CTTATGGCCTTTCTTCGTTTCTTGTCGTTCTCTCATCCACTTAGGTTATAAATTTGAGCAGTGTTGCTAAGTTCGATTCTGGGGCGTGTCACTTTGCTTGCTTCCTTCGGTCGATGACCTAATAAGTCATTCTCGCGTAGTCTCTGTTTCAGATTGAGCAGAACAATTACCACTTATATTGAATAAGGGAATGAAGGTTCACGACTCTCACCACTGCGGATCAGCCCAAAACCTATTGAAAGCCTGGCTGGGGCAGTCAAGCTACATACATTAGGATCAAAACTTTCGTTAGGGTTATAGCGACTGGGATAATTATATAGAGAGGTAGATCTTCCGCCTTATTATCAACAAGTCCTGGGTTTTTATCTCCGCGGATCATCAGTCTGACACAGCAGCTATTGGATACCGAGTCTAACTAATTTCTTAAAAAAGTAGGTTTGGGGGTCAGTAGTAGGCATATCAAGGTCTCCCCGACATGATATGTGTCGTCGAATGTCGCTGCTGAAGTCTCTCTTTCTTCTAGTCAAGTCGTGATTAAGTGGATGTTCAGTTCGGTCCCCTTGATGTGGATCAGACTGGTGGGTGACCTCGGGTAGATGATAGCACCTTCTCGCGAAATGGAACAACTAGAATCTTCCCCATCTTCATAGGAGCTCATCGAGCTTTGTAGCCGAAAAACCGGGGGACTTTATGGCTAGGGTTTTCGATAGTATTTTTCTATTAAGTCCCATGTGACCTATTGGAGTGGACTGACTCGCCTGCCTATGTTATTTTAGTTAAGTAGAGTTGGCACCACTTTGTGGGTCAACCCACTCGCAATGACTTACGAAAGCCGAGTTGCTTACTTCGTTCAATCATTCGGTTCAAGCCTTGTCTTAGTCAAGCCAATTACATCCCATCAGGGACAGGGACTTTCTCCAACAGCTAGACCCATTCTATGGTGCTTTCTCTCTATCGAAAGCGTGCTTCTGAGACATCTTTCTTTATAAGATTCGAGTGAAAGGAGCAAGCAAGCCAACTCATTCGACAAGTGCCTCCGATAGAGCTAGACTAATTCAATGGATGTCTATCCCACCTTTAGGGTCGGTTCAGGTGCCTCAACTCTAAAAAGGGCAACTCCAAGACGTGAAAACAACATCCTTAGAGAGCGAAGTCGCTGTTGAATTGGCCTATTACGAGTGACTCCACCAGGATACCGTGGGGCCAATAAGAGGCCAGAAAGTGACGTGCAGTGCAGTTTGGGATTTATCTGTAGTCGATGACTTCCCTGGATATGAGGAGTCTATATCTAGTTAGTAGCTTTCCGACCTAAGTTAGCTTGCTAGTGACGACCAAAGCCCTTGAATCTTGGCTTTATTTTAATTTATGAAAGTAGAGACGCGGATGCACCCCTTAGCCAGGGCTTCTTGACAACCTATGTGCTCCTCCAACTAAAGTCTTTTTATGATAGGCTCAAGGTTAAAATCTTGTTCCGTCCCTACCTTCGCGGGCCCGTATTTCTTTTAGTTTAATAGATGGAAGGGTAACTAAGTCGACCTCGCCATGCCCCTCTATCGAAGGGAAACGGGGGATCCTAAAGATATAGAACTGGTCGGTGGAACCATTGAATAATGCTCGATATCGGCTTTCGTAACTGGGTCTGTCCCTGCTGAAGTACGTCGTATATAGCTTCGAACTCTGTTCAACAGCTTGTGCGAATTCCTATTAAAGTGGCTCCGGAAGACAGATAAAGTAGCTAAGATGGGTTTCTCTTGTTTGTTGCTGTTTTCAAAGCTTCTATGCTTCTTTTAGAATCGAGTACAAAGACTTCCCCAGGAGTATTCGCGGCAACCGCTCCTCTCTTTGTCCAAGTCTCTAGATGGATATCCTGTGATGGATGAACTCTTTTTTTTACCTTAGTCGGGCATGAGTCTATCTAGTGTGCATATATTTATTGATGTAGGTCCCCCCTCTAATCTAATTGAGCGCCTTTCCTTCCAAGAAGACCTGACTTGTGCTATTGATATCGGCTTGGCTTATGCCACCATTCCTTCTGATGATATGGGTATCTTCGGATGTGTCTAGTGAATGGACTTCATGCTGTTTGCAGAGTGGCTAGATGTAGGTAAGTTCATCCTATCCCGATACCGCCCAAGGTAAGATTAAGATATCAAAGTCCGGCCTTTGCCTTTGTTGCTTTTTCGTAGATAATGTTGCTCAAGTCTTAGCGGGATATGACTTTTATTATTTGACTTATATTTGGTTTATAGGCCCGGGTCTAGGTAGTTGCAGTCGAGTAGTGGATCCACCTCTTTTTGATCCGTGTGCTCAAAAGGAACAAAGTGGCCTTTATTTCAATATGAAATACCAGCAGGAAGGTCTAAAAAATGTATCTCGTCAGTCTAGAAGGATAAATGATACATAGAATGGGTGGGTCCGAAGAAAGGAGTTTTCCTCTCCCGATGGGCGAGCTACTACGTTCCTCACTCTATCCCAGAATAGAGCGAAGGAAAGGCGCCCTGGGTCGCTTGATCCAGAACTACGAGGAGGTGAGGGAGGAAGGAATTCTTAAACCTATATAGTAGACCTTCTTGGGATTGCGATTCCTTATAAAAGAGGAATGACTCGAGTCGAGTGTTACCTTTAGGAAGGAGTAGTGACCTTTTTTTAGCTCAGGAGAAAGAGGCACCAGGGCGATCTCTCCATATAAGAAATGGGCTATTTCTCCCGGTAAAGAAAAAGAAACGGGGCAGGGTCCTGACTTTAGGAAGAAATGCCCAGGAAGAGGGAACTCGGTCTCTCGAGCCAGAGCTAATAGTAGTCGAACGATGCCCCTACCTTAGACCGTTTTTACCTTTAAGAGCAAACAGCGCGGGTAAGGCTTTCTGCTTATTACCAGGAAAAAAATGGATCCAGAGGGAAGACTCTTGGTCCAACCCGAAAGGAAAGCCCAGTAAGAACCCTACTGAGTAGACGATTATTAACGTGCTAAGATCATGGAGTTGACGACCATATCCTAGTAGCTAGTTTTGAGTTTCCTTCCTCTAGTAGCTAGGCTGCTCTTCTAGTAGCTAGATTGTTGCTGTCTTCTCTTTGGCAGTGGGATGGGGTACTGGGTAACAGCTGTTGAATGCTCGATAGTCGATGCACAAACTAGGGCGACCATCCATAAGAAGTAAATTATGCTTTCTAGTCTTTCCTTGGACTACTTATTGAAAGAAAGAAGAGCGGGCAGATCAATTCTAGCCCTTGCTAGACTCGACTATCCCTCAGACCTGAATGCAATTGGCGTAAGAAAAGCAAGCAACTGCCGACCGGGCAAGAGAACATATTTACAATTCCAGGGAAGGATGACCGAAGACCAATAGGGAGCTGAACATGACGGAACGGAACTCATAAGAGTGGCCTTTAAGGGATAGGGGTGGAGATAAACGGCACCTGCACTTCTCTCTTCACGTACAGTTCGTTCTCACGCAGCATGCTTAAACCCTATAATGTTCCAGGCCAGGTCTTCTTCCAACGTCCGACTCTAAGCTAAGGTCGGTCCAGGTAAACGACCACGAACTCCGTCCAGGTACTCTCTGAACAGCTCGTTCATCAACGTAACGTACAGAAAGTTGCCGGCGCGTTCATTGGTTAAAAGGTTCGAGAAATACAACAGGCTTCGCTCGCTCGACCTTGTCCTGCTGGCATACAAGGCGTGTCCTTACATACTTCCACATCGTCCATCATCCTTGGCCAATAACCTAACAAGGCCTGGGATGCGTTCCTAGGTGACCGGCCCCTGTAGTAGTCATTGTGTCGTGGCACTTCTTGAGTAGTTACTTTATCAAATCTCCATTAGGCACGAAAAGTGGATTCCCTTTTCAAGAGCCCATCCTTGATCCAAGCCGAGTTTTTCATTCCTTAGCTTAGTGGTGGATGCGTATACCAACCAACCGCTTTACCTGCCAATGGTCATAATGTTTTCAAATGTGGTCTTGGACGACCTCGAAACTACTGCGTAAGGGATCGTTTCTCTGGCTCATCCTCCAGAAGCCCCTCAAAGGTAGTCTGTAGGTAGTGATGTTCCGACTCCTTCGATTCCCGCTATTGATGAGTCACCAGGCCAGGAAGAATGGTCCACCCCTGAATCCTGCCTCCTTATCGACCTTATAATCTCTTATCTCGACAGAACAACAAGTAAACAACCCTAACCTAAAAACCAGAGGCCAATATTGCCCCGCTTGTTTTTATCCGAAGAAGGAACCAGAAGAACTCAATCTCTCTAACCAGAAGCCATCCCTTTCCCGATTTCCATTCTGATCCAAGATTAGCGGGGACTAAAGTACTAATATAAAAGTTTATCGCAATCATTATTTTTTAGTGAATTCATGGTAAGAGTCTCTGAATCCAGTAGCGTCCTACCTAATATGTTGTTAGATTGCCCTCTACATGAGCAAGAAACTGCTTTTCTCGTACTGGCTTGTATGGATTCATTTGAACAAGAAAACTCAGGTTTTGGTTAACCTTTGGATAGTTCGAAGAGTTTGGTCTTCCGAACAAGATCAAGATCATATGTCGTACGATGTGCTGCTATCACTCCAATACTCAAAGTCATGCCGAGGAAGGTCAGTTGAATTGGTCTTGTTATGCGGCAAAGCATCAATCTTGAAGACTCAAATGTAATTCAGGGATTACTTCGATCGAGCTAAGATGGTTTTTAGCACACTAACTCAGCCTTGTAGCTCATCTCCTCTGGGTCTAAGACAGCGGAAGAAATAAGTCATTTCTTACCGCATTATTACCATAATCCGCTATCTCATTGCATTTCCTCGTCGTCATATTCATAGCTATTGAGTCGAAGAAAGAAAGCCTTTCCTGCTTTGGGCTATGGTTAATTTAAGTCAATTCCTCCTACCTTGGATAGATTTGGTGGAGTGGCATTCCGTTGGCGGCTAAGAGAAACCAGCTTCGGAATCATAGGTCGGAGATTCTTTCTTTTCCACTTTGAACATGGGTGGAGGGTTACGAAGGACAAGCCCAGTGGTGCCGCAATGATAAGTCCCGTAACCCTTTATGGCTTAATTCCCAGAGCAGGCTCATTACTTTAGGATTAAACCACTCGACCTACAAAGAAATACCCATAGGAAGGTGGAAGAAGAGCTTAGCTTTGGTATCTCTCCGATCAGCCTAAGAATAATAAATGAATGTAATACAGTAGTGAGATTAATGATTCCAGGAGCCTTGTTTGTCAGCCGAGTTATATCTAATTTGCTACCCAAAGTGCCGCCTGTGGTCGGTCAGGTTGTCCTATCTCGTTGACCACAAAAGAAGAAGGCCACACCCAAAAGATCAAGGAGCACTATAGCATCTTGTAGCTAGGTTGTATTTACTGGTCCTAGGGCGCATTCACTTTTAAAACTCTAACTTGAAGAGGGAAACCTTAGCATAGTTTAACGTGCGGCAGTCAGCCCGCCTTACTCGATGATACTAAAAAAAGTGAACTCATATTTTACCATGACACTCCACCATAGTGATCAAACTGCTTCTAATTAGGCTTAGGCAGCCGAGAAGGGTCCCATTAAGGTTTTTGCTTTTGACCCTATTCGCCCGAGCCGAGAGGCGGCACCTGGGCATAACAGACTTTTGAACTCAAAGAAGGAAGCTCGGTCCCTTTCCCTTATAAATCGTCAGTATTCGGGTGAGGGATTCGATTCTCACCTTGGTTTAGGTACTATTCTTACTATCCGTTGAGCAGAAGTCCCATTCAAATTCTCCCTTTCGTTTTATAGCGTTCGTATGTGCTTCTCTCTCATGGGTGAAGGTCAAAGACAGCAGTCATTTCGCTACTTCTTCGAGAGATCGATGGGGAAGTCAGGCATACATTGCTCCTCCAGGACAACCTCACTCCAATGGATTCATTGGATTATAGAGGGAACCTTTCGGCGGGGGCAGCGACAGCCTCGACTGTCAGCTGGGCTACGTAACCTACGGAACCGGGGAAGTTTGAGGGGTTGATCGAGTTGTCCCGTCCCGATCCTAAGCATGATGTCTTCGTTTTGGGCGGTTGCTCTTATCTGGGCTACCTAGTTTACGTCCTACTGAAGCTGCTGTTTCCTCAGTTTCTGCTTCGAATTTCATTACCTTGTTTCGGAACCTACTAAAACAAGAAAGTAAGGGGTCAGAATCGAAGAATTTTATAATCTACCGGGTCTATCTACCGGTCTTGTCGGCTAACTTGGAGATTGGAATCTCCTGTATCGCACCACCTTTCCGTCATTCCTGGCTTCTGGTGTTTGGATCTTTTCTAAATTGGCGAAGCCTAACTGGCCTATTGAAGACTTCTCAACGGAGTTTCCCTACTCCGCCTTGCAGGGACGGACGGGATTCTTAAACTGGCATTCAACCCAAGGGGGCCCGGGCCTCTGCCCCTAAAAGAAAACGGCTTTCTAAAGATCAATCCGTTGCTTGTTGGTTTAAGAGTGATTGGGGATCAGATTCGGCGGAGGAAAGCCAGATTGATGGACTGTTGACTGGCAGTCTCATTCCTTTTCAATATTATATATTTATATAGTGATCACGATCGAATGAACCGCAAATGCACTGTGAAAGGACCTTCTTCGACCGGTGCTTTTACTTTGATTAAAGTGATCAAGATGGAGTTGGTGTTCCGGGTCAACCCGATTCCTGTTCATAACCTTCTTTCTGTAAGACGAATGCACCTATGAGACTGACTCGAATGCGAGAGAGGTTTGCTGAACAGTCGGGGATTCTCGTCCTGCGGGTAAACAGGAGCAAAGTCAACCAAAAACCTCAATTGCATTCCGAGCGAGGCACATTCCCTTCTTTCTCTGTTTTCTACTTCATAGCTCCCGGTACGATTAGTGAGGGAGGCATTTTCTTTGTTGTTGTGGAATTTGCCTAAGAGGACCTCTAACCTGGTTATGTGACCATCGTTTGACTAGGTTTCACAGATCAGGATGCAAACTCTCATTCAACTTGACTCGCTTCCCGGTCACTCCCCTAGATTATTGGTTTGAAGATTCGGCACAACTGGTACGTTTAGTGTGCAGGAAGGATGGAAGCATAAGCAAAGTTTCCTTCATAACTGCAAGAATTTGTTCGAACTGGTTATGCAACCACAATTCCTAATGCTTTGTCTGATGCCAGCAAGGGGCCTTCAATCACAGATCAATGGCCATTGAATCGATCTACTGCGATCTGATCCGAGTATGCTTCTCCTTCTGAATGGAAGGCAGGTCTGAAAGAAGGACTGCAGCATATGATCTAAGATCGAAGAATCGGGACAATCACGAAAGAATCATGACCTCAACAGCTCGAAGAAGAGCAAAGCCAGCGCGCTTCGGGCTATATTATTACGATTACGGAGAGTCTTTCTTTGTTTGTGGCAGCAGGGACCTGTGTAAGGGGGATGGCCCTGATTGGCCTCTCTTTCACATTCTTACCCTTTACTCTATTGGCCACCATAGACTCCTCTTTCTTTTTCGTCCAGACTCCAACAACCCTTCACTTCAGGAGAGAAGATTTCCACCATACCTTGAATTGTTCCGAAGCCGCTGGTACCTAACGGGTGGATGGAGAAGGACTCGAGAATCTTAACAAAGAAGAAGAAGGTGCCCATTGTAATGATTGCAAACGAACTAGCCTGAGGAAATTGACGTACCTTCCAGGGCAAGGGGGTTATGAGGTTAAGGAACGAAGTAGCTTAACCGCAGGTTATGAAATTGATCGACCTCCGGGAGAGGTTTAGGTTGACAACAAACAAATAGACACAACTGTTAAGAGAAGAAAGAGTTATAGCCACACTCGAACCCCTCTAATTAGTGGGTAGCGCAAAGGTAAGATGCGCAGCATTGGCTTAGATAGCAGTGTCCCACCTTGTTCAGAGCTGACCCATTTCTCCATTTAGGAGGAAGGTCATCAGGACCCTGACGACAGTTTACCATTACAGATGAGCTAAAGAGCAGATGGATCTCGCTTGGGCCGCGAGACTTTGTGTAAAGTCGTCTGAAGTGTTGATTTGAGCAAAGCGCTTTTATTTTATAATGTTCCTACCCTAAGGAGACCTCCACTGCATGTGAAGGGTCAGGTCTACCATTTTCTTATTCCTCAAGCACATCTTCTGTACCGTGCCTAGGCCTGGTTGTCCCCGTTCTTTAGCCGGCTGGTAGGCTATGAATTGTGAGACCGACCAAGTACGGATTTTCTCTGTAACGAACACGATAGCGCTGGGATGACAGGAAAACAACTGAGGATTGTAAAGAATCGGTGGTAGCAGCCGGCCGGCCTCTCGGTTCGGTATAGAGTGGCCTTCTCATAAGGCTACGTCCCTTAGTGGAATAAACTTAATATGGTTTTAAGCAGCCTAGCTTCTTCCCTCTTCAAGAATGTAGTACCGAGTCACTAAAAAACAAAAAAGAATGACCTTATAATACGAAAGATAAAAGATGTCGAGTGTGTTTGCTACCGATCCGATGGGACTTCATGACTTCCCTAGTTTGCCTTCTTTTATCCGAGGATCAATCGCGTCAGAGATCTTAGAGTGCTCGGTTGCTTGTTTCAGTCAAACTTTTCTGCCTTGTCCGGTTCATAAATTAGCTTAACACAAGGTAAGTAGAGCGATAAGAACGACAGGAAGCGCATATGCAATGGGGGCAACGGTCCAAGGTTATAATATAAACCGGTGAGGAAAGTGAGGTTTAATTTAAGTCGTTCTGTCCTTCTTGCAGAACCTTGTTATAACTATATAGAAGAGTGATGAATTGAGTATCTATCTAATGTTGCCTGGAAAAGAAATATTTTAAAGCTTCCAGCGCTTCCCAAATTAGAAGTTATCCACATATTAAATTGACCGGTTTTATATATATTTATTTTTTAAGTGTGGATGACCCAAATGGGGAATATATCGAGAAGGGGGTAGAAAACTTCGTTTTATTTAATCCAATTGGTAAATCAACAAACCGAAATCCTGTCGATCTTCAAAACCGGGTTTTTTTGTTTTTGAATAGCTTGGTAGAACAGCCCTTCTCTGAGGGCTTTCTTTATAAAGGTGATAGTCGTTTTTATTGAGAGAGAGGATCCTATGGCTTTGTGCGCTAGAAGTGGTTCGTTAAGGATTTCATACTATCAAAGGTGTTCTGTTGGCTTCTCTTTTCCATTCCACACATTTAAAACCATGTATGAAGCCATTGTAGAATCACACTGAAGTTGACCTGAACGTCTCTCTCTCCGCGTGAGACAGGGTGAGTAGGAAAAAGTCTCCCCTTCCATACTTTATTCTGAGGACTCTTCAATTAAATATTCCCTGGCAGATCCTTTTCGCTCTAAAGGGATGATTCGAACTATATTAATATATATCTAGTATGCACGAGAAATGATCTATATAGCCAACCAGGCTGCAAGACTTTTTGTTATAAAAATAGCGTACGTTAGATAGATATTATGCCAACTACTCGAGGGGAGCTGAAGTGACTCGACTGCCAAACCATTTCTTTGTACGAATGAGCAGCAAGCCCAATTGTTTGTACATCCCCCGCTCCATAATTGTCCATTAACGCCAATCGCTTCATACCTAATCTTCATAAACAAGATTAAGAAGGCCATCATCAAAGCGACAAAATAAGTATCTTGCCTTTCGGCATTCGCGCTCCGCCATTCCCAAAGATGAATATGAATACGAGTAATCCATCCCAGGGGAAATCCGACAGCTACTAATTGGTCATTTTTGTCCCCAAGCTGACCCAGCCAACAAGTATAAAGATTGTTCCGCAGCTCTGGGAGGAAATGAGCAAGCTCATTTAACATCACCCATTAATACTAACAAAAGAATTCGAGCACTAAGGCAGTCGGGTTGGCACCAGGTTGTTCGAACCCTGAGTCTTTTGCTTAAAGATCGTACACTTGGCAACTACACATATCGCCAGAGTGAAACTGGATCGATAGAATCATAAGTGAACTACTCCGTCTCTCAGGTCAAGTCTAAGAGAAAGTGACTAACGTCACACTATATAGTCTAATCTGAGTCTACTACATAATAGGTAAGAGGAAGTGAGTCACATAAGAGCTAATAAGAATAGTCTACTGAAGAGTTTCCTACCACGTGATGTTATGACAAACTTGGGACATTCCATCTTGATACGTGGCCGGGCTGCTACTAGCGGGCTTCGAAGAAGTAAGGGAAAGGAAGGGAATGAAAGGAGAGAGAGAATGGGCCCGGCTTTTGTAAGAAGGTGCGCTGCACAGTTAGCCACCCTAGAAATATACCGAAACTTCCAGGAAAGGCGATAGAATCTTTCTGCAGTCGTCCAGTAGATGCTGGGCGCTCCCCTCCATGGGGTTCCTCCCCAGACAGAAGAGAAGGCGGACCGCCTTAGAACAGTTGCTCTCGACGACTATATGGGGGAGCCCGAGTTTGTGAGCTTCTATAATGCCTTCCAAGCAAGCCGAACCATAAGAAGCTTCCGCTACCGCCTTTGTTGATGGAGCAGCTTTTGCCCTAACTTCTAAATGTGAAGTAAAGATTATCATTACCAATCGACTACTTCATCGAAACATCATATGTAGAGTGAATATCTCATCTAATATTTACCAGCCGGAGATTCCGGCCCCTCTCTGACAACTGGGAAGAACGTTATACTAATTGTAAGAAGATTAAGTTTAACACATCTTGGCCAAGCAGGAAGAGTAGGAAATAAGTGCTTTGTCGGTTAAAGGTGCCCCCTTCTCCACCCCTATACATAGGATAGAGGCTCACTCTGCATCTCTACTCTTCTTTTGTCTCGTCTCTTGGTTTCAGGGAGCCCACAAAAGTGGCTTTGACGAAGGGAAGTGGGCTTCATTCTATATTCCATAGCCTAGTCTCAAAATAAGTATTGAATATATACTCCTAGGATAAGACCGATCCCATTAATAAGGCAAGGGCATTGAGTCTTCCTCTCGTCAGCAGACCGGCCGGATAGAAGACTATAGATCGAAGTCGAGGTAGGGCCCAAGATAAATAACTAATGGTTTAGTTGGCCTAACCAAAAAAGAATAGGCTAAGGAGGAAGGGACATGCTTCGCTTATTAGTCCAGAACCGTAGAACAACTCTCATCCTTATCGTCTTTCACCCGACCTGTGTTCTTTATCTTTTTTTTAGGAAAAAACGTCGCAAGAAGAAATTAAGGACTGACGCGGCAGGGTTTGAATTGGGCTTTCTATATGAAATGATATAATTAGCAAAACTATTAGAATTGAAGTCCCCTCATCTCGTGGATCTGTCTGCAAATGAGCCTAGGCGTGGTGGTACTTTCAATCTCGTACCCTAATATAAGAGTTCTTTTCTTCGGTAGCTTGTTGGGAGAGCTGAGTCGGTGGTTCAAGCCCGCCTACCGAATTGTCAGCTTTTCGAATGGATGCTTCGGTTCCCTTTTTATGTCCCGATCAATTATTCTTTATTAAGAAGGCTCATACTTATACTAAATGGGTCTCCCCTATCTATCTTTATATTTTTGGGACTGATGCATGTAATTCTTTCTTGCGGCACGGCTCACAGAAGCGGGTCCGTCTCATTCCTCCTGAGAAAAAGATTAAATAAAAGAGGAGCCGTGTAACTGCCTTTTCCCTGAAATCCATGAGCGACTTGGCACCTGAGCCAGAACCTTACTTATGCTTCACGCTACGAAAGGTTGGTTCCAAGTAACGCTCGGCTTCCTGAATAAAAAGGGGTTTTGGGGCCATTCGAATTGGCCTAATGAGGAAGGGGCGCAATCTACTATCATCGCTGCTGGTATATACCCCAGCCCGACTCACTGCCTCTCGCTCTGAGGAGATTAGAGTTCAAATCACCAATAAATCCTGTGTCACATAAGTAAGTTTTCCTGTTCAATCAGTCAACGCTTCTGAAAGAGGTAATTTAAAGATTCAAACTACCGATGTCAGAAGGAAGCTAATGGTCCCCCTCAGGCACTGTTGCCTCTCGGCCAAGGCAAACTTCCCCGAAGGGCTTTAACCTACTCGATTCATCGCTCAGAGTTCACAACTCGCTCTTTTACACGCAACTCGATTGCTCAGTGCTACATTATATCAACAGACTAGAACGGAACTCCATGAAAGCCGGGGTTTGAGAGAGGGGTACCCTTTCTTAGGATGTTATCCATTCGCTTAGCACACGTAGTTCGATGGATGTGTCTGGTGGTTCTTTTCCATTCTTTCTTTTTAAACGCACGGTGGGGTGGTGCACAAATGCTAGAAAAGGAGAATGACTTGTAGGTTTAGGTATGGTAGTAGGAGATTGCGATCCTAAGTTAGCCGACTAGATGCGGCCAATGGAAGCTCAAGTATATTATCTTCCTCCACTTGGATCTTCCGACTTTGAGACTTCCATTTTTTATTCCTTCGGAGAGTCTATTCCATGATCTTTAAAGGAAAGGCAGTTTTCCCGGCCGCCTTATTGGCGGAAGGGCCACTCTCCCCTGTTCTCGGTAACAGCTTAAACCACCCCACCCACCCGCATTGGTCTATCGACATATTGAACCTTCAGATGCTAACTTGATGCAGGACTTACTCTTATCTTTTTAAGGTCTTTTGTTTTAGCTCTTTACCAGACCCTGGAGAATATAATGCGACGACTTTAACTTAATGGTTTTAGAATGAATGGAACTCCAATCTCCCTCGGCTAAATAATACAGTATAAATGAAAGAGGAAAAACAACCAAACGGGAATTTCCTTATTCAAAGCAGGGTAGGGGCCTTTAGCCAGGTCCTACTGAGCAAGCGACTCATAAAAAAGGAAAGACGGAACGCGGGCAAGCGAGCTATCTAACCATGAGAAATTATCCTACCGCTTCCTTATATTTAAACACGGGGACCGGAAAGACTGACCAAGACAGCAACAGCCCGTCATTCAATGTCGATGAGGGGACATCCTGCCGGCAATTGAAGTAGCAATTCAACAGCTTCGAAATCGGGGTGTCCCGGCCTGTCCTTTTGAACGAGGGGAGGGCTTCGTGAAGAAGAAAGAGCGTATCATAAACCAAGGGTAAGACCGGCCGCAAGGGATCCCTATTAATTGAATGGAAAAAATAGAACTAGGCGACCTAGGCTTTATTATGATTGAAAACCCCCGTAGGGCCCGACGGAAATACATCGAATAATGCTGGGTCTCAAGCGAAATGTCCTAACCTAGGCAAATGAGGAGACTACTAAAGCTACTTGAACTGAACCCTGAAACACTGGAGTTGTAACCAGTTCTCCTATTGAAAAGGACGGTGCTTTAGCACCTCGATCATGGCTTTTAGGGCACATCTTAAGTAAGCAAGACTTGTTTTCAAACAACTTGATGGCCCTCTTCGTGCATGATCCACTAGTAGAAGTGACGTAAATTATGGGTCGCGGTGAGACGGGAGCTTTTTCATCGAATCCAGCTGTTTTTCAGTACAGTAGAGAGGAAGCACCCACCTAAATCTAAGACAACCGGGGCCCAGCATCAGGCATAAGAATCTAGTCAGCATCTGAAGGTTCCATATGTCGATTGGCTGATTCAAGTGACTCAAACTGTCACGGCTGAGAACTAGGGAGAGCCTCCAGGCACAATAGCCTCACACTCCTGAAGGGTGGCTTAAAGCACAGATTTCTGAATCCTGGGTCTAAATAAGTGCCCACGGGCCTAAGCGACTTAGAAATGGGTGTATTGCACAATTCTCCCGAGAGATTGAGGCACTTTGACTTTATTGATGGTAAGGCATTCTTTTTTTAGTAGTGGCCTTTCTAGATCAGAGTATCAGGCTATGAGCAGACATGGAATGGCAGAATACCAGGGGCCTACCCGCGGTTACGCCGCTCGCTGCTTCTCTCTTGCATTTAAATTGATCTTCACTAGACCACGAGATAGCCAATGGATTTCCGGAGCTACAATTCAATTCGCTCGCTATGGTAGCGATCTTCTTATCGGCTTTCCACTTGAGCCGAAGGAAGGGTACAAAGAAAGCCCTCAGAGAAGGGCTTCGTATCGTCAGGTGGGGAAAAGGCTAAGAGAAGGGGAGCAAGCTGGACAGCACAAGTATATTATGATATGCCAGCCCGACGTCCGATCAAAGATCTGGCAATCCATCTATTGCAGGGTCCGTAGACCCATCTGCTGTTTCGGCCGAACTACGTTACCCTATCCTGCCAGAAACACGAGTCAAGCCTCTAAAAAATAATAAATGTGCGTTCCCAATTCGAGAGGAGATCCATATATATAATACTATATAAAAAAAACTTTGATGCGTACGAGCTCAAGAAAACTCTAGTTCTGGCTTTTGGGGTGGTGCTCTATCCATAGTTCGAAGTGCTATCATCTGCCCCTTCGACCACCATATCAGGAGGCTGAATGCATCTAGCTTAATCATATGACTTGGGCCTAGCGCAAGAGCTTACCTTCCTATGTAATTTATCCTTCTCACTGACATTTGGAAATGATGGGCCGGGCTTTGTCCCGGTGCTTTACCAAACTTAAGCTAGCCAAATCTAAGCCTTTCGAACACCTGTTTTCTACAAAGCCCCCTCAATTTTTAAGGTAAAAAAAGGGGAAGGAGACTCGGAGATCTCGGATCGAGGATGGAAAAGTGGTCAGTAAGGGCTGCCATTAGAATGGCTTTAGTAGAAGGATCATAAATAGTCAAGTGTCGGTCTAAGCGCTTTTAGTTGTTTCCTAGCCATACCCATTTCTTTTTAGGGCATCGGACCGAGGAGCTAGCTCATCAACTGAAGGACTTCCCCAATGAATGCCTTCTCTGAGAAAAAGCCTTCGGTTTATTTTTCTTCCCCTGGCCTAAAGATGCTCCTTTGCTTGGTGGTCGCTTAGCCACTAGCTCGACCCGGAAGGAATTAAAAAAAGCAGCTCAATCAAAAGATGCTTCGCCCACTCAATCATAGGTATAGGAGTTTGGCGCGGAAGAAACAGAGTAGCTTGACTGCAAGGAGAGGAGTGAAGCAGATAGCTAGTTAGCCAAAGGCATTTCCTAAACTACAACAAATCTTCATTGAAAAATTCAATTTAAAATGATGCGCTAAAGTCATAATTAAAACAAGAAAACATAGGACAACTACAATTTCTATGTAAATAGCTGCGACTAATTTTATGCTAAAATCCAGATACTCTAGACTATTTTCTGCCGCTATCAGTCCTCTCTTTGTCAGTCGTCAGAGGGAAGAGAGACTGCTAACCGGTACTAGCTCTTCCATCTCGCTAGCCGCTCACTTTATTTAGTGAGATAGGGAGTACAAGACCATATATAGCATAGCATCCTCAGATTGCTCCAGTTTGCGCCTAGGAAATTTACCTTGGGACATGCGATGGGTCAGTATCTTATCTTATATCTTAGGTTGGAAGAAGGGTTGCCTCTGTAAGAAAGGTAGCTCGACACGAGCCGAAGGCGCTGGGTAGTTCGCCCATATAAAAAATCTTATCTAGGTGTCCGGGCCAGCTAGCGCTATTTTGAGATTGAGACTACCAGGTAGCCAAGAACTCTGGGCGTCGCCTTAAGAGCTCGGGATGAACATCCTTCTCGCCTACGGCTTCTCATTAGCCTTAACCTGAAGAGCGTGGTGCGGAAGGAGGCTGTGCCAGTCCGGAACCTCTCATCTCCGAATTATTTTTATATAAGCTCCCGCCATACGATCGCCCTAGATAGAGTTGGCTATCTTTATAGCTCGGATGTCACTACTTACTGGAGCCGCTTAGCACCAAGTGATCCAGAAGGAGAGGAGAACCGCAGGTTGGGAGAACCGAAGGCGAGTGATCGAAGGCATGAGATCAACATGGGTCCCGTAAGAGCTAGCTGATAGGTGAGAGGGGATAACTAGGGCACCTAACTTCGTAATCACCTTAGCTTATTAAAATCTAAAGAGGACTTCGTCGTGCCTGAGCCCGGTTAGAAGAGCCTAGGTCTATGATGGCCTTAGGGATGGGTGAAAGGAGCCTGACGGCGCACGGAACAAGCCTCCAGCAACAGGCTCCTCATCCACGCTCTATCACTGGTCGGGGACCAGACTGATGGGGCTCAGCCGACTTCGACCAAGGACTAAAATAAAACTACCCGCTTCCGTCATTCATGACCTTGACCTCCGTGACTGTGAAGTGGCACATCCTCTCGTTCCTTTCTTTTGAGTAGAAAGAGACTCTCCGTGGTAAGCGCAGCTATCTACCTCGCTGACCCATGCAGTCAAGGGAGGCAAATAATTGGTCCCATTTCAAGAGGTTGTGCCTAAACTATAGTATATAACTGTGCCTATACTCTTCGAAATACAACTCCAGCCTCGGCTCATCTTCCTTCTTCTTTGTCCTTCTTGTGTGCCGGACAGACGGAGAGGCAAACTAGGCGAGCTCTAAGTTAAATCCAGTAAGAGAGAGGACAAGCAAGCGAGAACCCGGTTCGGTTCCAGAGGCGTAAAGATCGTAGGCGTCAAAATCCACTTGGTTAAATATGGGACCATAGCATCTAGGATTAACTCCTAGTACAACTTCAACTTCTTCTTTTATTATGGCATGACGCCAAGTTCGTTCTTTCGGTTAATTCATTGGAGATGAGATCTAAACCCATAAAAACGGGTGCTACTCCGATATTGAGGAGCACGGTTCGCCCCCTCTTCTTTACGTTGGCTACTGAAGAAAAGAAAAATCTGTTCTTACCTGGAGCTAAAGTTGATGGTAGGTGTTAAGCCCCGAATGTGAGACAAGAGGATGGGCCATATGCGAAAGATTCCGTCCTACCTTCATAGTAATATGTGATGGCATAAGAGGGCCTAGCTTCTCAGACTAAGGGAAAGAGCAGACACACAGCGTAAGCGGTCTCTGTCTATATTAAGCGCTGGGACCAGGTATCGTCTGATAGAAGAGGCGGCTCCCTAAGGTAGCAAAAGCTGAAAGGGTGCTGGCGAAGGGGCTCCTATCTCCCGCAGTGCTAAGTCTAGCCCCCTACTCATATAAGCATAGTGCTGGCGGCCTCTATCTACTGGTGTGCGCCTCTCTCTATAAATCCCTTACATACTAAAGAACAAAGCCGGGCTTTTCGGACAGTTGGAAAAGGGATTTAAACACAAACCCCAACCGCAACCTAAATTAGGAGATCGCTCTGCTTGTCTTCGCTATGAAAGGCTAAATTTACCTATGCTACTAATCACTAATGTCATAATATATTTGCTGCTATCACTTCTCTACTCAAGGTCATGCTGAGAAAGATACCTGACTGGATACAAAATTATGAAAGGGAGGAAAGATATATTTGGTCTCCAAGGCCTTGATGTGAGCCAAGAAAGAAGATTGATGGTTCGATTGGGTTAAACATGAGAAAGCCCTACACTTTAAGACGAAAACGCCATAGTATAGTTCGTATAATATCTCGTGTCTAAAGAGGGTTCAATTTCCTACTTCAATATACTAGTGGATCAATGGATTTGTAGATGCTTCGGATCAGAACAGATGCTCTTGCTTACTCGAAAGGATGGAGTGGAGTCTGCTCTAATAAGCGGAAGATTTTAAGCAAGCTATTCCCAGTGGAAGAGTCGAGGGCCTTTTCAAGTCTGAAAAAGCAATAGCGATTAAGACCAATATTTAGGACCGACTTACGCTCATACACATTGATAAGTGGGAGATAGGGCTTTGGTTTCGACGCAAGTCTGCCTCAATCGAATCCTCGCATGTGACGCGATCAACTGTACGCAGGTCGTCATAGTCTCTGAGCCATATCAAAGTGGAGTCATCATTTTAATGCAGCGCGGAATGAGAACGGCGGTGCCACCCACCCGAAAGTTATTGGTGGACTGAGAGAAGCTTTTCCCGAGGTCGACGGTAGGCAATGCAACGTTGCCTTCCGGAAGTCTTGGGTTACCACTATAGAGTCTATTTTAAAACTGGGACCAACCGAACCTATACTTCATATGCAGTTCCAAAGGCGACATGAAGGCTGTACGAAGACCAGATAAGATATTAGCTACGTTCTGGGGCTTGTGTTCGGCGACGGCTCATTAGCATCGATCCGAGCTTCCTGGATCAGGACTGCTTTCAGGTCAAACTTCCCCTGACCATACCTCCGCGCTCCAATCAGCTCCCATTGAGAGGCTCCCAATGGTTGGGGCTTCAAAGTTACTTCTCACATTTAATGGAAGTAGACGAGCTGCACACGGAATTCTGTTTACCACGCAACTATCACGTGGAACGAGGCGCAGCTCTATGGGCCGGGCGGGACAGAGGAGAGGCGATGGCAGCCTCAATAAATATAAGGCCGATATAATGCTCGTCGATCGACCGCCGGCCATCGATAACGAATTCAACTTGATCAACTTCTCGATCATCCCGCTCGCTAAAAAGACGAAATATGCAATGCCACCATCAGGGCCCCTCTTCTACTTTTTTGGAAAAAACAGGAAGAACTTCCAGACTACACCAGTAGACCACTTGTCATTCAAGCAACTGGCAGAATGAAAGATGCAGAGCCTTTCGAGCTATATGAAAAACTGGTCGGTACAATAGATGATATAGGTATTGTCATTTCTGGCGTAGGTTATAGTTATAAAAGACGGAATAGCTTTAGGTTTGGCGTACTGACATTCGTTGGTATATTGGTAGCAGCAGTTGGAACAACTTTAGGCACGGCACTAGTTGATAGAAATAGATCTGCTGGATTACTTGGAACAAAGGCTGGAAGAACCACAGAATTAAGAAGATACGAATGCTTAGAGGACATGGTTCAGCATGCATGTTTCAATGGTTTAAGTTGGAAATCTGCTTGACCTTAAAAACCGAGCAGTTTGCTTAGGCCAAACTGTCGATGAGATCTGAGGTAGGGGATTTTTCCATCAGTGACTGGAAAATAAGAAAGAGAGCTTAAAAGGGCCTCATTCCGACCGGATTCGCGATGGCGGAATCTATCAATTGATGATGCAATTCGTGTACAAGGAGAACTCTCACAAATATAAAGAATCTGGCTATGCCCAGCCCAAGTTCAGGAGAGCTGAAATGAGATCCCCGTGGTGCGTGCCTCTTCTATCTCTCTGGCTGGTTGATCCTTCAAATACACTCGAGTTGTGCCGTTTTGTTAGCTAGTCCTAAGAAGGTAAAGAGAAATAGGTCCTAGCCATGCTGGACCAAAGCAATACAATGTCTCACGTCATCTTTCGGATATCTCCTGTGCGAGTGTAGAATAAGAGTCTCCAAAGTTGACAGAGGGAAGCCTCTACTCTAAATAGACCTTGAAAAGCACGGGAAAACAAGAATCTTAGTTACCTAGTAGTAATTGTTAATTAAGGAAAGAGCTTATTGGTTTTAGATTGACGGTTGTTGTATGTTAGTGATCGCAGCGTCGCTTGACAATTAAAGATGCTACTATGATGGGCGGTAAACTTGGACATTTTTCTAGTGAGTGTACTGAGGCGGTCCAGCCCTCCGATCCTTTGATTTTGAGGGCTGCGCCTCGTTGCTCAATTCTCAATTGCGTAGGCGAGGAATCCCTTTCTGCGGGAATGAGAAGCAGACTTCTTAAAACAACCTATCCAGAATCGGCTTCGAGTTGGAAAAGATGAATGCCCCATTAGCGCAGTTGCCGCTCTGTACAAAAGAAAGAACCATCTACAGTAACCAGTTTCACATGGAGTTATTCACTTAGCTATCTGCGAATAGTTGCTGCATCTGCCCCGCCCTTAAAGACGAAAGTCGCTCCTCTATGCGCGGTGCTCAGTAATTGTTGTTAGAGGCCCTTTATAATAAAAAATCATGCCTGGAAGCGCCTCTCTCTAGCGAGAAAGAAATGAGATAAAATAATGATTAGTAATCCAAAGTGTTCATATCCCCCGCCCCTAAATAAATAAGTACCCTCTGCTCGCGTATCTCTGACAGGATTTATCTTATTCAGATAAGGAAAGCAAGGTAGGAAAGGCATACAGACAACAACAAGAATAGTGCTTACATCTATTGTTAGAATAATAACCACTAGCTATATGCTTAATATTAATATCGCCGTCGGGCAGTAAGGAAGGCGGAGACATAACCTCAAATAGTCTTTATCAAAGTTGAGTTCTCACGTTCAAGAGCTTGCCTTATCAGTCGATTTTGTTCCTACCTTTTGTGTCTCTTCCTCCTCCTTCTTGTTAAAAAAAGAAATTTTTTTAAAGCCCCGTGAGAAGCCGAAACCATCAATTCGCTTTGCTTGACTAATATAATAAGGGGAGTCTTTAAGTCATCTTTCAGCACGCCTAAAGCTATCCTACTTCCCTTCCGATCCGGGTTACCATTGGCTCGGATAGATCAGGAATAATCAACAGAAGGAGTATCCCCAACGAGTCTGACATCTTGATCTTTTTGGGCAGATAGCTCAGTTGAGAGCAACCATACTAAGGTTGTGAGAGAATCCTGGCCAGAACAAAGAAAGGCCACCCCTATGATATCATCAGGTACATAAAAATAAATAGTCCGAGGAATATCTTGCCAAGGAAGAATAATTGATCCATTGCGTGTCATGTTGCCCTATCAGAAGGCATATGTGAAAGTATAAATTCTTTTCGACCATCGATCTCCTCTGAACTCACAAGTGAGTTGGATGCAAAAGGGCCCGCTTGCATAGTCGCCGACACTTTCCTCCAGCCAGAGCGGTGACCCTCATTGTTCACTTATCTTTCTGAGGCTTGCAATAGTTCTACCAACGAAGAAGTCTCGTCGGCGAGTTAGATTTACTCCTTTTATTGGCCTTTGCTTTTAGGATATAGCATTAAATGAACAAGCGAATCATTGAGCGACGGGAACGAAACACCATAAGTGAAGCAAGCCCTGACCTCTTCCAGCTTCCCTCCTTCAAAACTATGCTCCTCTTCTCTCGCTTGGGGCGATTGACTAGCTTCTTCTTCGCTGCGAGAGTCAACCTAACCTAGTGATGGCTACATATGGATATAATAGTCTAGTAGTGTGGTAATGCCTATCATAGTAGCGGAAAACGCTGCTGCAGTGGTCATATGGGGGAGCCGAGCCTAGCTCAAAATAGCCTAAGGCTTGCCTCAATTGGCCGTTCCACCTATGGGTGAAATGGGCTAGTTGATGTAGCCGAGCGAAACTTTCTTATCGAAGGTGATATGGGCCAGGTACGGAAACATCTGGATTTAATGAAAACCTTTCATCTCGCCCACGGGACAAAAGTCATATCAAATGGGATTCGTTCGAAGAAGTTCCCTGTTCGTTTTGTGTAATCAATCATTAGAATCCTTATACCCGCGTAGAGCTATTTAAATCTCTGTTTAGCTGTGAGCTACTTTACAACTTACTTTGTTTGTTCTTTATTTCGAACCTCAGTCCTTGGATACCAGCGGAGCGCAGGAACTTCCACGGCGGCCTTACCACTTTTCTATTTCTTCAACACAGACCGGATAAAAATGAAAAAGACTCGTGCTATTGCTGACCGACAACCAGCCTCCTTCCTACCCGACTCACCTACCAATTATGTTACATTTGATTAAGACTATAAATTATACTGCTCGCCATGTGTCTTTCCCGGCCTCCGCTGACCTATAGGCATCTCTCTTCGATGAGTCCTGCATTGTAGTGATCCTTTGACTAAGTACGCTCTAAGTATTTGGGGCTTTTAACCCATTTCCTCTTATGGAGAGAGATCCTCTTTTTTTAATCTTGAGATTCCAGGTAGGCATTGGAATAGCACAAATACTATCTATATAGATCTAGTAGCATACATATAATATAGGAGCGAGAGAGGCTATGTATCCGAGTGGAGGCCCCAGCTTAGAATTAGCCGGCCTTGCATTAGCGCAGAGTTTGGAACCTCTTAACCACTGACGTAGGAGAGGGAAGCCCCCTTGAATGCATCTTTTTTATTTCTCCTCACTCATACTAAAGAATTCCGATTCCGTTTTGTCATAAAATTGCTCTTAATGAAGTGGATATGAAGATGACGTTGAGGGCATGCTGTTCTCCTTTTTAGCCTTATTCGAGGGCTTCAATCATGTAACAATAAAAAAGAATTCGGCACAGAAAACGGGGAAAAGCCTCTAGATCTTCATGATCAGTGTTTGGCGAATGGGTCCATGGGGCTCCTTTTAAAGGGATCCCAGACTCTATTCCAGACTTTTAGATGTAAACTAATCCAATGTAACTGGGAAATCCGTACCATACTTGTTAGCATCTTGCTTTCTTTAATGCAACTGAAGCTCCAAGCTCAGGTTATGGAATGAAAGAAGAAGCTACCAATTCTGGGGAAAGACGAGGACTAAGAAGGGCAGCTGCCATTCCAGCCAGATCGATAAAAAAGGAGTAGGTGGTTTTTGCCCTTACCTTTTTCACCACCGGGGGGAAGAAGTAGGAGTACGGGCTATGCCATAGGTAGAGATGATGCTCATGCTCCTCCTTAGACTTGGAAAAAATAAGAACATCATCGACAAAGACCACAACCCATAGATCCAAATAAGGTCTGAACATATGATTCATCAAATCGCTGAATGCAGCGGGGGTAGGGCATTGGTGAGTCCAAACGGCATTACTTTGAACTCTGCCCATACCTGGTCCGAAAAGCAGTCTTGTGAATTCTTCTCGAACACCCGCTTAACAGCCCCTCACAAGTCCAGCTTCGAAAACAAGCAATTGGTCAAATGGGTCATCAATGCGAGGCAAAGGATATTTATTCTTGATCATTACGCCTTTCCATTTTTGTAGTCCATACTCGATCCACCAGCTCTCTGAATATAAGAGACGTCTCTGGTTTTAAACCTCTTAGCGATGTTTCGGCTCTTCCCCTTTCTTGTCTTCCTGGTCCCGCGGACTCGCTTTCTCTCTCAATTGAAGTTTCGGGATCAGTTAATTATGTTATGCCCGGTGCGTGTGCCGGGTTGACAGTGCCTCTGACCTGGGAATTGAAGAAAGCTTTGATCCTATCTCTTGCCAGTTTCTTCACAATAACCATATTCACCTCGAGCTATTGCGGACTCTACCTTTTGAGAGAAAGTGAGGGTCCGAAGGTAGCTGAAAAAGTCCTATTAGTAAGAAGAAGATCGGGATTTGTGCCAAACCATTTGTCTTTTTGTCCTTCATCAGAAAAAGCCCTCGACCCTAACCCGCGGAGCTGGACTCAACTTGGGTTGGGAGAGAGTATGGTCAGTCAGCTAGTTAGCCGCTAGCCCGGCCATTTGATAAAGAATAAGGCTTTCATTTGCCCAGGAAGCTAATAAGGGCGCTCCTTCTGGTAGACAGCTGACTCACTTAGCAAGCCTGTTGTTACCCGTCGTTCTGTCTATACAATGAACTGGAAAGAGGAAGTGGAGTAGTTCAATAAGGATAAGTCTATGTGCCGCTATCACTGATAAAGCCAATGCACCCCTTCCTTCGTTAGGTCAATTCAAGTTATGGGGCTGATATTCCCTCACCCTCGGGTTCTAAGCCCCACCTCGAGAAGCACCTGTTTGAGAATACCTTTATTTTTATCTATTGCAACTCGATTAAGGACCGAAGATAGTGCCCGCATAACTATATGATCCACAGGCCTTTTTGGAAGAAAGGCTAAAAAGAGGTTATCGTCGTCTCTTTTTGGAACGGCTTATGGGAAGGTCGCTCTCTTTCGCTTATCGAACTCTACGGTTATGATAATGGAAAAGGCAAACTTTCCCGTTGGAATCGCCATCTTGACGAGATCCAGTTCCGCCCAGGTGAATGGAAGCCCAATGGCAGCTGCCTCGAACTTTAGTAACAATTTTTTCACCAAAACCTTATCATTATGCGGCATTGGCATTTAGGCTCAAACCAAAACACTGTATCGCGCTTTTCCTTCGCTGCTCTTTCCTGGATTTCATGTAGATTCCGGCTCCCATCATTGGTTAGTTATTTCCACATCCGACTCATTTGAAGAGCGCTACTTTCGCCTTTGATAACGTACAGGCAGATTTAGAGCCGGGATGGGTCGGGTTCGGACGCCCGACCCGCGTGAGTTGGGGTTGTTTCGTTGTTCCTTCTCTTCTCATTGCTCTTCTCATCGATGCTTCACACCTACCTACCTCTAAGACTAGAGACCCACTTTTGTTCTTCTTTATGTCACTGTTTAAGCCGTACAAAGGTAGACCCAGTTACATCTCAACGAGCAATTGGTTGGTTGAGCCATTGGAACCTGTCTGACCTAGTGTTAGCTTTGCTAAAGCAGTACTCCCTCCCTCACCGGTCGCCTCGTTCATTCATTTCAAGTCAAGCTCCTGAGTCATCCTACTTCAAATTGCATGTGTTAGACGATAGGCTTCCTTACTCTAACCAAGTAAGCAAGAACATCTCCTTCTGAGGAGCAGGTTAAAGCGCTTCACTTCTTTTTTGTATGATTCGTTCGTGCATCGCTAGTAGCTAACAAATGAACTTAGGGTCATTCTACAGAGTCGTTTTTTACTCAACAAAGGATCGATGGGACTTGGAGAACGGGAAGACCACGGGAAGAGACCTAGGTTCCATTAGTCATTCTCAAAGCACTACCTTAGGGTAATCTATCTCTTTAAATAACTCCTATATATGCTAACAAGGGATTAGGAAATGAAATTAAACCCTGGGGTGCTGCTTAGACACCCTTTCCGTATTAGAATAAAGCTACTCTGACGGGAAAGTCTGGTTGTTGACTACTAAGTATGTTACCTCTGTTCCGCCTTTGCCCTATCATCAGTAACTTGACTCTTCTTGCCGAACCTACGGAAATCGCTGAAAGGGTTGAAGCCTTTAACTAAGAGTACGGAAGCGAGCGACATATATGTATACTTTTTAGTTATTCTTTCGGCCTTACGCTAAAGTCACTTCTTACTTAACCTAGTCATTCTCCTTCTGCTGATTTTACGATAAAGAAAGAGACAAGCCACACGGATTCTTTCTATGAACGAAGCCACCTTTCATTCTAAATAAACTCACATCGGATAACCGCGGTTCGCTCGTCACCCACTAAATAAAATAATCTACTAGGCAAAAAAGTCTTCCAACATTCTGTTCAGCTCGGTACGAAAACTCCCAACCATGGTGCACGACTACTCAGCCATATGAGTAAAATAAAGGGTGGTTATAATGGCGTGGTTGGCTAATAAGCGCCACATTTATTTAGGGCCGCGCGGGGAATTAATTGAAATCCAGTTAGTATGACTTATGTGACTCAGATTGTTGATACTACGGGATTTAATGCTGTTGTTAACCATAAAAGGAACAAGGATTTCGGTCTGAACTTTATTTAATACAAATATTGAATTGTCAGCCTTCAAATTGGGAATCGACACAGTCATTCATTATGCCCTGAGGACGGACCTAAACTTTATCAAGGTTTTTCCTTGTTATCTCGTACTAGAGAAAGAACCATTTTCATCCGAAAGGCTCACTGTCTACTTACCAACTTTATTAGCCACACTCTGATTCTGTTCTGTACCTTAAAGGCTTTGAAGGAGAGGGGGACCAATGGAACGCTGTACCGCTGAATGTGAGGCTCGACCCTAGCCTAGGGAGAGGAGTGGCAAAAGTGAGGCTCCTACATATGGGTCTTTACCAGGTCCTATGAGTCCAGGACTAGACAGAGATAGAGATAGAGATTGGCTTTTTCATTTATTGCATAACCTATGAGAATGCGAGTAATAAAACGAAAGTCAAGAGGGCATAAGAAAGCATACGTCAAGAAAAGAGGACATTGTTGAAAGCAGTTTCCTTTCCATACCGGGAGGAGAACAGGCAGGTTCGAATCCTGCGGGGGTAAAAAGGGTTGGTTTCTCGTTCCGGGTCCGTGACAGAAGTCAAAAAAGAACTGAACAGAGCCTCCACAGCTTTCCACTTGCGAAAGATCGTAAGTACGTCAGTACGAAATAGGAAGACTGAAGACGGGGAGAATAAAGACACAGTTGAGCGTGTTACCGACTTTGAAATAAAGAGCCCAGACGGCTAAATGACTTTCTCTAAGAAAAGCAGAAAGTTGACTTCCAACTTTTATCAAGAAAGTCTCCCAAGTAGTTAAATTCCCGTCCGCAAGCAAGAATGCAAATGCTGCAGCAAGACTGAAATTACTTCTCAAAGAGACTCAAGCTCGGGCAGAAAAACATACAAATTACCCAGACCCTGTTCTTCAAAACTGTCACTGGCATAATGGAAGAAAGGAGATCTATTGCTCAAAAAAGAGACTTGTGCAAAGGCAGGAGAGCAAGCTACCTCAGTTGCAAGGCTCAAACTGACCAACAAAAAAGGAAAGAGAGGATGGATGGAGACACTTAAGCCAGAGTAAAACTACTGGCATACTAAAAGTGGCTTGGTACAGTGCTGGCCTGTATAAAGATAAAAGAAGGAGCTTAGAAACTACTCATCTGCTTTTCAGCAGAAGATTTTGGATTGGAAGACTGCCGGATCCGTCCTTGTTCAACCCGAAAGACATACTTAATGTTGCCGTAGTTAATATGAAATGAAATAAGGGAATGCCTGTGGCACGGCACAGGTTCTATCACACCAACTACACGCCCAGAGCCTCATTGCGGCAGCACAGTAAGCTCAAGTGCAGGAAGCTGCTGCCGCTGCAATAACTGTCACTGGAACTGCTGGCGTCGAACAAGAAGAGCCATTGACATTTCTGAGATGTATAACCAAAGGTTCACTCCTGCTCTTCTTATTGTAAAAGCGCTGGCTATGGTCCTAGCTGCAATAGGCTTCGGAACGGATCTTTTGGTAACGAATGCGGATTTGCCGCCGTTGTGTGCGGAATTCAAGTTGTTTTGGAACAGAAGAACTCAACTCTTTCACTCATAAAAACACCGAAAACGACGCGCTTCCCCGAGGTATGCCGTGGAAGCAGATGCCTTAACTGAGCTCGAGATGAAAATGCCTACGAGTCCAAAGCAAAGGCAAGGTAAGCCTTCAAACTCAAGCAAGAAGAAGCCAATTTTATTTAAGCAAAACGGAGTTTAGAGACCGAGATGGATAATATCAAGGGGTCACAAACGAGGATTTCGTTATTTAAAAGAAGCCATATAGAAAAGGATGACGAGACCAAAGCATATGGAAATAGGGCATGACGTCATCGCTCTATCTATGACACCTTATAGCCCGCCAGAACCCAAATGGCGTTAACTACTTTCATTTATTCATTTCTTTCTTTTCAATTGTGCATCTCAGTCTCGTTCTTTCATAAAGACTACAGAAGCTGGTAGCATAGCATAGTCAGCGGTAGTAGACTTTTTTAAGATCTGACCATCGAGAATTATAAGTAGCGTCTTGGCATACGCCGTGCCTTCCTCCGTCGCAGAAACTAGGCGGCTCTTGGCATCTAGAAGGTGGTTCGGTTCGTGTGGCCGCTGTGTGATAATGAATGTGATCTACTCACAGCCTTACCTTGGCTATTCTATTACAACAGCAAAACACAAAAAAGAGTGACAGATAAAATGTCCACACCCTCATTTGTCCCATCTTTTGCTCCCCCCCGACTCTGGTTAATATCTCCCTGCCCTCAAAAGGAGGAAATCCCGCTTCCCCTCTTGGCTTTCGTGTCCATGCGACATGATGAGATTTTTTTATATAGTTGGCGTGAAGCGAACTCTTCGCGTAAGACGTCATCGTCCTTCGTTCCGATTTGCAGTGGTAAGATAAGGCGGCAGTGGATTATTCCTATTAAGCAGATGGAACCTAAGAGTTCGCTGCTGGCTAGTCTTCTGTCCAATTGAACTAGACACGTAAGTTGTCACTTTCTTAAAAGTTCTTATTGTTCTGAAAGGATAGCTGGCCGTCGGGGACCGCTATTAATGACTATTCCAATTCGACTGTGACACGCGTTGACGAAGAAGAAGTCCATATACAAGATGGAAGCAAGTGTGGTAGATCCGGATCCTACTCAAATAATGAAGAAAAAAGCTCTGGCAAAGCCCCTCAAACCCACCTGAGCCAATAACATAACTTTTATCTTCTGCTTCAATATTTCCTTACGTCATATGCCTTCGGTCATTAACATCATTAACAAAATATAAAACTCTCCCAATTTGGACCAAAGCCTTGCGGATTAGCAGCGACTAAGACTCATCGAGCGGATTTTTAACAACATCAGCAGCCTACCCGTCTTCATCCGATAACTAGAATTTATAAAACTCCACTCTAATAAGAACCGAGGAAATTCTCCGTTGGGAAAAGGCCAAGGAGGAGAATAAATGTACATATCCGTAGTTTGGGCATTCGGCAGAGCTGATTGGAAGGGTAGTTAGCCTTTAGATAAGTAATTACAAGCACACACACACAACCAAGTTTCTGTGATAGGTGTCTGCCTTTTGGAGGCCCATTTTCATAGTACATTTAGCTTTTTCTTTCCCTCTTGTGCTTTTTGGAATGGACAGAGAGGAGGTGGAATTAGTCTGGGAAGCTAGCTTTCCTTTCTCAATCGCTCGAATTAGAGAGAGGGGGCTCGGGCCTACTAGGGATACCCGTTGTAGACTGTTGGATATGGCTTTACGATGCGTGAAGACCCTCTAATTCAAATCAAGTACGATTAAGACAAACAAACCCTTGGGCCTTTCTTGCGAGACCATTTTTTTTTGTAAGTGTAAGGCTGAGTCAAGCTGAGTGGCGTAACCTTGCTGCGCGCATGTCCTTTTTTATTATGATGAGCGACTTATGGTCCTAGCGAAAGCCTTTTTAAGTTCATTCCTCTAGGTCCTTAGTGGATGTGCCCGGATTGTATATCATAGGAGTGGGGAAGACATCCTAAGACTCTAACAGTTAGTAAGCTAGTAAACTACCTCAATGGATAGCCTCAACACGCCTACCCGACTATTTTATTTATTTGACAGAAAGCTACCTCTGACTTTCATCTTGTGATTGGATGAATCGGGCTTTGCCTTATCTAACAAATTACGAAAGGGCGTTGGATGAACCTGTTGGGCTATGTCCCGCTCCACCTCTGATAGACGAAGGGGCTTCCTGACCAGAATCATTAGGAAGTGCATTAGACAAAAGGTGTAAGCGAAGAGTTCTTCCGGCATCTCGCTCTTGTAAAAGCGCTCCCCATATCCTTGATTAAGAAGGGGCACTTGCTACATGATACAAGAAAGGGGTTCATATCTATATTAGAGAGAAATCCGCTTAAATGACGCCCTGACACTCGCAAATATTTGGTTAAGAAACACCTTGGGTGTAAGAAGGGTTCGATCACCCAGCGAGAAAGTTACCAGGATAGTTGCTCGATACATATCTGGGGGCCAGAGGAGGCTTGACCTTGACTGTTTTCTTTATGACCTTGATGGCCGCTGCGGTTCCCGACACTTTGGCAGGTTTAGCTACCAGGACTTAACATTTCCTTCTCCGAAAGATCCTGAAGCATCAGGTATTTATTGTCCAATGAGAATCTGTTATTGTGTAGCTTTGAAGTCCTGATCCCATCCCTCTAGAATAGAACAGAAGATGCTTTTTGTGATAGGGGGAAAGAGGAAGGAGACACTCACGAATTGCAACAACTATGTGGCTATCTTGTATGTCTCAGTTTGAGATTGATCTTCTTCGAATGAAACTACTTCTACTTAACTAAACAGTAGGGCTTGAAGGGCAAGAAGAGTACGTAAGCGACAAAAATACATACTGACGTTAGTAACTAACTTCCTTTTTATCCTCTTAGGAGGACGTTAGAGCCCAGAATGGTTTTGTAAAGACAAGATAGGGCAAAGTAGCTCTAGTTGAGAGCGGAAGTTCAATTCATAATCATGGAATACACACAAAACGGAATAAAAAAGAAATCTCAATTTTATATATGAAAGAAAGTGAAGCTAGAGCAAGCTGCCGAAAAAGCTGCTGATAGGTCTTTGCATAAGCTAGAAGTAGAGACCATAGCTCCCGTGCTACACTAACGTTTAACGTTTCGGACTATACCTTCTGATAGAAAGAAGGCAAATGGTGGATCAATGACAAGTGAGACCAAAAGGCTAACGGAGAGCGGAAGGTTTCACTTCACGCAGAAACGCGCTATAATGGTAGAGCTTTGGGATAGAGAAAGACACATCAGATGGGGGGCAAACGCGGCTTCAAATGCGCTACTCCCTTGGTTTCTTATGAACACGCGAGACCTACTCTGCTGCTTCCCCTGGAGACTCTTATGTGGTTCTTGATCATTGTGGCTTACATAGTTCCCTGAGGCCAACAAGGGCCTCTCTGCCCGAAAGAGGGTCTCGCAGGTCTTTCTTATAGGCAAGGCTTATTGCGTAAACATAAAGCATATTTCAGTATTGGACATATTTTCCATTCATGCTTAACTCTTTTTCGATACGGGGAAGAACGCTTCTTTCTCTCACCCGGGGCCCCTCGGGCATTTATGATGGTCACAGTAAATAATTTCTAATTTTTTTTTCCTCCAGCCGACCGCGAAAGGTAGTGCTCCGCCCTTACTGGTACTATAGCAGTTTTCTTTGACTTGAAATTTTTATTCATTGGATAGGTTGTGCTCAGTGTGTTGTCCCCTTCCGTGCCGTGCAGGGAGACGAAATTAAGGATTGGCCACCGGTGTTACCAGATAGAGAAGAGGAGTTGGGGTGGAACCCTCAATTTTTTTTCGTATGTCATTTCAGCCTACTCCGGAGAAGAAAAGAAGTCTGCTTAGGTTCGGATGAAAGCTGTTCTTTCTCTTTGGGCGCCTTACCCCCACCTTAATAAGTGAGGAACGAAGCAATTGTTCTTTCCGGGAAAGTGCTACCATATTACCTGTCCCTCGGCCTCTAGAGTCTTGAGGGCTGGCATAGAGGGCTTCCCGACCCATTTTTTAGAAGAAACGTGTAGGGAGTGTAGCTGATCTACGCAAGAGTGACCCGCGTAAGAGAAGTCAGCCAAGTCAAAAGGTCGTCTATAAGGTCCGGACATTGACTCTACACGATCCTTCCACGAGACGAGGGTATCGCCGCGGTAGAACGCAAGTCCTAGGTAGCGTAAGACGAGATATGGAAGTAAACAGAGCCTCACCACCTGGGCAACTCCATTCCTCGGGCAGAAGTTACTAAACCCGTTCGTTGGTCCGTGCCCCGGACATGACAATTAAATTCGTGCTGAGGCTTATGCAATGTGTGTCTCAGTACCTGTGCAATGGGCGTAGAAGGAAAGATGGGAGTTCTCCGCTCCGAATGAGAAGGCCATCAACTCTTCAGTTGCAGTTTAGGTTTGTTAAGTTTGGTATTCCCTAGGGTAGAAAAAAATATTTTTTGCTGTTTTGACTAGTAGGAACCGGAACCGACGAAACGAATAAGATCAAAGCTTATGTAAGTGGACTCTGCGCCAAAAGAAGCCCGCGAACTCCAATGATATTCATATGCCGTCAAGCAAGACCCAGAGCGGCCCCATTCACAAATGCCCTAGTCCCTAGTTTGCCTGCCCCTATCAACGCTGCCAGTCTTTTTTTCCCAGCAATAAGAGCTAGGCAGAGGCGAGTGAGGCACTCCAAGAATGAGGAGGTTTCTTATGTCGAGTGAGCGACTTACCCTTTGCTTTACCAACAGTCTTTAATCTCCATACGAGAATGCATTTGAGTTTGCGAATTAGTAAAGAACAACAAGAATATGTATATAAGACACTTCAGTATCTGGACTGTTAGTCCGTAACAAACTGTCTCGTGTTTTTTTGTGTCTAAAGTGACTCAACTAATTGCTGTGTCAATGGGGCCTGCATCCGCTTGGAAGGGTGGAGTCTATTAAGATTTAGATTATAGGTTGTAGTCTATGGCCTAGCCTAGGAGGAGGCAATGAGCAGGGAAATAAAAATAAGTTGTTTAGAAAGGCAAGTCATGAACTGTCATCTTTAGTTTGAATGATTTATTTAGTTTTATAGGCTAGATAGGTCCGATAGGAGGGGAAGATGTTGGTTGGTTTCATAAGAGGTCGGGGTTCGTTACTTTGGAAGCTAAACATTCTAAGGATACCCGGGGAACTTCGCTGGAAAGAGTGAAAGAGCTAGTGTGAAATCCAAACGACAAAAGACAGGATTGGTCGTAGAGGGCTCATTCCTTCCTCTAGTTCAATCAATCTCTCACATACACATCGCTCATTCGGGATTGGTCATTTCCAGATTAGAGTTTGAAACATCAAGCGAAGCCCAGGAAAACCTATTCTCCGTAGGCTTTAGGCTCTATGCCCACTTCTCTATTATTGAGAGGCTCGGGCTGTCTGACGGGACTACCAGTCTTAGTTACTCGCACTGTGCTCTATTTCACTGACAGACAACCTTCCTCACTCCGCTCGCCTAACCTTGCACCGACACGCTTCCCGAAGGAGGACAAGCCCACTTTTCCTACGTCTACCAGTTAGAGGTAGGACGAACGCACCTCACCCCCTAGCATAGGAGAACCAAGCAGATCCTTGCTTTCAACTAAAAACAGGGAAGGGTCCAACTTAACAAGGAGCAGATATCCTATAAGTTCAGTCCGTCTCACCTGGCAAAACACGTCTTTCAATCCAAGTCCGTTAGGATTTAATACATACGAGTGTGTCAACTCATCTCCTCATTAAAGTTAAAGGCGAGGTAGGGAAAATCATAGCGTAATAGCTCTTTTAAGAATAGAGAACATACGACTAGGATCAAACTCTCCCCGCAAGAACAATGTGCCTGTTTAGTCCTTCGTTACCCAGAATAGCCAGCCTACCGGAGGCCCATTACCACTACAGTAGCTTAGTCTTACCGCTTTCAAAACCTGCCGCTAGCGCGACAGCTCCTGCGGTCCCTAGTGGCACCTAGCTTACTTTAGGACGCGTCGGGTCTCGCTCGAATAACCGGAGATCACGCATATGAATGAATCGGTCCGACAAAGTGAACTTTGCTTAAAGGGAACCCCCTTCCTAGCCCAATAAGGGCCATACGCTTGAAAGTAGGCAAGGAAGGGCCCCGCCCCTTAAGGTTAATGAGCTGCCGCTGCCCGGCGAGTCAGATCTTCTTTACGAGCTCTTTCTTCCTCATCACGGTTAGATCTTCTCATTTAGCAGCCCAGGACTTGGCTAAGGCGGGCTAAGCTTTATGTTTTCCGAGCTGACGTAACATAATAGAGGGGTAAGTGGGCTGGTGATCTATAACAAGCGCTTCTTTATGGACCTTTTGACAGGTCAAGTCAAATTGGTGTATCTGATCTAGACTAATAAATCTTACTGACTTCATTGAAAAAGCTAAAGTAATTTATTTTTCTTTTTCATCTTCAAAACTCTACTTCATCATTTTAAATTACTGTGATGTTAGTTATCCCCTGACTGAAGTTTGCGTATCGTATGGACTGGTGCCTGTCTTTCCATCTGATGAGGAGCGGGCAAGTTGTGTCCCTTGATTTGATGATCGGCTTCATTTAAGGTTCAGCTTCTGGCTGGAAAGCATAAACCTAATTATTTTTTGAAGAAGTAGACCATGGCGCGGGCCTCTCCTCTGTCTTTGACTTTGAAGGTTTGTTTATAGAAAGCCGTACTGTCAACTTCTTCGATCATTGTTCTATTTCAAAGGGAGAGTATAAACTTATTTTCTGCTTATGTATGGGTATTGATTGCAGGGCTGGCTATAGACTCATCGAGAATTTATCAGGGGCTTGACAAGTACCACGAAAAGGTCGACCCAGACCATAAACAAATAGACCCCGATTTACGGGACGAAGACCTATTGAACCTCCCCCGTTAGCTTGCGCTATAACGAGGATAACCGAACATGATCCGAATATTATGGGCCCAAGTAGACTCTGCTTTCTTAACGGCGTGCCGTGCGAGGACGAGGAGAAGTCAACGTTTATTCGTAGACCGCGGTGGCATACTTTTAACCATCTCTTCGCCGAACCACACCAATGGCTGAGACGCCGTCAGGTCCACCCTCTTTCATCTCTGCTTCAGGGACCCCCACAGCCGCTCGATCGGATTGCCGGAGCCCTGTCATTGAGAGAGACATACATGCCAGTAGGTTAGCTTGAAGTTTCCACAGGCTTTTCCAGTGGGTTAGTGAGTGGCTACAGAAGTCTGAACTAAAAAGCCGTTTTGAGATGGATCACTCTATAGATGCCTAGGGGTTGGGAAAAGATGAGAGAGAGGAGGCACCCTTGCCTATTCCGTAGACTTTCGCTACTGCGGGCATACGATCTTATGCCCAATGTTCCGATCTCGATAGTAGTTAAACTCCAGAAAGAGGCAAGGACTGGGCGCCCCATCTAGCCCTGTAAGTACAACCTATGCCCGGAGATTGGACTTCTCTAAGCCGAGACGCGGTAGCTAAGCCCCCGCCCCGAGGGTCCATCCCCGTAGCTGGATCTGACTCTTTTACACTGGCGCCAGTAGGTTGCCAGTAGGCTATAAGATGCGTTGGTAGTGGTCATGTTTATAGTAGGTTACAAAAGGCGCTGCTGCGCAGGTCCCTTAAAGGTAATGTCTATAGTCTCGCTCCATAGAAGGGCACGGTGCAGAATCTACTTCTGTCTACGATTGGCACCTCGTACCGGCGGCCGAGTCTTCTTGGCCAAAACCCACTGCTCACTGACTTCATACGCGCATAGATGCGAAAGGGGAAACCAAATAGCCAATGTGATCTCCAATCCTGGATAGCTTAGTGCTGCTTAGCAATAGCCGGAAGGAGCAACTTTTTTAACATCTCCCTACTATAGACAGGCGCACTACAACGCTTCTTCTTAACAGCGCCTTTATTATATGAATTATCTTATAAGGGAAGGGACGAACGAGCGGCTTTCAGCACCTGTATAGCAATAGCCCATAATAAGAAGCTAGCCAGCACTGGGTTACGCTTACCTCTTTCTTGCATATTCATAGGTTGGGATAGACTGAGATTTGTCTTCATTAGAAGAATTATTCTCAACCGGTCTTTTGTTTGTTACTGCCGTCGAATCTTCTCTTTCTGTTTCTGGCCCACTCGAAGATTCCGTTCCAAGACCTGTCGATAGCTCATGGACCTCTCTATAAAACACCGCTACTGCAATCTCCCTTCCTTATTTAGTTAAGGCGACTCAAAGAAGCTAGGCGCGGTTATGTTATACACTACCCGCAATCCTACAGGGAGTGGAGCCGCGGGCAGCACCAAGAGCGCTTCGTATCATCCATAATTTGGCGATGCTGGCAAACAATAGAACGGAAGCCCGGCCGTATACATTTATAGTGGGGAATATAGCCGAAAGATAGTGAAACCCAAACCCCAGTCGAAACTTCTTCACCTCATATGGTCGCATCAAACCAATTCACCTGTGGGGCGCTTTTATGTGCTATAAGGCATATAGCTAGAGTGAATTACAGTGATCATGCTTACAGAAAAGACCCCATCGCTGTGTAGCTTACTCTTCCGTAAACGGCTATTAGCAATTCTCTTAGATAGATATTATATATAATATGCATGGCTCAATAGCCTAGTGCAGTCTAGCGTATTCTTATAGGCAGCTCGGTAGCAGCTAGCTACTTCCTTAGCATATAGGCCTAATCCGTTTTGCCGGTTAGCTTATTCTTGCGGCGGTGGGGTCTTTTGTGGCCGGTGGAGAAAGCGAGTGTGACGTCAGTTCTAACTTTAAGAATGAGTAAGGATAGTCTATTAGCTGAGCGTAGAGGAGATGGAATATGCGCATCTATTCTATTTGCAAGAGTGGCAAGGCTGTTTCGAGCTTCTGTACCACCTTGTATTGTATACTAGAAAGATTAATAAAGACTGGAAGTCGCTGCCTATCTCTTTGCTCTTCCTTTCTAATCATATCAAATAATCTTGCTCATCCATTAGTCTAAAGTTCACAATCTTTATCATTTACAATTCTTTTTTTTCTCTGATCTCATGGATCTCGAATGGACCGTACCACTTATAGCCGTTACACAGCTGCTTTCTATCTTCTTATAATGCCCTTTTTATGCTGAATCTATTGAATTGGTTGGACCAACCCAACCGGCCAGTTCGGGAGAAGCGAATCCGAGAAGATGCTCGACATGGACTTGGTAAGCAGGAACTGCCGTATGGAATCCTTCCCGGTCTTTCAGCAACAACCAGGACGAAAGAGCAACCATTAAGGAACGAAAGGTGCCAATCATATTGGTCGCAAATATCATTAGTACGAGACTAAGTTATCAAATCCTCTTATCTTTGGTTATGGGCATAGGCGAAGTGGAGCGTTCTCCTTTGGGGACGGACCTTGACTACAATTACAATGTGACTTGACCCGGCAGAAGGCTCGGGAGAGCAGGAATACGCCTTTAGACACGCTATAATACCACAGTGGGTTCGAACACAAATAAAATAAGCAACCCTTTTTTTATTTTATTTTTTCAAGCTCGAAGCATCCCCCTCAGATCAAGTAAGGAGTCAAAGACTTGAGCTACTACCGCATCACTCACTTCGTTCGCACGGATTGAAGAGCGGCCAGCGATTTACATAACCAGTCACAGGTCTCGGAAACCACACGTGGGAAAGGGGGGGCAGCTTAGACAACAAGCCGTTCTCAGTCCTCCCCGCTAAGAGCCCAACACATATGTATCATCTGAAATCCATTCATACTAAAGTAATAAAAGACTTCATTTATATAAATATGTGTACCTGAAAGACTTGTCCGACCAAAGGTTGATCCATCAATGCGCTCTCACACAAAGGGTGGGATTCGAGCTCTACTAGGGGACGATCCGTAGGAAGGGAAGAATTCATTCACTCAAGAGAATAAAAAAGTACATCTAAACCACTACTATGTGGTAGGAAGAGAACGGGCCCGAGTTACAGTGGGTAAAAAACAATGACATTTGGCAACTTCACGAGAGCAGACGGAATGGTAAACCAAACCCGAGGTCTCCTAAGAAACGGAAGTCACTCTAAGCAGTTTAGCTCAAAGCGTTCCTGCGAAGAGATGGGTCAGCTTAAGAGCAGTCATTTCACCCTTCACCAGTCCTACTTTATAACGAAAAAGCCTTCTCCTAACGGCCCAGCTACAATGTATTCGAAACGTTCTAAAGGACATCTGCAGCTGCTGCCTAGACTATTCACTAAGCTACGCAGCCAACGGCTCTCTTTTTTCTGACACGGTTTTTTAGCAACAGGGTTCACACCAGGCAACAAGGCAAGATCGGGTACAATCCTCAAGTAAACTGGAAAGATACAAGCAGGAATTGAACCGACCGATCACCCTTTCTTTTCTAGTCTTTAAAGTTCGTGATCAAACCCGCTGGGCAGGAATCTTATATAGATTGGGAGGAATTTCATGGGTGAGAAGTCATGTTGAAAACCATGCTTTAAAGAAGACCATCGATCGCTATGATTATTATTGCTGACCGTCTCAAGCCTCTTTTGGACAAGTGTATCTCTTCACTACCGCTCGCCTCGCTCTTACCTCCACTATCGTTGCGGACTCTACACTTCCGTGCCTCTCTTAACCACCGGAGAATATATATGCTCGTCTCCTATAAGAATTCTGTGCTTTGTTCGTTGGAAAGATGCCCTTTCTTGAAAAATAAATTCACGTATCAACAGCAGGAAAAGAGCGAGTTTTGTATATTGATTCGACCGGATCCTGATCTGCTTTTATTTCGGCAGCTTCATGGGATGAAACTCTAGTAAACGAGATGGTGAATAAAGGGGCAATGATAGCTGGTTGTACTCTTACCTAATTTTAGAAGGGGGTGGGCGCATTTGCCCTGATATTTTACCATTCAATAGACTAGGACTCTATGGTTTCCCCTTTTCCAACCTTAGCAGATGAGGGAAAGAAGCTTGGATTAGAATTTACCAATTCGAGCATAATATTATGCGAGAGGGGGATTTGGAACCTCTCCTTCTGAGATAGATAAAAAAACTAAAGGGTGAGACTTATGGCTCGACTTATTATGCGCCTGCCAGACAAGATGGCAAGATGCATTCACGCCTTTTCCAAAAAAGGAGAATTATTCTATCGTCTCCGCTGTCTCAGGAGCAAGGGGTATAGCTCGGCATCGATCTGTACTTAACTTTTTGACTCGGAAAATAAGCCTTTCAGGCACCGAAACAGTAACCACCAAGAATCTAAACCTATTGAAGAAGTCATCTCCAGTTCTTTTTATTATCGAAGCAGCAAAGCCCCAATGCTGATCGGAGTAGTTGTGGAATCGTAAACCCTATATAAAAAAAGCTTTTTATTTACTAAGCTTACCCCAGGGATACTTACAAGCGGGTATAACCTGTTTCAGTATATACTGGACCAAAGGCAACCGGCTCGACTCAATCAGTAGTTGTAACTTAATACCTACTTCTAGTTGTGGCTGGGCCAACCCAGGGCATTCTTCCTCCAGTGGATACCATCTATAAAGGACACTTCTTTTTGGCTGAGTTCCGCTTCAGAATGTTTCATCTATGGTCGAGCTACTCACAACTTTCGTGTATCTCCTTTAGAGAGAAGCCGGCTTCGCTCATTCTTTTAATATAATGGAAAAAGATTCTCTGAAACTTGTTAAAACCTCTAAAACTAGTGAGAATATATGCGCCTTCTACGGAGAAGTTGGGGTCGCCCGGGACATCCACAAAGTGTTTGGACGGAGGGAGGCTGCCAATAGTCACCTGAGTGTTTCCTCGTCAGCAGCGGTGTCAATTATAACTATTTTTATAGATCAACTCGGTCTTGCGCGGCACCTTAAAAGTGAGGGAAATGCAGAAGTCTGAGTCTTTGGCACAGCGGAGATAACTACGAGCTAAGCTAAGCGAAGCAGCGCCAAAGGCGAACAATCTTCCTTATAAAAGACTCTTCCCCACCTGTTCCCGAACCCTTATCCTCAAGTCACGTAGTTAAGATCTGGATTCCCCATCCCAAGATGAGAATAGCTACGGGCGCTAAAGTATGCCTATTCCTGGGTCAATCGAAACCCTATCCTCCGAGAACGGAGGAGATGTAATGGTTTTCAGTCGAACAAAAGTACTGCCACTGGCGTATCAATGAGCTCAGCTAGCGCAGTAGCAGAAAGCCCTGTGGATGAATATCAGAAGGACGACTTCTTAGTCTTTCTCTTTTAGCAATCAATGCTAGTCACGTGTATCCATACTTTCTAGAACCGCAATACTTGCTTACTAATCCCGATGGAACGTAACTGCAGCTTCTAGTAGAATGAAGGGACGGGGTCCCGATTCGATCACCTATGTTATTTCGGGTTCTTGGATGCTTGGTTTGGTCAATTCAAGATCGTAACGCAGCAATTGTTCTTCCCTTGACAACTGCCCCGGCCCCTTTACTTGAACTTGCTACTGATGATTGAGAGACCGAAGCGTACACCCAAAGAAGGACAACTTGAATGAAAAGGAGAATGAAGAATTACATTGGCTTACTGACTTGACTCGGCCTGACTTCCCTTACGGAACCTTTACCTTATAAAGGGATTAGTGGCAAACCACGAAAAGAAGAAAGTCTAGCGTAACATAACACCCGGAAAAAGATAGATATGACTGCGAACGAGGAACTTAATAGATGCGGAAGCAGTAACAACCATTTCAGCCCGATAACAATAACTATGGACCACTCAACCGAATCTTTACTTTAAATAAGATGATTGATTTCCAGGGAGCAACCTAATTTTATTATGAGAGCTATTTCTCAAATAGGAAGAGAGGCCGAAACGAAGATTAACTAACAACTCTATTCTACTTACAGCTTTTTAGCACGGGGTCAGAGAGGCAGGCATTGAACCCAAAAGCATCTAAAGGTTTAGTACTCCAGATGCGAAACGGGAAACCTGAACAACCGAACGACTTGCTAACTGGGGAAGAGCAACAACAACTAAAGGCAATCCCGAAAAACCGGTATCAATTCACTAAGGCCATCAAGTAAAGGTTCTACCTGCGTAATAAAAAGAAGTTATTAACGGAATTATACTTCATACCTTTTTTATTAGGGATTTCCATTAAGAAAGTCGTTGATTTTACCTCTCTAGATGCAGCCTTATATTGATATCTGAACGTTACGCTAGCCACTTAACATATGAGGATCAAAGTAACGCTCTTTCAGCTGAATTGGTTGAGTTTAATTGAAGGGTTTCCCTTGGGTCGGTAGTGAGGTAGAGTCAGTCGCTCGAACACAAAAGAGGTTGCTCAATTGGTCCTAGACAAATATCCAAGTGGTACGGCGTCTGTTCGTCCCAAGAAATTATGGGTCTATATAAATTGCGCCTGACCCAAATCGCTAGGGCCAGGGGCAAAGGAGCCCATTTTGCGCTATCGTTGAGCACCTTTAGAAGCCAATAAACGAGTCTTATCTTATACTTTTATTTATGTTTTATTCATCTCGTTCTAGGCCCTTGAAAATATTTCGTTTTGTTCTTTCGGGTGGTTTCTTTTGCTTGTGATGATGACACATCTGCACCTACTTTCGTTAGAGTTAGAGCGAAATAGGGCTATTTAGATAGTGGACATGGGAATAGATTTGAGACTAATATGAGACGAAACAAGATCTGAGTGATTCACCTATGCTATGTTATTTTGTTAAGTGGGATTCTGAGAAGCGAACGAAGTGAGTAAGGTAAAAGTTATTAGTCTGGACGGAGCAAGTAGATTTCCATTAGAGAGATACGGTTGCTCAGATAGTGGGAATAGCTTTTATAAGTCTCTATTGGTGGAGGAAGTGAACTCAAGAGTGACGTGCTGATCAGCCCCATTTCCGTACGATGGATATAACTGCGTTAAATATTTTTAGGGGACCGAGAAAAAAGTCTATTGGAACACTTTAATCGCAGCTATTGGTAATCCTCAGGGCAACCAATCACAGTAAGGCTAAAGCCTACCCTTTGGGGACATGTAGGTTATATTTGTATAGGTTTATCAATAGTAATGAGCCAAAGAAGGTGCTAGAAGCTTTCACTTCCCCTCCCTCTCCCTCGGGTCGAGCAACTTTTTTTATTTTATGTTTTTTTCTAACAAGTAAACTACGTCTTATTCCAGCCAAGAAGCCGAGGAACCGAGGGAGGCTTGCGTCGAGCATAACCAACACAATAGCGTTTTTTCTCAGTAGATTACGGAAGATGGTAAAGGCTAATGTTAACTACCTACCACTAGATCTAAGTCGACGGCATTGGTGTGTCATTGAGGTGCTCGTAAGCCCGCGTTTCTAGTTCCCTATTTTATTCATGGCCTCTTTGACTATTTGCTAGGGTATGGAAGGAATGAAATTAATTGGAGCTGGTGCAGCGACCTTTAGCAGGTAGGATTGCTTTAATGAAGCATCGTAAGTAGAGCGCAGGTGAGAATAGAATCTCTCACATCAACAATCTTTTAGTGGGCTTAGCGCTTTCTTACCAATTAGGGAGGACAGGTTGGCTCAAGGACCCGTTGGTTGGTCAAAGGAAAGGGTAACAATAAGTTTGAGCTGCTCATGGTCTTGCTTCTGTTAGGGAATAAATCTTCCACTCAAAGGAGGGCTAGATCTCAATTAGTTTCTTTCCAGAGCAGAGTTAAATACGCGGATCGAATACATACCTTTCAATCAGTAGAGCACCTGCGACAATCTTACTTAGCAGCTCATGGTAAAATTGAAGTGGAGGCAACAACTTTACCAAAATGCTCATCCTCCACTTTAAGCTTTTCTATTTTGGGATGCTTGTAAGAAGGAAGAACTTTACTTCAGTGGTTGGTGCTGTTGGTAGGTGCGGTAGGTAGGTAGCTAGCCTTCCCACTCTCTCCCGTTTGAAACTATATTTGTATTGGCGCCGAGGTGGTTAGACCTTTTCGTCCGACTGGGCCCTCTGGGGTTCTGCTTGCAAGATAACGACGTAACAGATTGCTGCCCCCCCCGGTCTTTCGGTACCCACTTACTAATGAAGCACTAACCCACACTCTCTACTTTTAAGGAATTTACGTACAATTCGACAGTAGAAAAAGAGCTCGTTTTCGATGCAAGACCAATGCGAAAGCGAAAGCGTAGCCTTGTTCCTCCCGGGTGTCATGGCTGCGAAGCAGTCCTAAGGATCTATAAACAACTTCCGTCGGCGGGAGACGTCGGCATCCAAAACTACCAGCTGAACTGCGTAATCAGAGAATCCATGGGAACCCAATCATTAAAATCCCGAGCGCCCCTCGACAAGCGTTCCAGGTCCTGCTTATGAGATGACGGGGTGGAAAGCCTTTGACCAAGTACCAATTCCTATCGAAAGAACGGGATTTTAGCAACTCAATAATATTCAGGACATCTTAGTAAGCAAGTTAGATTGGCTCTCGACCGACTCAACGTAAACCTTTGGGCTAGTAAAAACCCTCAAAATAGTAGGTTTCGCACAAAAAAAAAGAGAGAACGGTGAGCCCGGAAAGTTCATATTTTCGTTGTTCTGTAACTAACTCTAAGTGACTACCTACGTCACTTCTTCTTTAGGGAATTCAAAAAATTTTATCTGATTCTCCGACAAAACATCACGTCTGATTTTCCTAACTAAACACACGAGTAGCTATGTCCGGTTTGGCACTCCGGCTTTTAGGGTTTAATCTCTCTCTTTCTCCAAACAGGTTTTGTTACTTTAGGACAAGAAGAGTACGGAAACAGCAAATATACAGACTTTCGTTCTTCCTTATCTGTGCTATACTGTCCGAAAACGAGGCCTTAATATAACTTAAAATAAATGATTCACTGCCTTTAGTGCGCCTATCCCTTACCATGGCTACCTCAATTGATTCACTTAATGTCAACAAGAAATAACAGCAAATAAGCATTGCATAAGCATAGGAAGATAGGTAGCAGCTCTTGATCTATCCTCCACTCTTCGCTAGCAGACATCTGAGCTTACAGGAACTACCATGCCCCTAGCTCCATATAAAGGGTTATAATTTGTTCCATATGGATCGAACCATACAGTAGCAAACTTATTCTACTCAAATTGCAGTATCCGGTGGTGGGAGACAATACAATCTAACAAGAGAACAAAATTAGGAGATTGTCTTATCATTGTCTGCTACTCATATTGGAAAGGTCGGCCCTTATCCCATTCCTTCGCTTTACCCTGAATGAACGATTTTCGGATAAAAGATATATTGAAGAGCTAGGAAGGCCGGATGAGCAGAAAGACTAAGAACAGAGGAATGCTGAGACAGAAGACTACCTACAACAAGAACTCAACGAGAAAGCACAGCTAACTCTATAGACTATAGAATCCGTACCATTCTTACTAAAAGCATGGGGCAACTCGATTATAGATTTTGGGATATCTCTTAGTATAGAAAGACTGGCTTTTGAACAACCTACTTGAAATTATTTCGTTGTTAGTAAGCTGGGCAATCCGAACACGAAAACCACTCTCCTTATGTACACTTAGATAGGTTATGCCCGTCATGCCGGAGAATCCATAGGTTTGGCAAGATCTTTCAACAAATGCAGAAAGATATCAATAGGTTGGTTTTGGCACTTTGGCTCTCTCATTTAAATAGGCAGGAGTGCTTTTCCTCACTTAAAGACTTCTTTGGGCCTCTCTCTGACACATCGGCCTTTGAGCGCATCTAGCCTTTTTCAGGGTTGCTCCACTGCTAGGGGGTTTCTGGACTCTGTGCTTCTTTCTTTTGTTGAAGCAGCTGTCCGGAACAAAGACTTTTTTCATCCTTCTGCTGGGCTCATTCGGTTTGGTAACTTGCTTAACTTAACACGAAGATGAAGGGGTCATTAAGGCACTACCTCGTATGCTCTCCCTACTCCTTTTTCTGCTGAAGAGGTCAAGAGGGCCGGGGTAATTTACAGATATCTTACTCAGCCGAAGGTCTTTTCTGCTCACGCAACGAACTCATTATATATAACTAGTCCATCTATCGAAAGACTAAACTCTTCTTGCTCGTCAAGTCCTGCACCGCACAAGCGGAAGAGATATTTTAATGAATAGACGTAGAAGGGAGTCTTGCTTAGAAGATGTGCTCCAAACGCTATGATCAAGGTGCTGAACTCCTCCCAATAGGATAATTGGACGAAACCACAGCGGGGGACATATAAGATATTGAAGCTGGGCTGGGGGTTCTGGAGAGCAACCCTTCCAGTTATTGATTAAGCAGCCCCAGAGGAAAACTGCCTTTCCTATTAAAAGACCAAGACCAGGGGGTCCCCAAAGGAGGAAAATAGAGGTCCCAACAGTCGAAGGTTAAAATGAAGGAATATAATCTACTTCAGGCTATGGACTCAGCCGCGACTGGTCGGCTACTTGAGATGCCAAGCCTTTATGTTATTCACGGGTTCTAGGGCTCATTCGGCTGTTGTTGGGATTCTTCAGGAGAACCAGAACCATATGCTACCTCGGGTAACAAGACTCCCTTCCCAACCCTAGGACCTTGATGCCATTCCCCTTCGCACGACCAAAGAATCAAAGTCTTCGATGAACACCGATCCAATCCCAAAAAGAACTAATTCAATTATAGATGCGAAAGCTGCGGCAGGCGCCTAATTCTACTTTCTAGGCTTGCTTGCTGCCCCTACTGTTTAGCCAAGTTCCATTAATGCGAGAGGGTTCAACAAGCCTTAAGGCTCAGGAAAGGGGGATGTTTTTATTTATAACCCGGTGTGGTGAGAAGAATGTTACGCCAACTACGTGCTTAAAACACGGGCAGTTTGGCCTGTTGCCTTAGGTTGAATTGATAAGATTTCCCTTGGTTGGTCGCAGGTCCAAGTTCTTGGTCGAATAGGTGCTTGCTGCTTCCCAATATGGTATATATAATCTTTTGGACCCTGGAAAAGATATAAAATATCTAGTGAGCAAGAGCTAGATTTTGCATTACAATAGATGTACGAGTTCCTATTGAGAAGTGGATTTCCCTCGCTCCGAGGAACGGCGCTCCAATTAACTGCGTTCCCTCAGGGACAGGGTCCCGATCTCATTTTTTCCAGCTCGTTACGAGTAAAATTTGTGTTGCTTACTTTTTATTTTTGCCATGGTGATATTATTGGATCTTTCTGTTGTAACTTACGAGTGGGAAAGTGGTTTGCTTACTGTGGAGACGCAAAGTTTAAGTTTTTTTCTAGTCCCCATAGCTGCAATGCGACACTTCGTTCGGGACCAATTTGTGGGATCGTTGCGTCTGTCCGGGAAAATCTATAGCGTATTGAATCCAATGTTTATCAGATCCAACCACTCATATTATATAGGTTGATGCCAATGCTGAGAAGAGCTAAACGCGGAGCGGGAAGCAACTAGCGCATGAAGACCACAAAGAATGAACCAACCAGTGGGGCGGGAGTCAATGACAGAAGTAGCTCAAGAGGTGGCGGGGTCAGATCTGGTCGTATTGACTTGGTGTAAAAATATTTAATTCTGGGGTTCACATCCCGCTCCGAAAGATAAGTCCCAATTACTTTACTAACCCTAGCCTCCTTACGGACCCTCGCTTTTGCGCAATTATCAATCTAAATCAAGAACCACTTAACTCTCTATTTAAAATACATGAGTCGAATGAAAGCGTGAAGTGGCAGTAGTTTACTCACTTGATCAGCCCATCATCTTAAGTCTTTTATTTTCATAACCCGCTGGGGCTAGGTCAACGAGTAGGAATTTGAATTCTTGCAGTTCCAACACAAGAGAAGGCTCCCGATCAATTAGCTAGTTTGAGGGCGCGAATATTGCATTATGTTTACGAGAGCCGAGGTCAAGATTGGGCTACCCTTAAAGATCTTACACCCAGTTCTTGGACTTCTCGGGCCTTCAGGAGACTCATTCGTCGGACAGGAAAGCAGCCTCCCTTGATCCCCCGATCCACGCACAAGGAGAAGGAGTAGGAATCTCGCCCATCTTTGACTGGGACCCAGGAAGGTATTCATGAGTTGAAGCTGCATGAGACCAGCCCAGGCAAAGGAAGTTAGTGGCAGGCGCCAGCAGGTAATCAATAGCCAAGTCCGGCAATGATAAATAGCGTATAGAAAGAGCGTTCGGGCAGGGGGGCAAGACCCGTGGTAGTCGCCTCTTCGTCGATCGAGAGTAGCCTGAGGACGGTTTGCTGTTGAGACAGAGGAGACAATAGAGCCGGTCTAGGTTCTCAATCTCTAGCGTGCGTATTAGGTAGAGCGAAAGACCAGGCCAGCACCAATAAAAGTCAGTTATTTCATAACCTTGGCCGGAGACCAAGCTTTTGTTCTCCTTATCAGTCGTTCCTCCCCCTCTGGGGGAGCTACTTTGTTCCTTTTTAATCTTCTCGTTGAAGGGCAAAGTTGATCTAGTCTTTCAGGATGGTATGGAACTACCCGTTCGGAACAAGAACTCTCCTTTCGAGTAAGGTCTAGTACTACTTCCAAGGAAAAGCAAAGATCAGACTTGTCGTTCGACTCCGGTTCTTTTAACAAGAGATCTTTTTCAGGTGCTCGGAAGCCGGGTGGTAAGAGCAGTCAGAGCTATAAGGTCAGAAAGAGGTAGTAAGCAAGTAGTTGGCAAGCCGCAGGGCAGCAAGCGAGCACCGGTAGGGGGCAGGAAAGTCTTATCCTTATTGGTTGGGCCGGATAAAGAAGCCCCCAAAACAAGAAAGCTCGTGATCAAATCGAGAAGCTATGGGCCAGCGAGCCAGATAGGGATGATTCCAATTCTTACATCTTCCGTAACTAACTTGGGCCTCGGCCCCGACATAAGCACCTGTTCTCAAATCCAGCTGTCCTTGTGGCAGTGGTTGCTTCAGAAGTCGCGAGGTTTGCAATCAATCATGAACTTCTTTGCTTCCCTAATAAAGGCTATTCCGGAACGCTGTTGTTTTGAGAGCGTCATCCCGCGTTATTGACACACCACATTTTAAAGGGGAGCCAAACAAAATGACTTCTGAAACAGAGGTGTCGATTCCAGATTCGTCTTCACCAGTCAAGCAAGGTAAACCACTTCTTCGGGCTAGACATCCTACGGCTTTTTACTCACTTTAAGACATATTTGCAAACCTTCCCCTTCTATTTTTTGAAAAAGCCGGGCCCTCTAGCTTAACTGTGCCATTTTATTAAAAACTGACAAACAAACCTACCCATCTTAATCGTATCGGAATTCGTTCACTTTACGACTACTAGGTTCTCGTTCCTGCCGCTATAGACTAAAGTAGGAGAATCCGCTGTTTTAGATATCCTTATGAGACTAAAACAACAGGAATTCTGCCATTGCTAGAACGACGTAATGATCAAATAGCCTTTCTGTCCGCACCGCGAATAAAAGGTGATCCTTTGTTTGCATCTCACAGGCATAAGGAAAGACTTTTATGGGGACGACTCTCCTATCGTACTCCACCCACTTGAATTCGCCGAAGAAAAATGTTTCTTGGAGAATTTCGAGTTTTCCTTTCTCGTATTGCTAGCAGGTTTAACATTCCTGCTACTTTATTTAACCCCTCTACGAACAAGTCAATGACTTGTATATTGTTGCCTTTCATGGACCCCACCTAATTTACTAAAACTCTCCCCTATACTGCCCTGTCACTAGTGTTACTACCTATTCGAAGTACCCCTTTTCCAAGCGCCTTTATAGCGCATCTGATACAGCGGACTCTCCCAATTAAGAATTCTATTCTTCTTCCCAGATCTTCCTGCGACATCAATCAGTGGCCATTCTGTTGGCTTTATGGTAAAAAGAAAATAAGGAGGCCCTCTATTTGGCGTATAGAGTGGGCTATATAGGTTCCTGCCGTGGCACGTGAGGTGGTTTACTATTGGCTCGAGGGAAAAGCTAGGGCTAAGGTTAGGAACAGAGATAGGGCAGTAGGGCGAAAGGAAAAATGGATCGGCTGGTCCCCCACAAGAAGGGTAACTACAAGAAGGATTGTCTCAAACTCAAGGCTTCGTCGGGAAAGGGTGCACGGTCTGCAGCATCCTCTGATGTTGCCAACATTGCAGCAGACGCTCCAGATGTTTTTGAGACTGTGTTATCAGTGACGGCTCGTGAGGATCTCAAGGATGAGTGGATACTTTATTCTGGATGTTCCTATCATATGTGTCCCAACAGGGATTGGTGCAGTCGCCCTCTACCCTTTATAGGGGGCCTCCCCGGACAAAGCAGGAACACGTCCGAGTTCATACTTCTCGAAAACTAGGCATACCATCCAACATTCTCTCTGACAATGGACATTTCGAGACGGAGATGTGAAGCAGATGTCAAGCAGCATAGAGGGACGTACATAGCCAATTCACTTGCTTGCTCCTAAAACCCATAGGAAACGCACCTTAAAGGAGTCTTAAATGAACGTTCATATCCTGCATCTCAACCCTTCGTTTTCGGGTTGTTCGTAACATTTCCAGGTGGGGGTCCTGCCAACGTCGGATCATAATGAGTCCTCTTCACCCCCAACTCATAAGCTCTGTAGTAGCTCCTTTGTCGCTATGCCCCCACTTTTTATCCTCGGGCGGCTTGGCTTCTGGGCGAAGTCGTTGACTCGAAGGCTACGGCGCGAGGAGTAGGAAAGAGCCCGTGGCTCTGCTGCTTCATCAGTCCATCTTTCTCTGCCTCATTCGGTTTATCTCCCTCCCAGCCTGCTCCGGGCCCCTTTTTTAGAGAGGAGAGCTCTAGGTTTTTTAAAGGGAGGGTGGAAAAGATTCTTCGGCCAGCTTGCTTTTTGAAAGAGGGCGTATACAATCCAACCTATCTTCGCCTTCGGTCACCTTAATCGTTACTGTAGTTCGCTCCATGGTAGGCAGTCCATTAAGAAGCCTCCCCCGTACACTTTCTTCGGACATAACAACTAACTTAACCAACTAAGAGGAACAAACGCAGTGAGAGACAAAGACAGAGTTGTTAACCACAAGCCGGAACTAGCCGTCTTGACTCGCCCCGCTCAAACAATCAGTGGAGGAAGGAGCAACAGCGAGAGACTAAGAAAGGGTCTTAACAAAACTTACTTATCGCTCCCTCGCTTGTTTTCATTACTTAATTGGTTACGGAAGAGAAGGTGATGAAATACTTTACCTTACGCTCTTGCCTTACCTTGTTCAATCTTGGAGTTACCCTTTACTATAATTTTAATGTTGTTAGGCTTCGCCTCTCTTCATTCACTTAACAACAGAAGTCATGTAGCTCAGGAATAGCATATAACGAGCAGCTAAGGAATTGAAGATAACTCGCGCCTAAATCGCAGGGGTGGATCGCTCAAGGGAAAGTTCTTAAACAAACATTGTATTGTAGACCTACCTCACTTGGGTTAATTTAATGTTGAAGTTACGTATAATGAGTCCACTTAAAACTCTCCCCTTTATTCAGGTTTTCTTAAGCAGGAAATCTTCTTAAAGAAAAGGAGTGCCCTATCGCTCCGCTTGCTTTGGTTCGCTCAGAACAAGAAGAACAGGGTCGGTAAGTCTATGAATTGGTATAACCTTGCTAGTCCCTCGCAGTCCACGCAACGCAGTCTCCTTTTTGGTGTACAGCTCACGACTCATCTCTCTCTTAGGCTTGTATGTTTTCGGATGTAACCGTGCCCTCTCTATATTTATTATATAGTTATTAAGGGTAAGCGAATTCACTTCGAAAGAAAGTAGCTAGCTGGATTAGCTTTGAATCTGAGTGTGGCTGATGTTGAATCCGGGTAGGAATAATAGAAAGGAAGCATTCCTGAAAGGAAGGCTCTAGATACCTATGTTCACACTGACTTCCATCTCCAACCGAACCGAGAACTTATAAGAAGCCTTGTACCCTCAATTAGGTGCTCAGTCTTTAATCAACTGTTCTTACTTAAAGCATTTTTTTTTTCGTTTGTTTGATGGAAACAGAAAATAACTGACGGGTTCTGGATCGAGAGTGGATAAAAGGACAAAATGACACAGAAAGAAGAAGGAATAGAACCGGGCAGGACGAGTTGAATACGATCATTCTACTACCTCGTATGAGAGAGGATCCTCAAGGAGGAGCAAGACAGGCCAAGCCCAATATGAATCCATTTATTATTTTATTCATTCATTGAGCACTGCCTGATCTAATAGCCCTGTCTCTGACCTTGACTGACATAGGGAAAACCCCCCAGACCCATCTCCTGAAGAGTGAAGTTTGTAGTGCCGAGCTAGTCCCTTGTGATTGTGGTTGGTTAAGTCTTTATATTATAAGGGAAAGGGTGGACTTTTTTAATGCCACATACATGACTACGTTCCTCACTCCGCTCGCCTCTCCTACTAGCATTCTAAACCCCGAAATTGTTTTTTATAATGTATGTGGTAATAACCAAAATCAGAGACCTACTAATGAAGGTCAAATGGTAAAGGAGTTGGAATGCTTCTTTGCAAGAAATTACTTAAGTAGTCATAAATACCTAAATTGCCATTGTAATTTAGCAGAGGTGAGGTATTTGACCAAGCCCCCAGGATAACCTAAATTATTGACCCTTCTTGTTCTTTAAGTCTGACATTAGGAAGTCAGAGTGCCATAGAGGAGATAAAAAAATCCGATGCGGGGGGCTAGGAAATAAAATTCGTTAGATCGATTCTTTATTGTCCCTAGGCTCAAGACCTAAAGGATGAAATCCCTCCTACGGCCCTCGGTCATCCAGGTGAGTCCTGTCCTGGTAGAGATGGTCTTAATCTTAGCTGCGTACACCGTGACTAGTCTGCGCTCTTTGGTGTAATATATAACGGTCCATTCCATTAAAGAAAGAATTGCCGTAATAAAGGTTATTAGCCTACCCGTTACCGGCTCAGAGCGTTAGAGCCCTTGCTGCAGCGGAAGACCTTGATCGTAAAGCCCACTCCCTGTATCCAAGCTAAGTAAACCCGCGTTGATTCTTCAACGATCTGGTAATTGAATACATATAAAGATTTAAGCTTGGAAGGCTCAGAGCAAGGCTCATTCTTGTTTCGGGGCTTTGGCAAGCGTAGCGAAGAAGGTTTTGACTAGCCCAACTTTAGTAGAAAGGACAGCAGGGGCCAACGTGTAAGTTCCTCCGAGACATGATCCAGTTGAGATAGCCGGGTCCTTTCAACATGGTCCAACTTTCATTCAAGAGCAAGGGGGGTGCCGATGCCGAAGCCGAGGGTGAGACGAAGGAGTCTCAGAAAGTGACTAAGATCTTCTACTTTTGCATGTGTTAAGCACCTGGCTTTCATCTCTTTTTAAGCGAACTTCTTCCTAGGGATGAGAGAGTGGTTCCTTATAAGCAGAACCCACCGGTGCCAGTCGCTATCGCTATTATGGGAATTCTACTTTATAATAATAGAGTCATACTTCGCGCTCCCTATGAAGGGATTAGAGAGAATAAATTAGAATGCACACGACCCGATGGGACAGAGAACTCTCATTCATCTACTTAACTTAGATAAGAAAAAAACGGCGTATTCTACGCAATCAGTCTTTATGTCATGTCGGAAGATCATCCATTTTGATAGACAATAGACTAAAGACAAATAGGCTGGTCGTAGATCAGTTGGAGATCAGGCCCTAAAGCGCATAAATATCCATACAAAAATAAGATATAAGTATGTTAATCGGAACCTCCACTCAGGCTCCTCGATGCGTCGAGCAGCGGGCCAGGAAAGGGGTTAACGCGTCGTAGTAAGCAAGAGAGTGGGAAATTCCCAGGCAAAGTGAGCAAGCAACGGCAGCGGATAGGGCTTCTTTGCAAAGTGAGCAAGCAACGGCAGCGGATAGGGCTTCTTTTCGTGCTAAATATTTTTTTTTCTAGAACGACAAAAATAGGTTATGCAATTAGTCCAGATAAGTTAAAGTTGGCAGGGCATCTTTCTTTTGGAAGCATTTCTCTCGCTTATAGTAATTACCTAGCGCATAGAAGCGCACAAGTCTAGGCTACAGTTGGGCGATGGCTCATGTCTTGCTTCGAGAAAAGGAGCTCTAGTTAGTCCTACGTATGTTATTCGACATAGGGTCCTCCCATCTTCAATTGACTCAACGGCACAACGAGAGACTGCTACTAGCATACATTACATGATATTTGATTTGGCTAGCTTAACAACGGTAAAGCGCCAGGACCTAGTCAGTGATTCGAATTCACTTCCAAATATGTTCTATCGAGAGCGAGAAGAATTCCTTATTAAACTTATAGCCCACGTTCGGTCTATCAATATACAAATCTTTTTAGTCGAGTTGAGTGAAAAGATCTAACCAAGCTTGGTGCAGGTATTGTGTAAGAAACATCATCGTACGAGAACAAGGGCATGCCGGCAGAAGAGCTAGCAGCGGTAACAGACGCCCGTGTTCGCATTTATCCAGATTGTACTCCTTTCTGTGCTAGGCCGGCCCCAATAGACAAGATAAGAAGGAAGGATGGGAGATTTAAATTCACCTTTCGAAGCCGGAAGTGGGACCTTAGAACCGGGCTCTTATGAACAGGGGAATCCTGAATGGGAGAATCAATGAAATGAGGAACCCGCGAGCAACCTATTATCCTAAGATGGGAGTGTCTTTCACAGCTTATATAGTCTTACAAATGAATGAAAAGAGCCGCTCACTGGATGAAGGCAAATCTTTAGTATGGAATTCTAGCTCGGGTGGGGCATCAACCCCAGCACAGGGACCTAGATGCTTCCTTGCAGAACCCAACAAGGGCTGTAACTCAATAGAGTGAGGGGGAAATCTTGTAAACGCTAGCAGGAGAATAGAGATCTAAGTTCTGACGTCGAACAGGTTGCCTCCCTAGGCGCGTCGGTGCGCGCGAAGGAAGGTTTTGTGGGCCTACGCCATCTTGCTCGATCCGATCCCTCTCTTGACTCGCAAGACGCGCTTTACTCACCATAGAATAGATCGAGAGAGGTTCGAACTCCCATTGCCTGCTTGGCAGGTCCATCCGATCTTGTTTGACTGCTTATATACATAACATAATAAGTGTTAGACCTTCTTCATAGGTCAAAGGTCTTTTTTAAGGAGCTTGCACGCACATACATAACAGGGTGACCACGAAAGAAGCAGGCAAATAGCTCTAGGTGAATAGAACCTACCTCGGAAAACTAGATAGGCTGCTTCCGACAACCATTACTGCAGATCGACATCGGAGGCGGCCCAAACCCAGGCTGTGACGCTTCCTGTCGAGTATAAATTAGGAAGGACTTGAAGTTAAGTTCGTTTACAGTGACGTTAGTCACTTATATGGAGGCAAAGAACAACAGGTATAAAATTCCGTAACCGGCTTGTATGACTAAAACCGTTACGGACTCTTGGTGACTGAACGAGTGAACTAGGTTTTTTTGGTATTCCTTCTCGAGCTTCTATTTCTTCAGTTAAGGGAGATTCGGGAAAAGATGGAATAGGAAGACGTGTTTCCAGAACGAAGAAGATAGAGGTTGAGAAGGGGGAGTTAGCAAAGTTGGACAAGATTGGAATGGGCATAGGAACATGTATGGATGTACCAGATCGGCTAATGCTCCCAGGTTGATGCGATGTATTCCACCAGTTGACTGGAGACTTGATTATTGGTATATCGATCGGTCCAGCACGGATTGAAATATGAGCCGGTTCGACAGAAAGCTTTTGAAAACGCAGTGCACCCAGGTAAATAAGGAACAAGATTAATACAGAAGTTAAACGAGCATCCCACACCCGAAAGGTACCCCACATAGGCCTTCCCCGAAGCCCCCCAGTAACTAAGGTAAACAAAGTAGAAAAAGCACCAATTTCTGTACCGGTTCCGGAAGAGCGAAGAAAAAGGGGATGTTTTGTTAATGGGAACAATAAACTGTTTATAGCCGTTGCGATATAAATTACTATACTCATCCGAGCCGCAGGAACATGTACATACGGAATACGAGAATTTCCACCTTGTTGAAGATCTGGTGGTGCTACCCGAAGACTTAAATGAATAGCCATCGCTGTTAAGAACAACCGAGATCCAATGATAATTTGCGCGTAGCTTCTTGTCTTTGACATCAAAAAGGAAGGTTGTAATAACGAAAGGGACATGTGATAATTTTGTCCTTGCCTAGCTAGTGGAACAAGAAAGACATGGATGTATATTCAATAGGCAATCAAGTTCGCATGCTTTCCATAGAAAAACGAACCTTGCTTAGTTTTCGCTCCGCTCGCGCGTGGCACTCCTTCCTTGCTTGCGGAGCGGCATACCGGAAAGACCACTAAGCGAAAACCAACCCTTAATGACAATACGGGAGGTGTGTCCAGCACCACACTGACGGCTGGAATTCGAGAAGAAGAAGCGTCGCTCACTCCGCTCGCCTGCATCCATCCAGCTCTGCCACCTGCTCTGCTGTCCCCTTATCCTAGGCACTCGAGTGCCCCGCTTACTGGACCTCTCACTTCCACCACTTCGGCATGCTTTAGTGTTGCCTCGGCTTTATTTCTGTCCGATGGATCATTGGACCGGGCCCACCCGGGAAATAAAAAGTTTAATGTTGACTACTCTGAGCCCCCAAAACTTATCTATTGGCCACTGTACTGGCTTGTGGGTCCCAGCGTGAGACCGCGCACAACCAAATGGCCCAATTTGGAAACATATTGCCCCCTTTTTATCGACGCTCTAGGCTATCTTGAGGGTTGGTCAAAATTATAATTTCCCCGGTTGCAAACACGCGTAGCAATGCTAATGATTAAGTTAAGATGACTAACATGTGATTATCAAAGGGGCTTGCTGATGTCTAACCTCGAAGAAAACACTTAAGAAGAGTAGATAAAGGGTCTGAGCATTTTTGCCTTTTGTATTAGGAAAGGCATCGACTCAGTTGCAATTACTACCACAATAAAGGCTAGAAAAAAGAGAATGTGCTATAAGTCAAGAAGGACTAGAAAGCAAACAAGTCGTGGCGCGAAACTACTACAGCTGTTCCAAGGAGTTAAGTTTTAGTCACTTATATTATATAGTCGCGTATGGAACAATGGGTTTCAACAAAGAAAGAGACGAAGAAGGCCCCTTCTCATTCAAAAAGACAACCCTCTAAAAGAGAGTTAACTCAGCAAGAAGGATGGAACTGAACAAGAGACTAGAAGCAAGTCTAAGCAGGCAAGTCCTTTACTCGCTTAGGGTTATCAAAGCCAACACGATAAGTGCGAAAGATTAAGGATCCCCATTCATTCAACCCCTTTTCTCATCATGTTAAATAATCTTACTGACTGGTAGGCCTTTGCCATATCTAAGTTACTCTATCAGCTTACCATGCTGTGGCAACTTGTTGAACGAGCTCTTCACTAAGAGTTGACAAGACAAGTAAATGCCAAACTAAGGCGATCAAAGACAAGAAAGCGCAACGGGGCTATCCAAGGAGTACTAGTCAATGAAATTAATCATCTTATTAAGGATAAGCTCACCTAAGCAAGTAAAGGATAGCGGATATAACAAACAAACGAAATAGCATAGGTGGAATTAGAGCTCCTTTAATCATATTCGGGGAGAGTACGAGAGTAGGATTAACACTCTAAGTAATTGTAGCAAATCGAAATGCCACTATCATAAGGAAGAGCATGATAGAATCTGAGCTTCTTATTAATGGAGTACTAGACCCTTGCCGTTCTTCTTCTATCCTATCCGACTTTAAAAATGGAATCACAGCATTCTATTCCGACCTCTGGATTCCACCATTTAGATTAAGGAATCAAAAGAAAGTGACAACCATTTGCTTCCAATAGTGGAAGAGGCAAACCTAATAAGCTATGGAAATACATTTCTACTTTTAAAAGAGCTTACCAAACCCCACTAAGTTTATTCTATAAGCTAACGCCCGGAAATGACTTGCTTCAGTGATGTCTTGCTGTCCAGCTCCAGAAAAGGTTGCACCTCTTTGAAGGTTGCATGTTGAGGATGGCCGGTTGGTGCTCTTGGATGTGTGCTAGGCCCTACGCGTGACTGAAAGTTGACTTGTAGTGGGGCTTGGAGGTATATGGCTGAGTGGCTTAAGGCCCTTTTTTATTATCCTCCTAGCTTGCTCTGTGTGCACTATATATGGAGCGGGGGCTCTCTTAATCTCTTATTTGAGCATCCTAGGCCTGTCTCCTTTTGCTATGGACTTCTTTTTATGAAGGCTTCGTCTTCCTTCTTTGGGCTCTTAGTAGCACAGAGAGAGTGGTACCTAAAGCTAAGTTTATAGTCCGTTGAGCAGGCTCAGGTCCGACCTCACCCAACTCCACCTACTTTCTTCTTTGAGACCTGGCCGGGAAGTCTTTTTGCCTCTATCATTAGCTCTCGTAGTAACGGAAGGTTATTAACTTCCTCTTACCTTACCCTCGGATCCCTTGGTTTTTATTGGGGATGTACAATTGGTTAAGGGAGTTGTATTTTGCTCTATCAATAACGAGCCTTCAGTATCTTTGGGCACCCGCTCCAAGCGCCTTGCCCCTTCTAGCATCTGATAGCAACTTTGTGGTAGCATTTAGCCATCACCGGTTTTAATAGTTCTTTATTAAACCCTACTTGCTGGAAGGGCTCAAAGTGCGGCATTCAATTGGTATTAGGCTGTTAGCTCTTTTAGGCTTTTGGTTCTTTGTTCTTTGGGCAGTACACAAAGGATCATGACAGGAGTTGTTGAATTGGTGTGAACAGAGTGAGACGGGCAGGTTATATACTCCCGCGGGAACGTGGTACTCCGGGTGAGCTATTTTAGATATTTTGCTTTTATGGTATCTTCTGTGCTGCTGGCTAAAGGTTTTCTTTCTTCGAGCGATCGCACGGAGGCCATCCCGCCGCTCCTAAAGCGCAAGCGAGTTCTCGTCACTTCCTCTTTTATTTTGAGACTGGTGGAGCTTCTAAGTACTGATTCGTATGGGACTGCTTTCTCTCTCTGCTTTGGTCTCGTTGCCCCCTTAATTCAAGTAGTAGTCTTCAAAGAGGTTACGAGATGCATTCAGGACACGCATTCGGCAATCGCCTCGTCCCTTCACCAGTTCTTAGCCCTAGGTTCGGTTGCTCATTCTGGCATCTCCCCACCAAGATAGGTCTATGATTTTCTAGAACTGGGCCCGTTTGCGGGGAGAGCACATACTTGAGAGGCTTGGACATGGAGCTGTGATTTTTAAGGCATTTGCGCCACGAGGATTCTATTCTTATGACCTCGTCTGTCTTAATAAGATCCCTGAAACTTGTCCTTTTTTGCAATATAGGAGCTGTTAGCTATTTTAGGGGTTTTTCTTTGTTCTTTGTATGTTTGCCGACTCACTCAGTTGAAATCCCCCTTGAGGCCATGAATAGAGGATCTTTCGCTTCTGGCTTTTATATTATCTCAAGTATCTGGATGTTCCCTAAGAATATAGTGGCCTCACTTTAAGAAGTAAGAGTCATATCTTCTTATTCTGTTCGACTCATCAGTCTATCTTTCTTTATTGGTTTTGCCCGGAATATCCTGATGGCACATTAATTGGTTAGGATTTTCAACGCCTCTATCGGCTGTGGATTATGTGCTTTCCAAATATACCAACAAGAAAATGATAGACAACTGAGCAAACGGAATTAACATGAATTTACCTTCCATTTTATATTGAACCAGGCTATCTACGGCTTTTAACCCGGTTTTTTTGGAGGTCATGCGGGCCATGCTCTTATGGTTGATAGGTTTGACCTAGGGATTCCCGTTTTGCACCGTCGGTCTACATCACCCCTCACCCCGCTCGCCTTGCGTCATGCCGAAAGGAGATTTCACTTTAATAGGATATTTTCCTTATATAGTATGTATAAATTAGCGGGTTCCTTTTCGGGCGGCTGTAGGATTTGACACTTTTGCCTGAAACTGAAACCCCTTGGCAGCGCACTCTCAAGTTCAGAAAGCCCGAATAAGCATAAAGAAAAACTGGACTTCGTTCCTATAGCCAGTGAGAGGACGAGAGTTTGAGGAACCTACTACCCCATATGCTTATAGATATTTCTTTTAGTTCCGGTCGGAACCATGGCGCGGCATTAAGGAGGAAAGTCTCTTGTGAGACTCTGGCCACTTATCCTTATTCGGGCCTCGAATGAGTGTCGCCCCCGTGCGCAGATCTATGGTGGTGGATTTTCATGGTGTGGATTGCCCTAAGCGTGACTTGTGAGGATAATGAATGGTGCTGGTAGTGTGGTAAGGCTAGTGATGAAAAGTGCTTGAGAGTGTTTACGTTTATTCTGCTCTGAATTTGAAAATCCTCCGCACAACTCTCCTTTTATAGACTTCATGAAGGCGACCCTTTCTTAGACGACGTCGAGCGATTGGGTCTTGCGACCCCCTTTCATTTTATCTTTTTCATCAAAATAGTCAATGTTGCATCAATAAAGTATGTTTATGATTTGAAGTATGATACTGTTTAAAAAGGGACTTCATTGGGGAGGACAAGGCTTAGCCATTTATTTCATTTATTGAGTTAATAAATGTTGATGAAGCTGATCAGAGCTGCCTTATCGACTCGTGAGGGGGTATGTATGAACCGTTCTCTATATGGCTGTTCATGAGCAGTTACAGTCGACGATGTGACTGACTGTGAACAGAACAATGCGGAGTCGCGGCGCCAAACTGAAATGGTATCTAAGTGAGAGGGGATTTGCTGATGAATGAATGTGAATAGATTTTTGTTCATAGGATCAAACCTGCGTGGATAGGGGATGCGCCAGAGAGGACTATTTCGAAGAAGTGAATGATCGATATTATAGAAGTTGCTAGAGTCCGAAGTGACTGGGACGGACTGTAATTGTACAAAGGTTGTAAGATAGGGCGGGCGAAGCGCGAAGGATTCAGGTTAAGTATGAGTTAACACACCCTCGGGTGGACGTTCTGACAATCGTGGCAAGCGTTCATTCTCGTGAGTTGAGGCTTTATTGAGCTATATAGCGGATTTGGGATAAAAAAGGTCATTGAAAATACATGGAAGTGGTTTATTGTGGACAGTGCTCATATCATAAAATACAGAGATGGATCAGGGTGGATCTTGAGTGTGAGGGTGATCAGGCTTTCCTCCTTCTGATGTGTATGAGTCGGATAGGGAAGGGAGTACTGTTGTATGTGCGCCGGATGGATAGGAGAGACATCAAGGTAGGTCTGGACTATCCGGTGAGAACTCTAGATAAGTAAATAAGCCAACTCCACTGAGATGGTTGATCGAGATCTTTTTATCAATAGGAAAAAAGCCAAGGGAGATGTACATGGCTCGTTAGCGCTTTAACCATTTCATTATGGATGGAATGAGATTAAGGCAAGGTTAAGAAAATTTTAAGGGAGGGAAGAGACCACGAGTAGTTTCACAAAGCCGCTGAACTTAAGAAGATAAGGGGAAATCACCACGCCACGGATGATGGAGACAGGGCAAAACATTTATGATTTGAATGTTATAACCTGATAAGGTATCTCCCATAGATAACCTACTGCTATCTTTAATGTGCGACCGACCACCTAAGAAAGTACTGACGGATTGGGTGAGCAATGAGGAAGATTAAGAGTAAGAATTAGACCTTGTTGTGGTTTAGGTTTTTGCTTCTGTCACCACTTGTTAACGAGTGGGGTGGGCCCCCTCCCGGGGGAGAACGAGTAATCCCGGCTATTATTGGGATTATGGGGGATGATATCCTCTTTCGTCTATTCATGAGCCCAAAAGAGATTTCGACTGGAGCAGACAGCGGCAACCACCTTGCGCCAAAGGGATGTAGGGTAGTCCTCTTCTTAGGTACTAACGCTTCGTCTACGTGTCTCTACTCATTTCAATGATTCCGTATCACCTGCCTATTATGGTAATCCGCTTCGGACTTCGTTATAACCTAGCTCAGATTTTCTTGTTAGCCTCTTCTCTTTCACATAAGTTCCCGGCGATAGGCTGTTAGCAGTCTTTCTTTTGGCTGCTCGTAGGGTAGTTCAGTTGCTTATGTAGGAATCATACTATGAAGTCAAAGTAGTCGGATTCTCATTCATCTAGTAAAAGCGGGTCTTTGGCCAGACTCAACTACCAGAGAACGGGGAAAAAAGAGACCTCAGATCGCAGCTCTGCTGCTCGAGGAGTTTTTTTCCTGATCCAGCAACATCTTAATCGCAAAAGGAACTCTTTTGCAGCACGGTTTGGCGGAAGAAGGGGAGTTCATCAATTCCCATATCTTTGTTCTGCTTCCGAGGAAAGATACTTTTTATTATTTTTATAAGGGAGAGTTACGTCCAGCGCATTCAGTTGGAGTCGAATCGGTAACATCTGCTTGATCGGCTGAAAGAGAATGCGTACAACCCCAGCCCAGGGATCTGGCTTTGCCATTCCCACAAACATTAGTATTTGCCCGGGCGGACCCCGCTCAACAAGATCGGCGGGACCCGTCTGGTTCTACTTTATGTTGTTATTCCGCTTTGCCTCATTCCGGTAAAAGTTCTTAATGGGAAAAGTTCAAATGTCCCTCGTTCGCTTCACTCTCTCCTTTTCTTGCTTTAGAAATGACTCCTTCTTTTACTTTTGGGATATATTAAAAGACTTCTCGACCAAACGGGTAACGGCGGCTACTGCCTCGTGCCAATAGGAATGTAAGGCATCTTTTCGTATCACAAATAGTAGATTTAGACCGTGTAACCCGCCATGAGAATGAATGAGTCCCCCTTGCTTCCACGATAGAAGCGGTTCCTTCCATACGAATGTATCATCCCTGTTCTGAAGAAGAAGTTTCGTATTTCCCTCTTGATCATTCATTATATTCGAAATGGTCTAACACAGGAAAGAGTTTGGTAACCTTGTTGCTCGAACTATATGAAGTGCATGGGTAGCCGGGGAAACACCTGCCCATTTAAATGTGGCAGTCTCCTACTTTATCATCCATCAGATTGGAGTAGTAGTGTAGCTTGACCGGGAGATTCAGTTACATAGCCCGACCGAAGAACGACGGATCCGAGATCCTAAAATTAGATGTTAGATTGAACTGCTAGAGCTGGGGCGAGAGTTGTTGCTTTGCTTGAGATACGACTTGATCTTCGCAAGCTTCCATTCTAGAGAATTATTTTCTTTTGACTGACATTCGGGGGACGTATTTAAACCCATCGACTCCAAGCAAGTCTCACTACGCTCGACTTCCTGGCGCCTTACCACTAAACTAACTAGCCAACCAAAAAGAAGTAAGTGTGTCCCTCTGCTTCCTCATCTGCTTCTTCAGAAGCTTAATTGTCTCCTGCTTCAGACTTGTTATTAGGTGAGTACGCCTCGGTTCCTTCCCGGGTGACGGGGTAGGGTCGGTTGTTTGGTAGGTCTCAGTTCCCTGCATTCACTTAGGCTGGAGCCTTTCGCTGCCCTTAGTCTTTTGGAACAGAGAAAAGAGGTTATTATATTACGTTGGTAAATCACGGTATGTCGGTTCAAACATAAAGACGGAATCGGGATCTCTTAAGTAATTGTTTGCAGGGTCAGAAGCAGTAGTCCAACCGGATAGGTGAATCGTCACCCGCTAGATCATAAGGGACATGCGGAACAAATCTATGTGCTTCATCAACTCGATGTCATAATAGTGATCCAATCCCTTATTCACAAACAACCAAAACGGAGCCCCGGTTTTTCTCTGTGCGTATATTAAAAAGTCGGAGTTGTAGCCCGAGAACATGGCAATTCCTCTCGAGGAAGGCGGAGTTTTAGCGCCTTTTTTTAGGGAAGACGTCTCAGTAAGTAGAGCCACCACACCAGTTTTCGATGCAAGACAGCTGGGAAGGTGCAAGCTGCCGTACGTAATGATCTAAGCAACTTCCTTTCCTCCGTTGAAGGCTGCGCCAGCCGAAGCTACTGGTCGAACTACGTAATCAGAGTCTCCATGGAAAACGGGGGTTGCTCGACCCTTCTCGTTTTTAGTTTGGGCTGGTTCAATCTGCCCACTAGGCGACAAGTCTTGTGGTTGCTGTCTCGGCCATTCTTCTATACTGTATTTCAATCTCACTAGGCAACTTCCTCCGTCCCTCATTTGGGCTGCCCTAAGGTATATTATGATTCTTCGATTCTGACCCCTTACTTTCTGGTCTCTGCAGGCTCTTAAACAAAGGCTAGCCAGGCAGCTGCGGTAGCCAATGGGTCTCTCCTTGTTGGACCAATTCGAATATACATGATAAGTAAGAAGGGGAGATAGCTACGGGGAAAACGTTAGTTTTATTTATTTATTTATTTTTTTTTTTTGAGTGAAAGTAGTCGATTCTTGCCCCTGAGTCGAGAGAATATGTTTTCTCTGTTCCCACAACCTGGTATGATAAGCTAGAACCTGAACCTTCCGGATGGAGTATTGCATTGATCTAGGGTCTTGGTTTCTCTACTTTTGTTAGTAGTAGGCGAATAAACTCTTCTTTCTTTTACTATATGCGCTGAAATAGGTATGGCCCTTTCTCTCCGTACTTTTTAATTGATGGGGCTTCCGCTTGATGGGTGGACTGCCTCGAGTCGTAGCCTACTTTATTTATTAGCTAACCCACTTGACTTGAGAACGACTTTCTTCCTCTCTTTCATAATATCTCGGTATGGACATGGACCAAGCCAAGCTACGAGAGCTACTTCCCGAGATCTTATTCTCTTTCTCGATGTAAAATGTGAATGGGGCTTAGAACTAGGGCCCCGCCGAGCAGGCGGGTGAATCAAGAGAAAATGGGGAACGCGGGTAACCAAATACATGGTAATTTAATGACCAAGGCAGCAACGGCCGGTTGCGCCTAGCTATCTCCTATTAGCAATATGGTTTTTTGGAGTACCCCGCATTATTACACTGGTGGAATGCTACTTCCTCCGTCTATCTACATATATCTATCTCATAAAGATAAATGGGACCTACCGAGTAGGAATCTCCTACCACGTCTTTATGCCATTCTCGGTTTCTAGCGGTTGTGCCAGAAGAATTCGATTCTCCTGGAAAAATATAGGATGTTTTTGCTTGTTGAAAAAAACCAGAGCTATCGCTGCACTAGTTTAATACTTATTTCTCACGTATGATTATCCTGGAGCTACAGCTTCGGACTAGGCCTACAAAGCTCGGGAAGATTCTAAGGTTCGAAGTGCGGTATCGCCTACCCCAGGGTCATTGAAGGACTTTACACCCCCCTCGTTAGTGGAAAGCAGCAAGGGCGATGAAAGAACTTTGACATATTTGTTGGGAAAAGGGTTGAGCGCATTAGTCGAGTCTTTGGCTAGAAAGCGAGTTAACCCCTTCCTACTCGTCAGAGTCAAGCTACTTTGTTCACTCCGTCTCGATCATGAGGAAGTATATGCGCAACTAAAGCGGAAGATCCAGATACAAGATCAGAACATCCACTACTGACAGCAGGATTTGAAAGAATATATGTCCCGAGCATCCAAGAATTGAACTTGCGAGCACCAAAACTAATATAAGTAGAGGTGCCTTAGCCATAATAGATGCAGAAGAGGTACGAGCCCAAAGGCAACCTGGGAAGGGAAGGACGAAGGCATTAGTTTACCAGTTAACCACTTATCCATTCTATACTTTGAAGGAAATTCACGCATAATTCAATAGCTGAAAAGCTATACTTTTATATTGAAGAGGTCGGCACGGCCGAAGAAGCGGTTATAACATCATAAAAGGATCATAAAAAGGTCGAAGGGAAGCCGGGAGATCTTAGCTCGACTTCGGGATCGGATGGAAATAAGATAGGAGAATAAATTCCTATCTAACCTGCGAGAGCACGGCCGCATTCACACCCGCGGCGGAGTAACCGGGACTAGAGAGGCAAGCCTGCAGGGAGCGCCCCAATGTGACACGGTGAGCAGCCGAAGGCGACATGGTGAGCGGGCGTAAGCTGTTGATTAAAAGGAAATAAAGACCGCGCCCATTCTTCCAGCAGTCAGCTTAAGCAACAAGTAAGTAAGGAGGAGAGTAAGGGCCATTTCGTTCCTTTGCGCTTAGCATGCCCATTCCGCTCCGGCTCAGCGGTGTGATTGGTCCCACTAAAATGGATTTCCAGTAAGAGACTTCATCAAATTTTAAGATTACGTGAGTCAATCTACACAGCAAGGGTCAATAGGAAGGTGGAAGAATAGCCCTTTTGGGTTACACCTCTTCTAATAGTCCAATGGCCGGAGAGGGATAAGGATTTCGTTACTCATCTCTTTGGTCGAGAGGCACCTAACCCGAGTGCTAAGTAGTGTGTCCTGCATCCCCCTGCTCCGAGAGAGGTTAATCAAAATTGACTTTTCTTTCGATTGTGATGACCCTACTTTGTTTATGTTAATATAAGCAATTTTGATTCTTCTTTGTATTTTTTCTTTCCCTCATTGAGGGTTGGGTTACTTTTAGATTGAGTTGGTACTAACCTTGAATGGTTTCTACTGGCCCAAATGACAAAAGGTAAAGCGGAGAGGTCTTCCGCTGGAGGTAAGCCCGAATTGGAGGGGGGAATCGCAAGGAAATGAAATAGCTCGACCAGAGGAACGAAGTCGCTCGACCAGAGGAACGAAGTCGCTCGACCAGAGGAACGAAGTCGCTCGACCAGAGGAACGAAGTCGCTCGACCTCCGGGAGAGGCTCCGAAGGAGAACAGGCTCGACCGAGGGGGAGAGGGAGAGGGGAGGCAGACCGAAAGAAGATCTTATACGCGATTCTTTCTCAGGTCCTAGCCTTCTTCGTACAGCGAGGATAAGCGCCTTCAGTTGGAAAGGCCGGGTCTTACGATTCTGACGAATGGATTCTATTTATTTTTTTTTATTATTCTTTTATTGTAACGCGCCTTTCCATTCTTTGTTGAATGGATCTCTCAAGCAAGCGTATCAATCCTAAGAATGAGTAAGATGACTACCCCTCATTACCACGAGAGTCAGACTCACTTCAATTCCATGAACCACCTTTCTTTCTTTTTCTCTTAAAAGAATAAAAAGACTTTCTTGATTGATAGGCAAGCCAAAGGAGCCTAAATCTGGCAAGCACTTAAACACCCTGGGTGTGCCTTCAGAACCGAGAAGAATGGCAAGAATAGTTCCGGGGGATCTAGTAATGCAATCAGCTTAGTCAGGTCTAGATCCCAGGTCTGTATATGGGCTTAACAACTAATAAGTGAAGGGATTCTTACGCTTAAGACTTCATAAGTCAAGGCTGGTCGTAGATCAGCTCGACTGATAAGGTTTTTTAAATGCTCGACCAGAGGGAGAGGAATCGCTCCTATGAGGTCTCAGTCGTGAATAGGTGGGGCAGCTGGAGAGTCGAGTATAACAAAACAAAAGGAGCCCGCACCTTTTTTAGGCCAGCGGTATGTAAGCGTAGCACACAACCCGATAAGACAGGATCCTAGGGGAGCATACTATACCAGGCCGCCGAACAGGTCCGAGAGACATACTTTCCTCTCGATACAAGGATGTGAAGGTTCGTCCATTACTAACAAGGGCTTAACTACCTGTCCTCTCGATCCAAACTACGGTTCCGAAGAGCCAACAAAATCGCAGACAAAGGCTTAACTTACCTGTTAGTCCCTAAGAGCTTATGCTTGATGACCCACCATCAGAACCAGGTCGCACTACCGCGCACTATAACGGATGAAAGGCTTGCGTCTTTCGGTAAGGAGAAAGGTTGGTCAACGAGATTAGTTCCCGTCACCGAGTCAGTACGGAGAGTGAAGTCAGCTGTCAAACTTAACCACTCATTCCCATTTTGTTCAGTGCCCATCACTGCACTCAGCACATGTACCGCCCTAATCTACCCAGGGATGGAAATAAAGCCAGCCAATGAAACGCTCTTTAGGGGCTTGAAAAGCCACCAGCTCCTCAATAAAAGACTAACCTTCCCAACATCATTATCAGCCAGCGGATGCACGCCAGGTTGACACAGAGTCCGTCCTGATAATCAAAGCCGCTTTCGCCTTACCACCGGACTAGACTAAGTAAGATTCACTAAGTTACCTTTCGGTAATAAATTTTTGTGCAGAAAGAAATCAAAATAATCCCCCGTTTCGGACTGTGAAAGACTTTTATTACCAACTCTTTCATCGCGTGGCCTGGCCACTTCAAGTAAGTCGTCGGTAAGTCCAAGTTTCCTCCTTCTTCAGCTATTATCCCACCCGGTCATCCATCCCGGAGCTCAACAACAAGGTTAGCTCATCTTCCGCCTGAATAAGGGTATAAATCGAATCTCCGTTTCTCACAGCATCGGGACTGCAACTCAGGGATCCATTCCATCGGTCGGCAAGGTACCGGTTTGGAGAGCACCTAGCTTCTGAGCCGGGAACTGGTTATATCCCCCCAGTTCAAAGAAGCGGAGTTCCCAATTTCCTTTTACTTACTTTCTTAGCCGAATTAGCTGGACAAGGAATACAATCGAATACTATTCCTTCTGGTTAGCTTGCCCTAATTATCATCTCATACTGTATTTCATCTTGTGAAGCCGTCATACAGAAAGCCCCGGTGTTTCCCAGCCGCTATCTTGCCCTCGTGCAAACAAACTATAGATTGATGGAGCAACTTCGCTCTTCATAGCTTCATAGCAGGACGGTGAAAGCGGTCAAAGAATTTCCGTCGTTGGACGGGGAGTGAACGCACCCCTGTTAGTCGTGTTCCCCCTTTAAAAACTTTACACGAACAAACACGCGCAAGATCAATCTTCCTCGATTCCATGGATTTCAATTATTCTTAGGATTGAACTACCTACTTACTCATTATTTGTAGGTGAATTATAGTACATTCCGTTTAATATTGGTAAGGTGGCAGGGGCAGGCGAACAACATAATATCAACTTGGATGATCTATGCTCACCGTTGCGAAGCGAAAGCACGCGAGAAGAACCCCTTTCCTTTAAGATTAGTTCCAACTTCGTTTCGTTGCGTTTCTTAATGCGCTGCGCCAAGATCGAATATGGTAGGATATGTGATCGAGCAATTATAGTAGGTACTCCCTAAGTAGGGATAAGAGAAGCTGCTCGACTGAAGAACGAAGGATCGGAATTGAATTGGGTTCGGGATTGAATCAAAGGAGGGGAAAATAAGTCCATTTTTATAAACCTTTTTCTCAAACAGGAAGGAAGTACGACTTGGAGACTGAGTAACAACTCCATCCTTTCTATATGTTATATAAGCAAAGCATCCATGCAGGAGTCGAACCTCCTGGTACCTTTGTCGGGTGCCTTATAAAAAAGAGATGCGAAACGAAAACAATATCTTTTTTCTTTCAGGCTCATCACTATTTGCTGTAGGTGCAGCTCATTGGATTTCTAAGACTTTAATATATTGATACAGGTGGGAGTTCCAATTCTGACCGCAGCTTCCGCACCAAACCCGTCCCATTCCTACAGTGGCTAATTCTTTCTTCCTTTGTGGCTAGTACTTCCAAACCTATTTCCTAACCAGTACAAAAACCAATAGCAATCAGATGAACTCGACTATGCCCGTTATGATTATTCTATAAAAAGATTGGTCACTTCTCAATCAAATCAATGCAGCTGCGCCCTTTCCTTTTATTTAGGTAGAAGTTCCAATCCTACAGTTAGCGACTCGTAGTAATTCTAATTCTTATGTTCCATCGGGTGCAATTAAATGGTGTTTCTGAGTTACCCTTTCGATCTAGTGGATCCCATCAAAGCAAGGAAGTTTATTGAACACGGGAAAGTTAGCTTCCGTTGTGAGTTTAAGGTTAAGGTTCTAAGTAGCTCCATATGGTAGAGACGTCGGCAACCTAAACCGCTAGCGCCTAAACAAAATCTCTGTGAAAGCCTGGGTTGATTGAGCTGCCCTTTCTCGTATTGACCAAAATCTGCTAGTTAGGCGGGGTAGCCCTCTTGTCCCTAACCACCTCCCGCACCCACTAGATTATAGACAGTGGTAAGAGACATGCTTTCTAGATCTAAGACAATAGACCGGAGTAAAGCATCTATAGTCAGCGTCATAAGTTTTTTCTTATATTGATTGGCTGATTCGAGTGCCTCCAACTGCTATGGCTGAAGGCTAGGGATAACGTCCCTTCCGCTTATTGAGCGGCCGGGAAAGCTTCCATTCCCGCAAGGGCCAAGGAGTCTCTGCAGGAAGAAAGTAGGAGTCAAAAGGCAAGAGGTGAGGGAAATATAGTCTACTTTGAGCTGTCTATTGACCCCGGTTTGCTTGGCTTACTTAAGGATCGGAATCTCCAAACCTTTCTCTTCTCTAACCTTATTATACTTTAGGGAGTGCTTGACCAACGGACAGCGTACTTTAAAACACGTCCTTCGGTAGCTTAGCTAAGCCGCAATGGGAACTAAAAAGCCTTACTCCTATGGTTGTTCAAGTTTGATATTACGTCTGGAGACTTTAATCTTTCTTTTCTTCTTTACTTTATGAGACATGGAATTCTCGGGAAAAGGAAGAGCCCACTCTCGGATTAAAGAAGGGGTCAAGTAGACCTTATCATAATTAATATAAAGGTTGTTTTTTAGTGCTAGGACATTCCGACGAGGTTCAATCCCCAATTGGTGGATGTTGTGCTAGCTGCTGTTGCATGAGCATAGTGGTTACCGAATGCCGTTGATTTAGACCTTGCCCCGTTGGGAGCATACAAAAAATCTAAGATATCACTACGGTCTGGTCGGGCAGGCACGTTAGCCTTCACAGTACTTGGTATTATCTTGGGGCACGGCACGGCGTATCACTTGAAGAAGAGAGAACGTGAGAACCATTCACTGCTGCCACCGGTGGGGTGGGAGGGCCCTCTACCTATCTATCTTGTGCTAGTTCTCGTATCACCAACCTATGAGACTTCTTTGGCTCCGTTTACTTTCTTGGCTCGTCTTTTTTTCTTGAATAATGGGGCTTTGGTCGGGATCTTGCCGTTGATTCTTTCCCGCACCAATAGAGCTAGCTATAACTTGAGTGGTTTTCTTTCGGGTATGGTTACTTGAGAGCCTTTCTTTCATTCGTCATTCCTCCTTATAGGTAGGTGTATAATCAGAGCTTTTCTCCCCGGGACGGCAGAGCAACGAACCCGAGTACCTTTCATGCGGCAGGTGACACTTGCGAATGAATTCTACTACTTATGGTTTCGTGATTAGGTAGGGCGGTTCCGGTAACGTACCACCACATATTTAGTGAAGTGACGCATCTTCATCCAGAGCCTTACTAGACGGAATAACAAAATAACATAAGTAGACCAACTCCTCTAATCAGAGATGTAGTGATCAACTTTCCTCCTTCCTCTGCTTCTCATCTGGAAGAAGAAATAAATATCGGGAAAGGAAAACTCCTCCCTCCCGGATAAAGAAGGCAGCTTCAGTAGGACCTAATTCGGTATAAAATAATAAATAAGGAAACCATCAACCTTACGACTCCGAAGAACATCCACAACAGCTGCCAATGGAGTGCTATTACTTGGTTTCGAACCTTTCTAAGGGACTGCTCGACAAGTGAGATTTGACACAGTAACCATCTGATCAAGTCAAGTATGTTTGGACTGGGGGAGGGAAGGTAAGTTCCTCAACCCGAAATTATATAGATGTATAGATCTAGTGTTTTACTTTCTCTGATCGATCGTAACGACTATCGAAATCTTCCACCAAGTTATTTTATTATATTATATATATTATATTTTATCTTCTTTAGGCCAATGCGATGCACGGCCCTTCTTTTACCTTTCCACCAGACTCTGGCGTGCAGGCAACCTCGGTGATCTTAAACTTAAATTACCCTCGGGAAAACGAGCTTTAGCGGGACCCAACTCAGTAGCAAGGAAGAAAGAAACTCCACCACTTCGCTTCAAAAGATATATTCTTAACACATTAAAGTTGAATTCACTAGTGACTTTACTTTAAGGAACAGTTTAGTATACAGAGTATGGAAGTGACATATATATCTATATATATATTCTTGTTGTTGTCTGTATGCCTTACGCTAACGCCACAATAGATAGTTAACGAAGAACGATAGTATGTATATAAGACACTTCCATACTATCTATTACTAAACCATATCAGTCTGTCACAAACCTTCAAGGCCTGACGACACGACCTTGAGTAGTATGATTAAATTTCCTTTCATTAAGTGACTGAAACCTCGGGAGAAGATGCTTATCCCGGTTAATTCACTAGCGCTTCTTAGGATAACTCCATTACGAAAATGGCAAGATCTGAGTCAAGAGCTTCTCGACTTGTTCCTGCTTCTCCATGATCAATAGCTTGCTTCTTCCTACCAGTATGACCGTTTCCCACTTATGCCCCAAACCTAAATCTTCTTCTTTCCTCGTGACCCCTATTACCTTTTTCAGTAGTTTCTACTTCTGAATCTCCACGGTATATAGCGAAGCAAGCTGTTGGCTTTCCCTTTTCTTGTTGCTCATGAGCCGAACGTAGTAATTAAGTGAATTGAAGTAAGTCTTCGTTTACCAATTGTCTGCAAGAATTCCCTTTTAGGGTTCCACACGTAGTTTTAAAGTGCTAACACTTATTCCATTCCCTGAACGCCAATGAACTCACTTAGTAGTCGCGGTATCTCACGTAGGTCTTTGCCCAGAATCTTTGTGTTGGTCTTATGCCACCTTCGAGGGGATCTTCGTCCCGTAAATGTGCTGCATCCAGGAATTTATTTCATTTACCTTTATTTATATAGCACGTAATAATTATAATATAAGAAGAGTGTTGCTTATAGCGTACCAATAAAATAGAATAGCAGTGACTGCCCAAAGCTAGCCCCGGTTCGCTCAAACGTAAATACACAGCTTTACAAATCTGTAGGGCATTCATGAGTTCGGGAGTGGGCTTGAACCACCAACGTGGTACACCTATTAACGAGGAGGCCCGCTTTCCCAATTGAGCTGCCCGAACAAGGAGATATTTTTTTTTTCATCCAATGCCACAAATAAACGAAAGGAACCGACCGCTTAATAAAATGGCTTTCAAGGGAGAGCAAAAAAAAGAAGGGATGGCTCCAGTCGGTAAATAATATAGATAAGAATCCTGACGGATTGACTTCTTCATTCATTTTGATTCCCCTTTTACATCTGCTTCCGCTTCAACTGAAAAGGGAGCTCGAAAGAGCTTGGCCGGAAGTTTGTTTAGTAGTACTAGTAGTAGTTTACTCGACTTGCTCAACCTTAGGAAGACCCACCCACAGCTTTGCTGGTGGCGTATTGCCTTTGATTTATAGCTTTTTACTTTCTTGTGATCGATAGCTCACTTCTTTTTCGTCTTAGCTTGCTTATTTTCTCGAAATACGTCTGTAGAGGTCCGGAGACTCACTATCAAGGCCCGGATCGGCTATGGCAACTGCTGCTGGCGATCCCCGAGAGGGGAAGCTCTTTTCGAGAGAAGATCCGTCGGGAATGGAAATCCGGGATCACGATCCTTCTCATCCATTAAAAAAGGGGGTTAAGGCACCTAACTTGGTGCTGTAGGTTCAATTCCTGCTGGTTGATCTGATCAATCTTGCTTTTCTATCACCCACAGGGACCCCTATAAAAACTATAAAGTGGAAGGCTCCAGAGGAGGATTCTTCCAACCTAACCTTGCCAGCGGATGCAGTAGCTATTTTTTATGTTGCTATGAATGAGCAGATCAAGGAATCCAAGAGTTTACAAAAGAAGAACAAGCTCAGCCGCTGCCCGAAAGTAGGGGTAGATCCTTATTTTCTTAAGAATGCCTGCGCCGCAATCACCAAGCGAGGTGGGATGTCAGATGGAACAGATTAAACTCATTTCCATTTAGTAGTGGATCGACCGGCAGGAATCGAACCTGCAACCGCAAACCGCAAAGGGTTAGTTAGGCGCGCTAACCGTAAGTGTACTTTTGTTGGTACTATCTATATGGGTATACTTCTCCCTATCTATTATACCCCTCTCTATCTATGTGGATACACCTCTCCTTCTCCTACCTCCGAAACATAAAAAAATAAAAGAGACTAGGTCCTGCCGAGCCTACTTCGTCTGTTGACCACCAGCTACTTCTCCGATTCGAGCTATCGTATGAATCAGTTTTTATTGGAATGGGCATCACCCAATAGTTGTCTAGAAAGCATGTTAGTATGTCTTTGCATCTGATAAGTCGTCGCAAGGTGTATCGCATGTGGGAGAGAGAAAGGGCATAACATAAGTCGAAGGTGACTAGCAATACTTATTCTTCTTTAGCAGTTGATTAAAAAGGGGGAAAGGAGGCTTACCTACCCACTTTTTCCACGACCACCCCGCGCGCATCAAAGGATTTCAAAAGAAAAGCATCTCACTCAGCTATTGATGACGATAAAGTAGCTCCAAAAGCTGTCATTATATCCCGAAGACCCACCCGCTAACCCTTCTGTTACAATTCACCATCTTAAACAAGAAAACTAAAAAGAGAAAGAAATTCAACAATCAAAGCATCAAATCCATCTTTTATCACTTCCGTAGGTCAGCTAAGGACCCAAAGGAGTCTCTGACCAGAATCAATCAAGTCTGTTCACGCATTCTGTTTATTCCCTGTTAAAGGGTACTTCCTGTCTTTATGGACGCAACTAATTAATTTTTTGCAACAAGACACACGGAAGTGCCTTATATATACTTCTTCTTCTTTGACTCTATATAAGTGACTGGCGTCACTTCCTCTTCTATCGTCACTTCCTTATTACGCTATAGAATTCCGCAGTCGGATAGGGAATGAATGCATTCCAGTTGGTACGTCCCGTTCTTCCCTTTTTCTTGAAAAACTTTGCGCCGAGTCTCACAAGGTTCAAATTTCCTTTACTTTATTAGTAGATTAGGATTAGCCCAACGAAGTCGAGATCCTGGTTACGAGATAGTTAGAGCGGAACTAAAGGTTGCTATCTTTAATCATTAGGCACCATATTTAGGCTGTTTCTGCTCTTCCTGTGATGGCTTTGCCCGTAAATAGCTTGCCTGCAAGACCACTTCCGAAGACCGATCTCCATTTGTTGCTCCCGAAGAATGAAGTCAAGGACAGGTCGGGTAGGGGCTATACCACCCAAAATAATAGAAGCTATGAATGCGCCACTTCATCAGGTGTCAATTCAAGTTACGAAGTCACGTCAAGTCGCTTACTCCATTCCGATCATAGCAAGCGAGACCTCCTTCTGATTATGACGATATTACCGGTCAACGCATTCACAAGAAAGACCAATAGATTGTAATAAAGCCTGGAAATCTATCTACAAATATGTTCGCTAGTCTAATTCCAATGGGTCTATAATTATTCTAAAAAGCCGACTCATATCATATCCAAACGCTGGATGCAATAGGTCGACTTCGCGAGAAGAAGCATCATATGAGAAGAGAGAGGGGCAAGCTAGCAGCAAATGGTAGCTGGCGATATCCGTTCTTTGTCAGCTCGAGCTTAATAGGAATGAAAGGTCGAATCTGAACCTTCTTCTTTTGAGCGCGAAGCGTGAATCGAAGCATTGTCTTTTAGGGTAGAGCGAGTCCGTCAGTCCATATTTCCTAGTCGAGAGAGGAAAGCCGCCGGCCGTTGCCTTGGGCTTAGTTCACAATAGAAAGATAGCTTTCGCTGATTAGTCTTTTCTTGGAATTGACTTAACTAACTTGGTTGAATAGCGGAATTATGGCATCTACTGGACTAAAAGGGGGATCTCTACTCCTCGGATCTAGGCTGCCTCGAAAGGCCCAATCTATCCTCAGATGGCACAAGTCTATAGAGAAAACCTTCTTTTCACAAACGGGGATTCTCCTCTTCCCAGTTGAGGCATCCCAATGAGCCTTAACTCCATAGCTCTATCAAAAAGAGATTGAAATTCTTCTATTTCCACATGAGTAAAAGAAAGATATGAACGTTATAAAAATAAAGTAAGTTTACAAAGTAAATTTCTATAAGGTGTACAAATTATAAGGTACTTGACTCGCTCGACCTTAAGGGAGTGGGGAGTTCGCTCACTCAAATCTCTTTTTTTTATGCCTAAATTAAGCAGTAGCATTTGGAACCAACTACTCATTATTCAGAATCCCGAGTGGATCGGAACTATAATAGGTGAGAAAGTTTCCATCTTAGTCTCCATCTTTGGTGCTCCATGCAATACAATAGTTGTGATTCGACCAAGTTTCCCTTCTTTTTTGCAGCTACTCCGCTTCCTTTTATTGATGCATGGAGCGGGGTAAACCACCCGAAAGGGGGACGGGGCAAGAAAACGACCTTTATCACTTCACTAAACTACAAAAGAAAGAAGAGAAAGAACTGGTAGTTTTCGCCTACATAACTGGTTGCTTGCTTACCAAGCCATCCTGGCAAGTTTAAATTATTAGTCTTGACTTGAGTCCCATTAATTGATCATAACGATATCGTGGAAATGCCATTACGAACCCTTCCTTAATTGTAACAAAGAAGAATTAAGAAATTGAGTGAGGTACTTTAGAGCTAACTGATCAGGTGTGATCAATCTCACCATGTAAGAATTTGGAAGACTTTGGTGAAAGCCCATGCATGAGCCGCTAAGTGAGATTGTCGCTAGCCACCTAGCGAAGATAGAACACCAACACATAGACAACAGGCTGAAGAAACAAGTCCATGACTTGACGAGCAAGCCGACTGACTCTTTCTTTTGTTTGGCCTTATGAGCACGGAAGGCCTTTGCTCCCTTTTATGGCCTTCAAGGAGGAGATGAGCTAGCGAATCTCAGGGACGAAGTGGCTCGACCAGAGGGAGAGGATGGGATGGTTGGGCCCTTAAGCTTTAAAGACGGGAGTTTATCTACTTAGAGCGCCCGATCTACCCACCTGACGAATCCCTATCAGAGGACGTTTTATCTTAAGAATAAGAGCTTTTGAGCCACACTTACGATAGGGAAGTGTTTGGGGCTTGAACTCTCTTCGGACTTAACAAAATAAGGACGGTGAGGGCTCCCAGTGGATCCACTCCCCATCTTTTATACCCCCTCGGCCGAATACTCTTTCATACACCCCCTGCGGGGCAATTACCCCACCTGCTTCCCGAAAGGTTAGCTCTCCTTTCTTCAATCCCGAACGCCTGTTTCATTAAATTATAACTACAAAAAACACTCGTTTCCTACTACCAAAAAGCGCTCATAATCTCTTTTAATAAAATGCACTAAGAATTTCGTATATCAAGAGATTTACTAATCTTGTTTCCGAGAGCACCCAATCTCCTCGTTCCGATGTATAAATACTAAATATCCTCTCATTGGTCGATCATTAGGTAAAAGAAGCCGTTCTTGTACTAGACCATGCCCGAGAAAAGGTTGGATCTTGGAATCAACAAAAAAGACAGGTAAGAGCAGCGAAGGAAAGACTCGCTGAATGTCGGGGTTACAGCAGCCAGCCTAGCTTCTTAATCCGTATCCGGCCTCAGAAAGAAGGAACTCAACCAGAGGTAACGAAGTGAAGTCATTTCAATCCCAACTCACTAGCAAGCTTCCACGGGTCTGTTGTTTAGTTATGGTCTTCTTAGAAAATAAAATCAAGTAGACTGATCCATCCGATGCGCTAACAAGAGATTATTTTGGTTTAAGGATTCAAGGTTTCGCATCGATATCCAATGCGGTATGATTTAATTCTTTACTTCGAAGATGAGCAGCTTCGATTTCTCTCTTTTCTTGCCCTAATGAGGCGCGTAACTTAATTGGCTGCTAGTAGTATAGTCTCTAAGTATAATCTATTCTATTATATCCTAAATGTTACTAATGTTAGGCTTTATAGTGTTGATGTTTTAGACTAACTGAAAGAGCTGCCCCAGAGATAGGAGGTCTAATCCTGCTGTTTCCGCTCCCTAGAAGATAGCAAAATAATAGAAATGGGTCTTATCACTAGGGGAAACTCAAAAGTAATTCTTGTGCTTACCGTCTTTATCTCTTCCAACATAAGAAGAAGGGTTCAGTTCGGATGTTCCTGAAGAGGCGATGAGATCCTCGCCGACTTACCTTTTTATATTTTGCGTCTAGGGGTTCTTATGGTTTACTAACAAAAGAATAATAGAGTGCTCTTTCTAAGAGTAGGGTGAGGGAAAGCGCGCGAGAGTCATGGCAGTCCTGTAGATATAGAAAGGATAAGATCTTATGGCTAATCCTCTTCTTGACATGCATACTATGAGAAGAGAGACTCGCGTGTGGAAGTGTAAGTATATCTTTTATAAGGGAAAGATAGCCTATACACAAGCTTGGGAACCCATAGCGGCTAATACAAGTACGATCGAAGGAAACGAGACTATTCAAATGATGTATACGAGAGAAGGAGCCAGGGGAGGACTACTAATAACAAAGGCCCAGGGACTAGTATAGCTAATTATGAGCGGAAACGATAAGGTAAAGGAATTGATGCTGGGAAAGGTAATAGAGTACTGATACTTTGACTTTATAGATATAAGATTTGTAACTCTGCTGTGGCTACTCATCGGGTTCTATTTCTATTCAGAGTTTTTGCTTTATAGGGATTAACTAGTAATGAACTCTTAGGAGCTACCGCGGGTTATAGAACTGCCGCAAGAGCAGTCGCAAACCCGAGCCAGGAGACTCCGGGGCCTTTTTGATCCAATAGGAAAAACAAAGACATGGTAGCCCTGTCAATAATGTTTGGAGCTGAATAGAAAGAATGTCACTCGAAAAATTTGCAAAAAGCTCAAAGCTTATCTTACCTTATAAATTAATTCGATAATTTGATCGCGCTTCTTTCTTTGGTGGAATTGCTATCTTTGCTGCTCTTGGCTTCTGAATTTGTATCTTTCAATAGTCAGCCGCCCTAATGTTGTAAAGGGGGGAATGAAGGGAACCTTCCTAAAAAAGCATTTCCAATTGTCTCAACGCCCCTTTCTCTTTACTTTAGTAATAAGTCTAGGCCCTGTTATGTAGATCTAGTGATCTTTATTTTTTTTTTTTAAGAAGGTGCCGATCATCCTCATTGCTAATGAAATCCCAAAAGAAAGCACTACGATAGAATCTATATGTGGATTGGATCTAAGACCTTCTTAGTCGAGACAGAGAGCTTGTATCCTGATATTATATTTCCTCGCAAGGACCTTGACTACGAATCTTATTCGACTGAGTAGGTATATATATTGGCTACTTCCTGTCTAACGTATACGTGGATCTTAGGCAAAGCGGGTCTCTAAGGAATAAAGGGAGAGAGGCCTGTAGTATAAGCCGCATTCGCTCCTTCTGACTAATTAAAGTGAGTTCCCATTTATCCAATGTAAATAAAGAGGATATGGATCTACCATAGACAAAAAAAGTAAATAAAGAACCAATATAGGTTAATTATGAGACTTGTTTCATATCTCATGGAGCTGCCCATTACGCTACGGGCAGGACCTGAGTGGGGAAATTGGATCTATGTTATATAGAGGAATGTAAACCCTGTTAATATACCCTACCCTAAGTCCGCCTATAGCAGCCACCTTTCTCAACTACTATCTTGAGGATTTAGGAACGACATCGACTGCTATAAAAGCGGTTTCATAGAGAAGGCTATATATGGGAGCGATTATAGTCAAAAGAATTTAGCGCTGTATACGTAATATCTAGTCGACTTGTGGACTTTGACTAGGCCTAATGATTTCGTAACTGGAGGTGACTATTATTAAGTATACTATTCTTTAATTCTATATAAGTGAATAAAGAGATCGGGAAATGGGACGTCAATGTCGTCGGAAGATAGAATTAACTAGAAGAAAGGATATCTTTTGTTTATAAAGATGAGACGTATAAGACGAGTAGCTATGTAGAGTTTGTTTAAAACGAGAGAGTTTTAGTCGTAACGCTGTCCTGTCCACTTAAAGCTGGCGTTTAGAACTGCGTGGACAGCGAAGGGATAAAAGAACTATTAATAAATAGCCTTATCGGCCCTGATGTAGCTAATAGGCTATAGCCGCACTCTATACTCTTCTTTTCCTATTCCATGGGTTTAGGGCCGACGTTATTGTCTTTTCTTCGACTGGCAGTTGGGCTGATCCTACTCCCTCCCTCACCGGTCGCCTCTCCTTTCAGTCGAGCCACTACTATGTTCCTCATCAGTAGCCGGGGATTCAAGAATGGAGTTGCCCTCTTTCTTACTAAAGATAAGGTGCCTTACTCTATTGTTGAAGCTCTATTCCCAATGGGGCTGTAAGAATAAGAAGCGGAGCGGTAGTTGTGGACTCAAGCTCCTTAACGGTAGGGACTAATCTATATGAACCCCCTGGCGACGGAAGCCTTTATTTTTATACTTCTTTTTTTGGCACTAGCTAATAGAATAGGATGTCTTACTAAATCTTCTTTTGAGGGCAAGTACTATATAGAGGTATTCGAAGATCCCAAGCAGGAATTCAAGACTTCTGTCCTATGACCTCTAAATTGCCTATCTCATCAAGAAGAATGGAAAAGAGATGCTATTTGTGTAAATGGAGCGGAAGCGCAACCTGGCTCACGAAATCCTTGCAACAACTATGCGACTATAAGGGCACACATAAGCTTTCTAACCTCTCTCTATGTGTGAATTGTTGGGAATTGAACCTGTAAGGACTCAAGCTACTGCTGCTATCGGGGAGGGTCTGAAGGTCAAGTCCGCAACGTAGTGTAGGACGGGCCACCCTTCACGAACGTAACAAAGCCCGTAACGGTCAAGTAGATCTAATTCCGGTAGTGGAGGTAGACTCATCTTAATAGCAAGCAGTGACTCTAGTCTCTTCCTTTTCGGTAGAGCTTCAAAAAGGCTTTACAGCGCCGTCTCTCTTTGGCTTTGGCTCTTGGACGAGAATTCAATGAGAAGGTAGCCCTATCAGAGTGAAGTTAGCATGCTGGATTTATTATAAAATGGGAATTTATAATTCACGGAAAAGTGCGAGACCCGCTCCTCTTTGTTGAGGCTGCTTCTCGGATCGGATGCCTATGCCGTTACAAAGGATGGTTACCCAGTCTGATCTCAGTAGAGACGGGCATAAAATAGGGGTCTTTTTATGTTTTGGAGGTATGCCATTGAGATGTCTGAACTGAGGTTTCTGCTTACAGAATGAGACACCGGTAGTAGTAGCGCAATAAGTAAGTCTATTCATCAAGGCCTGCCGACCCAGTTTCTTTCAGTCGGAGCAGTAAACCTTATATCCAGGCATCCTATTCGTGTCACCTTTTTCTTGTTGTGTAATTCCATCTCTTGGGCCGGGGAAGTCTTTTTCATTCCATTCCGCGCATACCCTTAAAAGGTTACTCGGGAGAATCAAGGAGAAAGCCCTACCACAATGGGTATGCATATGCTAAAAGACTTGTACCCGAAGTTGTCGATCTATCTATGCCTCTAGTAATAAAACAAAAAGAAAGGGATTCTTGCTCTGCTACATGGATCTATCAATTAGATATTTTAGTAGTACCTATGTAGGTAAAGATTTATTTGTCCTACAAATAAGTAGTAAACCTAACGCTAGGATCGCGGGAACTCCGCAACAGCAGCTGTAGAGCAAGAACTAACATAACACAGGACACTAGTTGGGCTATAGCAAGGCTATTAAGAAGCAGCCTACTAAATTCCAATGCTTCTTCCATTTCTAATTCCAGTCCACCACTGCTGGAGCACTAATCAGAAAAAGGCATTCATTAGATTCCAAAGTCTGGGAATCATCAAGAAAGATGTTCATCAGACCGAGTTGTCATCGCCCACTACAATTCTTCCTAAAAGCCAGGATAGATCATAGATTCCAACTCAAACGCAGATCTAGTTCCAAAGCCTAGGTCTATTTCGTTAGCAAAGTCTAGCGCTGAAGCAATAGAGTTCAGTATTGAAGCCAAGAGGGTAACAGTCATGGCAAGTAGAATGTGATTGCACCCCTTATCAACTGGGGAAGACAGACCCAGAGAGAAAGAGAAGAAGTTCGCGAAAGCATACACCTGAATTAGATCAAAGCTGGATCGACTGTCGAAGATTCAAATACGGCGCCAAAGCGCTCATTAGCGAAGTTCGAAGCTGGAGAAATCTAGAGTTAGTTATACTTAACCTTAAGTGCCTAAGCCAAGGTGGCAACGATCCAAAAGCAAGACCCGATCGAGACACATCACATCATACTGAAAAGAGAAATATGAAACTTGAACGGATTTATCTGCAGGAGCAGCCCTTACTATATTGGTTTTCTCTGGGGGAATAAGATTCGAGAGATCCAATCCAGTACTACTAAAGGCATTCTCAGACTCCTTCATTCTGATCAGACGCTAGCGCGATACCTATCCCAACCGCCACTCTGCTAAAAAAGTACTGTTGGGTTGAGAACTCCCCCTACCTGTCACCTCTATAGTATAGAGAAAAGGGCAGCTACTAGGTTATTCGAGCTAGGCACTCACGACAACTAGTGAGGACGGCCATAAAATAAGCTAGCCAGCACTATAGGCTATTGCCTTGGCCTATCTTTTCTTTATGTTCTGTGTCCCGTGTGACGTTCCTGAGTTGGCTGCGAGGGCTTCCTTTTCACTTAAGATCCAAGCCTGCCTTCACTTAGTGAAGTCCGGTCATAATAGGGAGTGGGCCCATTCTTGGTCTGTATGTGTTGCTGTTGTGATAGAACCTTGTGCTACTCCACCAATGAACAAGATCAACATCGATCTTTGATGCTGAACAAATCTATATCCGGGAAGCTTCCTATCCACTAAAAGAAATGAAATGCACATGGCCCCCAACTAGCTTGGGGTGTGCAAGGCCATTGTATCATCTAGAAAAAATTTATTTGTAAATAGCGGGTGGTTGAGCTGTCCTGTAGTTTTACTTTTTGTTATCCAGCCTGGTAGAAGTCATTCATATTTTTTTTTCGAAAAAGATATCTACCTTCTTCCCAGAGGTCGAGTAGGAAAACTACTCAAATTCGAGCCATAAGGTTCCAGCCATTGAGGGGTGGGGTTGAGCCATCATATCACAGTGATCTACTCCCATTTCTGATCTACTCTACTCCCTTCCTCTCCTTTCAGTCGAGCCACTACTATGTTCCTCTCCCTCTGGTCGAGCAACTTCGTTCCTCTGGTCGAGCGAGATCATAACCTTATGAGTCGAGCCTTTTCTTTTGACCCTCTACTAGAATTTCTATTCAACTTGCATGTGTTAAGCATCTAGCGGATCTGTCCATTATTCTGAAAAAAAGAGAATCAAATGAAGGGTCGTCTTACTCAGGGCGGAAGTGACTCAAGTGCAGAAAGAGCACATACTTGTTGTTTTCTCTTTTACTAAGAAACACGTGAAGCGATGAAGCCCAAGCCCCGCAGCGAGCGAAGAAAGAGGCGGCCATTAGCCTTCAAGTAGAGTTATTGAGAAACGATCAAAGAAGCGAAGCTCAATTGACTTTATTATTCTATTATAATTTATGTCGATCTTGCTTGATAGCCGATCTTAGCTTTCTCTGAGTCAGAAAAAGGAGTTCAATGACTGCAGGAAGCAAAGTAAGCAGCCCACCTATGATTGATCAGGACTGAAACAACTGTTTTTGCATGAGATTAGTTCCCGCTGTTCCTGACGAATAATTGCCTCCCCTCTACAGTCCAGCGAAAGTTAGTCTGGAGATTAGTTGGCTTAAAAAGAGCGCCTCTCAGAAGAAAGACTAGATCTGCATCTACTAAGTATGCCCCGAAAGATTCCGGTCTTTCCCAGCTTCTGCTCCAACTCTTTCTGACCTAACCGATTCAATCTCATATGAGGCAGCAGGTGTCAAAGATGGGTTATGTCGACCCTTTCCAACTCTTTTTCCATATCATAAAGGAGAAAGAAGCTTATGGCATTCACCCAAGCATACAGAGGCCAGCAGCATTGGGACTTCCGTGTCCGCATCCGGTGAACTGAAAGGGCTTTAGGAAAAAGGGGGCGGTAAAGGCAGAAAGCGCAGGCTCCAACGGATCGGCTATCCGACTAGCGTGTCTAAGAGCAGCCAACCCCCGGCATAGAGGACGATCGAAAGCACCACCTGGCGCGTGGGAACAGCCAGAGTAGCCTATGAATGAGTTGTATTTAATTTGGGTCGGGTCGAGAGACGAAATCAGGGAATTTGCTTAGCTAGGGAAGCCAAATATCGTTCAGCAGCAGGTGAGCGGAACTGCGAAAACAAATAAAATGCAGCTGCTGATGCCGGTTCGTCCCCTCAATCTTTTGGTGTAAGTAACTAAAGGACTAAAAAAGCTAAGGCTCAAGCCAAGACCACTACAAGAGTGCTCAAGTTGATCTCTTATCAATCAGGGTGTTCGTCACCTGACGTAATTTATTCCATTTTATTCTTTTCTGAGGGGTATGCTAGAAGCCCACGGAGCGGTTGCTCTTTAGAGTACGAAGCTATTATTTGTATTGGGACTGGGGAGCACTGCGTGACCCGAAAAGGAACCGAAAGGCACAGGCAGCAACAGCCTAATCTAACTACTGAATTACGCACTCAATAGATCCATAGAAATCCAAGGTTCGGGGTGTGTCTCCTCTCGTTTCAAAGCTCTTGGCCCACGAGGGAGATTAGGGATCAAAAGGGCACAGCCACTAGTTGCTAGATTTGGAACCGGGGATACTGGTCTGAAGAGGAGGTGACTTTTAGACCTTCCTGTTGAAGCGAGCGACGTCCCATCCTTTAACGATTGGGTGAGAGCTACCTTCTTTAAAAAGAGTTTTTTAGCATCGAACCTCCCAGCCGGACGGATGTAGAATCGAACAATGAAGCGACCACCCGACACATCTAAGGGTAGGGCAAGAAATTATCCCCAAAAGTCTGTAAATGAAGCGAAGAGATCCGCAGTAGATAGGTCTGTACTGCTTGATGCAAAAGAAGATGAAGAATGAAATGCTATATAAGAGGTCTATTTCTTCGGCGACTTGTTTCCTTCTTCTATTCTTGGACATGCCCCGTACGTGAAGCAAGCTAGGTAGCAGACCAACCTATTCTACCAAAACAGCCCGTTCTGATCTCTCTAATTTGAGAAGATCTGGCAACCTTTAAGACTCTCCGACACGGATGCTACTTCTTAAAATCCTAAAGGTGTGAAAATATCTTTCTGCGTTAAGTAAACAGAGGAACTTAGGGTCCGAAGGAGACTCCCTTCCGATTAAACAGATAAAGAAGTCAAAGAAATCGGGACCGAGATCTATTCTCCTGCTAGCGTTTACAAGATTTCCCCCTCACTCTATTGAGTTACAGCCCTTGTTGGGTTCTGCAAGGAAGCATCTCGATAGGTCCCTGTGCTGGGGTTGATGCCCCACCCGAGCTAGAATTCCATACTCGATTAGCCGGTTCTTCATCCGAGCGGCCCCCTGAGGATGCGAGAAGCCAATGATAGGAGTGGTTAACTGGACTCTCTTCGAAGTATTTCAACTGCCCTATCTGTGGCGACGCCTAAGCCGCTTTAGTAGGGGACTTAAATACCCCATCATAGCACTCTAAGGTTCAGCAGGGAACTATTGAAGCTTCCAGCTTTTAACCTATATGGACGTAAATAGACACGATCTTCGTTCGGCACGCGTCCAGTCCAAACACAGTCTTGCTTCTATAGCTCTCCTCTCTGGTTGCGCGTTCAACAACTACAACCTTAACTCTGCGCCCCGAGGCCCTTTTGGCGGCTGCAAAATACTTCTTTCATAGAGGATACTTATCCCGACCATGAGATCCTTCTTCTTCTAAGTCTTACGCAGCTATGGTGGAAAAAGACTCTCGTCTGCCAACTTTACAACACAGGCCCCTTCCTTTAAAAAGCCCGATCTCTCATCAAGGAGAGCCGGGTGTGTGCTTCACTTATGATGAGACTCACAGATCAGTGATCCATTACGCTTTTCTTTGCTAGCAAAGTTATCCTTAGGTCGTCCCCCTCTGTAGATCAGATTAGACCTTATGTTCGCACTCACTGGATGATGAACAGCGAAGTTCATATTGGATTTATCGATCCATTACATTTTTTTATGAGGATGGTCGTAGATCAAGAAGATTTCATTCAAGCTTGGGCCAGGGAATCTCTCGTCATTAAGGCTTATTATTTAAACTTTATCTGGTCTCCTTGGTTTGATCCGCGGTTTGAATCTTCTATTGCACCGCTTTTAATCTCTCTCCCAAACCTTCCCCTCAATTCCTTCAACTTCTGCACCTCCCGCTTTTAAGTCTTATGTTCCAGCTGCACAAGCAACAGCACCTCCACCTGCTCGGCCAGGTCCATCTACTTCCGCATAGGTTGTCACTAAGGGATGAAAAACTCCGTTTAAGAAACCCAAAGAATGCAGGAGCAGCCTTATCGCAGTCCATATCCCTCATATAATTACACGGTTCATTATCCACCAGGGTACCAAATCCCACCATTTTCTATGTTTGATGGAACCTAAAAGACACTTATCTCATTTCATTACCGCTTGCCAGGACACTGCCACAAATGGGTCTTTGCTATTTAGACAATTTTCCCTTTCCCTCGACGGTCTTGCCTTGCCTACGAGTGGTATGACAACCTCAGGCCCCCGGTCCATATCAAGCTGGAAACAGATGCAAAGGGCTTAGGCAAGCAGTCGGGTCAGTGGATCCACTTCAGAAAGCAAATCAAACGACAATGTATTCTGTCTTAGATTGTATCCGTCCTTCTTCCTAGTAAGTGAGAGTGGTTGAACCTAGACCAGCCTTGTTCCCTTCAAGCTCCCTTCGCCAAAGAAAAAGGCTGATAAGAGAGTGAAAGACAGCAAAAAAAGTCAGCGAAGTATAGCCGGTCGAGTACCACAGAAGGATAAAAAAAGGTCATACTCTCAAAGCGAACCAAGGACTTCCCTTTCTTTTTTCGCTTATTCCTGCCTTTTGGCTAGTCAGTTTTCTTTGACTGTAGGCCCTCGGCTGATCCCCTCACTTCACCAGAGGGGAGTCATCCTACACACGAAAACCAAGGATCAATTTATTAAATGAACTTGGCAGAACCATTTGACACTTAAGCGAGGAAAGCGAAAGGTTGGCTCGACTGGGAGAGCGAGTGGTTAGCTGGTCCGCTTCAATAGAGTCATATTTAAAATAGCCATAGGAGAAGCTGAGCTAGCTAACCTAAGTCCATAGCTAAAGTTCGAGTCGTTCCATTCCCCTTACTCATATTGCAGGCAAATACCATAACTAGTAGTTCTGGTTAGCCAACTTGCCCGAGCACACTCTCAACTTGTCGATGCGCCAATCCCGCCTTCCTCCACGAGAACATAAAAACCAACAGACCACCCAACACCAGCACGCAAGAAAACAACAGCCCTTTTGAAAGCATACCCAAGGAGCGGGCATCCATCCAATCTTCACTTATAGACATAAAATGGCCTTTTTTCCGGTCGTTAACTACTTATAACGAGCAAGTTAGTAGGCTACCTCGGCTGAATGTTGGGACAAACAGCAATAACCGTGCTTATCCTTCTAATAAATAAATAAATAAACTAAACCTTACCTAAGAATAAACCGATTCACCCACTACTGCTACTACTACTAGTATAGAAGAAGATCCATTAACACGCACGTCTACCGAATCTAACAAGTTGCCTCTGACCTCTGTCTCACGACCGCAAATATAACCTGTAGCTTCATGCCCTGACCTGAACTACTACTGGCTTAGCTGCCTAGCTACAAACTCAAAAGCCAGGATTTGGCTAAAAGGACACATTATTTGCATTCTAAAGTACCATTGGAGCTCCTTTTCCCGACACCAGATCGGAGATCTTACTTTATAAAGTCATACGTCTTTTGTTCAGCCAACAGTGTTCGGCTCTACTTATTATTACTTACTAGTGCCCTTCACTTCAACTCATACTACTTGACTTCCTATTCCCCAAAAAAAGCTACTTGCTTATAAGACTCCTCTTTCTACCCCAGCTGACCCGGCGGAATTGGACTTCTTGAGTGATTGAATTATCTTATATCCGGGACTTATTATGTTCCCAAAAAGTAATTAGGTCGAGAAGACCTAATTTATGGCAATGAGGTTCGTTCCATTTGCTTCAGTTGCTTCATGAGGGGTTTACATTAATAAGTCTGTAAAAATTCCCCTTGTTCAAACTAAATCCAGACAGAGAAGATCTCAATGAATGAGGATACTGATACTTCCTTATTAGCTTAGTGTTGGGAGCATGAGAATTTCCTTTTGTCCACGAAATGTATTTATATATTTTTAACTGCCTCCGCTTAAAAGATCTCTACTTCTTGTATTCTTTATAAATTAAAGAATAAAATCAGGTTATTGAACAGGAGCCGGCGGTCCGGCCAAAAATAAGGGAATAACTTATGTTAGGTGTATTTCAACAAATATCTTTCTTTCTAATCGAAAGGGATATTGACGAACTCATGGTTGGTGCCTCTCAACGAGATAAAAGATCATGTTGATATTGGAACATTATGATTTACTAAATAATCTTTCCCAATGTCATATAGTGCAGAAAATTTCATTTAATATAGTCCCCTCATTTTATATTTGTTCAGAAGGTTGGTTTGATCCTAAACCCATTTGATTGTTGAAAGTAAATTCAAACATAATGAAATTGCAACTCCTCTAAGGAAGTTCACTCATAAGAATGAGTCAATGGTATGGGGTAATGTGAAAGAAGGGTAGGAGTTAGATAATCTTTTGTAATGCTCATGTATTTCTTTGACCAGATCCCGCCTGAAAGGATTTGAACTGGAGCAAAACATCGGGGCTATGGGAGCAGTGTTGTTGCAGGGAAAGCTACCAGTATGAAACCATGATGGGTATACTTTAGCGTGCGTCTGATGGATTCAGGTTCCGAGTGGTAGTGCGCGGCCTAACGGCCGATGGAGTACATCCATCCTTTCATCAGTCTTCCTTTGTGTATGACTTTTTAGTAAGGAATGTCTCCTGCTCTCTTATAAGGCACGAGAACCCTTTCGGCGAGAAGTCTTTGGGCGCGGTTATAACCTTCAGCTCTGCTCTCTCCATTCACTTCGCTCGTCACATCAAGTAGAGCAGATTACCTTACAATTATGAAATACTCGAACCGCCGCCTAAGCCTTTAAGTGAGCCAGACATAGGATGCGGGTGCTCAGAGATTCAAGACAGATGTCGACAATTGGTAATGAATGGCCCAAGGCCGAGGGGATATTCTTTTGGCTGGCGGAGAGACGAGCTACACCTAATGGCTGCAGTGCAGGTCTAGGGCTCAATAGTGTCGCCAGTCCACTTACCGTAAATAAAGGCAGGGCCAGACCTTTTTACCTCTGGCGGCTGTGGGCAGCTCATAACCTACTGGCGTCGGCCCTTCCGCTAGCGCAACAGCGGATTTCATCTCCTAGTGCCGTGACGCTTACTTTATGGTAAGGTCTTGTCTAATTTGATTTCCTCTTGCTCTGGTGAGTTATTCTTCCTCTTATTTATCATTATTAATGGGAATTGGATTATGCCTCTGAAGAATGCGGCTCGTGATTTTTGTTGTCACGCCACTAGGCCGATGTAGGTGGAGAACCCACCTTTATAGGCCCTGCTAAGGAAAACATAAGGCAGCATCTTTACCAATAGGTGAGGCTATACGCGGGCACGACCCAAAAGGAAAGAACGAGCCGAGAACACCACAAACGGAAAAGAAGACAGCCGTCGAAAGACCAGCGAGAGTACTGGCTGAGCCCTTACAGGCGCGGGAGACGGGGGTGGAGCCAGAAGAGAGAGTTGGAAGTGCTCGGAGCGCCCTACAAAAGGAGAACCAGCAACTCGGTCTGGAACTCTCTTTCCATTCTGCTCTCGAAGCTCACACCCTCAGTAGCACCGCGCGGTATGAAGATTGAACCACAAAGACTCATAAAGGCGAAGGCCAGGTCGGATGTTGACGAAGCATCGTTTCTAGTGTAGTGGTCATAGGCTTGTGATGCACATGCTTTTGATCACTCTCCCGATCGCACGTAATCATCGAGCAAACAAAGAAGAAAGAGAAGGATTTCTGCCCATTCCTCGAAAGTGGGTTGCCCACTTCATTCAGAAGAAGGCCTAGCCAAAGAGGTGTGGCCTGGCACAGGTGAAGATTATGTGTGCCAGAAAGAGCACCTACTGATAAGGCTGGGTCAAAGGAGGCGAGCGGTGAGTGAGGTGGTCCTAGATCAGAAGGCTAGAGAAGGTTCGTCGGGAAAGGGTGCACGGTCTGCAGCATCCTCTGATGTTGCCAACATTGCAGCAGACGCTCCAGATGTTTTTGATACTGTGTTATCAGTGATGGGATCGTGAGGACGTTGACTGATGTTCGGCATGTTCCAGATTGGAAGAAGAACCCTATATATTTTTTTACCCTGGATTCTATTGGTTGCAGGTTTAGCGCTAAAGGTGGAGCAATGATACTGAAACAGGCAACCGAGCACTCGACGATCTTGTGTATGATCAAACACGTAGATTGAATTTTAAACTGGACCACGAGATCCGACCGGAGAGGCGAGACAAAGCTCCTATCAAAAGTCATAGTAAATACTCTTATGAACTAAATCCATAATCCACTACTCCTAAATAGATCTCTCATTTCCATTCACTTGGACAACTTATTTCTTTAAAGCTAAGCGTTGATCTTCGTTCAGACGGTCCTATTCTCATCAACGGAATTCTAATATAAAGAAAGAACTGAAGGATCACCCACAAAAACTGGGAGTACTGATTGACGCCTGGATAAATAAGAATTGCTCCATCGTCGTGAAGTCACTAGCGTTCCGGAAATAGGGAGTATTGCGCTGAACACCCTAAAAGGATCCATTTCTAAAATAAAGTCCATAACGAAGAGAGGAAAGTAAGTTTTGCTTTATTGAACTGATGACTCTTAGGGAGCTATAAGGCTATCGTAACTTCCTCTTAGGGTAGCGGCTACCTTTGGGACTCGTTTTTATAAGAGAGAGCAAGCGACAAATAAAACCAGTGAAAGAATCTCTACTAAGCAAGCTGTCATTGCCTCAATGAGATAACAACCTTTCTGCCCAAACCCGGTAGTCTCCGTTCACTCACTCCCTTTTTCTATCGTTTGTGCGGTTCACTCTACTTACGATGTTTCATTTAAGTTGGAAATCGCCGTTCATCAGAACGCTTGTGAAGAAGAGCTCAACTCGGTGTCACCTTGACTTAAAGTGACCGGTGACATCGGCTATGGGAATTACTGCCGTTCAGTCGAACGGGTACAAGACTTAGAGTAACTCCACTCCATCCAGAAGCACAAGTCACAGGGGGTGGGTGACTCATTTGCCTTTACATAAAAATAGCCTATGCCGTATAACAAACACATTAATTAAATTATTCTATCCATACCGCTAAGCAGGCCCGTTCTACGGTTCATATGGACTCGAGAAGCGCTCCATCGGATCAAGGAAAAAGAAGAATCGAAGACCCCGGCGAGTTCCTGTCGATTCGGAAGAACTAGACGAAAGTACTACTCAGGTGGAAAGCCCTTACTATATTTAATAAGTATATTTGTTCTGTTCTTAATAATCCTAATAAGGATCTCCTTATCTCATCGGTCAAGTACTGGTTAACTAGAGAGGCAGGCTTACAAGCACCACTCCACTCCCAATAAGCAAGGCAGGCGCGAGTAGTCGTCGAATTAGTTCTCGCGAAAGCCGCCCACATGATTAAGAAAAAAAGGCTTTCGAAGGAAGCATACTTTCTTTAAAGATGGGTCGCAGCTAGAAGCCAAGTTTGTTCCTACCCGATGCACCTATCCTACTTGAGTAATGAACGCATACTTTTTTAAAAAACATCTTCTCTTGTGTCCTCTCTTTAGGTGGACCACCAAGAACCCATTAATGTACCTCATCTTAAATCCTGTTATATTTATTTATATTACTATAATAATATAGGCACTATTACCGGGGCAAATAGCAATCAACGAAAGCAGAATAACCTAGAAATCTAGTTTTGGGACAGAAATTAACACGACTTCGTGACGAGGAGCGGCCGGGAAGATCATTGCAGCTGCAAACCTCATGCGAACGAACGCGGAGCTATTTCCACTACCTTCCAAAATGACCACCACTCTCCACCGCCGGAGCCTTCTCTGAAACAGACGACAAAATAAGAGACAGGCAGGCATCGCCGAGTGGAGATCTAGAAGCAGAAAGCCAAGCCGCTCTATTTAAGCTTAAAGACTAGGTAAAGCCCAATCACTCGGATCAAAGGAAGAAAAAAAATAAGGAAATGCAATTTCATAAGGTAGAGCAGAAACGAACTTTAAAAACGAGACGGAATAACTCGATCAATTAAAGGCCTTCGTGGATCTATTGATTGGACAGTTCGGCTGAGATAGTTTTCGCTGCCGCTGCCTTCACAAAAGGGAGCGAAGGTGCAAACAAGGAGGTGCCAAAGACGTCCTTCTCTTTTTCTTTATCTACTTAGTTTATCGTTGGCTTCTAGTTCTCCTAAATTCCAAGAATGGCAGGAGGGTGGAAGTTTTTGTTGTGCTTTCACGGCGGAGGTCCTTTATTTTATTTACTTGTAATGTAATGCCGGCCTTGCTACCCCCGCTGTTCAGCATCAGCAGAGGAGAGACCTGCTTTTATTGTGGTTCCAATAGGTGCGAATAGACTTTCTTTTTCCTTCTTTTCTTTATTGAGTAGGCTACTGCTCTTTTCTTTGTTTTATAGGCCCAAAAGAAACTTCTTGAATAGCAGATGATAAAAGCAACCGATCCATCTCTTATCTTACTTATTTGTTTTTTGTTTAGGATAGCTTTTGAGTGGTAAAGCGGCGGATAACCCTTTTCGGAACTCCGTGAATAATAGCTCGACTTCACTCTCGAATATCACATCAGAAGATCTAACACTGAACAATTTACGTTTATAAAAAAAAAAGAATGGAATGCGGGTTTGCAAAGATAAGTCCAAGAAGCAGCAGCAAGCCGGACCTCACTTCTAATGCTAATGTCCCGAGAAAAGTTGCATAGAGTAGATCCAGAGCCTCAGGTTCATCAACAAGCCCTAAAGTATCTCTCCGCGGATATAAAAATGGTACGAAAGCCCAGCCACCTATCCGTCTAGTGTTTCCAGGTCAAAGTCATCCGGTGGGTTCAGGCTTAGCAGTTGGATTGGCCCCTCTGCTACGAGGGGGTGGTGATAAATTTTTTTCTAATAAGTCAATAAGTTGGGCCAACAGGTCACCAATCGAACAAAGGAAGTTCGCCGAGCAGCATGCTTGCTAGGAAGTGTTCAAATCCCTCTTTGTGATCCAGGAAAGCTAGAATCTATCGATGGCTGCGATTCTTCTCCCCCTTGACTTACTTATGCGTGCATTGCCCTTTTTTAGTTAGGGGGCGCTCGGTAGTGTGAGTAAATTTATTTAAATAAGATGTGTGTTCGACAACTCTTCTAGGTTCATAGGCAAGAATTAAACCTATCTTGAAAGATACGGAAGCCCATCAGTAAGTTAATTAAGGAAGCAGCCGCATTCCAGGATAGTAGGGTTTTCTAAAAAAAGTTAATGCTTTATGATTATTATTTTCCAATTTTTGCTTGCTTATGCATCAGTGGAAGACAACCTTTCTACCAATCTTTCTTGTGCTAATTCCTATACATCTTTTATAACTCAGGCCCCTGCCTTGGAATCAGAATACAAATAAGTTGACACGAATGCCAGCTCGGGTAGGTTCGGTGCCCAGCTTCCCCGCGTAACATTCAAGTACGTCTGACGTTAAAATTTTATATGGGGAATCACAGCTGACGAAGAGCGGACGCAGCTCAACCAACCATCGGGAGAGGAAACAAAAGGGTACTTTTCGTGCAGAGCCCACAGGGGGATTCCGGTTCAATTCAATAGCTAGCTTAGCAGGCCAATAAGGATAGGTCTCACTCAAGTGGGGAGGACTTGATCAAGAAAGAGGAGGTAGCCCAGAAGTTGGCCCAGCTATGAGAGGAAGTCGTGCCTCGGCCGGGACAGCATTGGCTAAGTAGGTTTGATGAGGGATCTCTCTTTAGAGCATTCGCGTGGGCAGGAACGAGCGTTTGGAATAGATAAGAAGTGCTTTCTTTATTCCTAGCCTTCTTTATGCAGCCCTAGACCTAGGAAGACAAGGCAGGCACCTCACCTGTAGCCGAAGCAGAGTTCTCATCTTATAGCAGCTTGTCATTTGACTCGTGAGACTAAGAAGCCAATGCCTGAACAACAAGCGAATCCTATGCAAGCACATCCAATTTGACAGGATTCTTTGCTCCTTGATGAAGAAAGAAGACTCTTATGGATTATATGGTAGAAGGGCGCGCTTCACCTGCTCGGTCTGGCTGCTAACTAGTGGTTGGAATCGGCTACGATGAGACGGACGGAATGCAGGTTTTTTAAGTTAAAGAACAAGAGTTAAGACAGATACTTACTCTTGTTAAAACGCTCTTAAAGGGGCAATGAGACAGTATTTTCAAAAACTAAAAGAGTGAAAAAGTACAACTTTCAAGGCTGTCCTTTCCCTTCCTTGAGCTCAAAAGCAAGGACTTCCTTTCCTTTGACTTTTCTAATAAACTCAGATAGGGAAGGACAACCAAGACAATAATTCCGAACTCCTCCCCTCGGACAGGGAAAGACTGTCCCAAGAATGGCAATGAGGGTAACGCTCTAGTTTCAAGGAAAAGAAGGAACCGGTGAACAAGCATTCCCCTTCTGCTCGGGGTTGGGGGTAGGAAAAAAGTACATTAAGTGTAATTGCTTTCTCCAGACAGTAAAACAGAAGGGATTTAATCAACCAAGGTGAACTAGATAAAAGGGGAGTAGGCATCCTGAGATCTTTCTAGTTATAAAATTGGGAATAGTTAGAGGAATGCTAATGTATAAAACTCTTACTTAAATAAGATAATTGGTTGAAAATGCTGTGCTTCGGTCTCTAATTGACACAAGTTCTAGGCCTATGCAATGCACATATTTGTCTCATTACGAAGCTGTTCATCCTAAAAAGGTATTTGTTACATATTCCGCGCTCTTGGCAACCTACACGTTCCGGGTTTGATATTAGTTTTTTATTTTTTCTTGGGATGTCCAGGATTCCCTTGCTTCCCGCTTGTACTGCTGAATGTCAAGCAAAACATATATGCTCAAGCCCAGGGTCTTCTTTATTTAAACTGAAAACTATAGCTATCGAACAAATACTACTCCTCCCCGCTTATCAAGTTTTAAATCTAATGCTAGTTTGCTTTCTTATAAGGGCTCCTGGATATAGTACTCGTAAAAAGCTTTTGAAACATTGGAAAATATCCAAAGTCAACACAGATAAGAATAAGAGTGGCTGCTCTAGCCATTTTGGCCGGGAAGCCCAGCTGCACTGACGACACTCTACCGGGCCCAGAAAGACTATACATGCGGAATTCCTCTATACTATATACCATGATCAGTGCTGTCCACTTAGACTTTTTCCAATCTGAAGTTAAAGTTAAAGCGTTAAAGGAGACCACTAACAAGGAGTATCACAATGGAGACAGAAGAAAAAGAAAGCTTGTAAGCACCGCACCGAGCAGATCTACTTTCGTCATTTCAGGAGAAAGCAAGACTCTGAATTGATTTGACTTAGGGGTCGGGACGAATAGCATAGAAAATCTATTTTTTTGGTGCCAATGAAGATAGATGTAAACCGAAGGTAACCTAGCCATCGAGTGTTGAGCAATACAATAGAGTAGCCACTGATCTTGATTGCTTAGGTAAGAGCTCTTGATGCTGACAAGTTGCTTGCTTGTAGCTTGTTGCTTGTTGCATCTGCAATCAGCACTGCTTGTTGCTTACTTGTGTTTCCTCCGGTATAGTTAAGTGGTATGCCCTAGAATGAAGTTTGTTGTGACAGAGTTGGTTAGGCTCTGGTCTATGAACAGTGTGTGTCACCACCTGCGACTATGCCCCGCCCCGGATCTACCTTGATATACCGGTCTCCACTCACCTTCACTCACGTTGAGCGATCCCTACTCTCTCAGAATCCCATTGCTAGAGTAAGGACCAAGCCGTCTTGTGCCGCTTATTGAGGATAGCATCTTTCTTATGCCTCTATGTCTCATTACTGGCAAGCATGACAAGCCCGTAGTGTGTAGGTCCTAGGGAGAATAACTTCCAGCTTACTGCAGCAACTAACACATAGATCAACAAGCGACGTTAATTGATTATTTTCGCAATTAGAAAACAACAGGAATGTGAAACTATAATCGTTGTGATTAGAGCTGAGTTTCTAGCTAAGTAGTTCTGATGTGCCTGCTTGCTTTGAGATGCAGCTTCCCTCATGTAGTCATGTAATTGGTAGCTAGCTTTTCCTATCCTATCCTATTAGCTAGCTTTACTTCCTCTAGTAGCAACGTCCTTTTTTCTCTCTCTATTATTTATGTCACATAAGAGTCAGGTCTTCCTGTCTATAGGTACGCTAGAGCCTATCCGCCCAATCTTTGGAGAGTATGTAAGCACTGATCACCGCTCTTACGATCGGTTCATCAGTTTAAGCTTTCCCTAAAGACTTGACTTGACCAATGCCAACTATCTAGTCCGGACTGCGATTCCTGACGCGAGGAAGGAATGGAGTAAGGTCCGACTTTCCCTCAAGACAGAGCATAAGCTCCATTTATAATGACAGAGTACCTAGCTGAAGTGAAGAAAGCCTTAATCCATTGAATCCATCCAGTACCAAAAACCATCCTCCGCATAATATCCATAAGAAAGGACCAAGATACAGAATCATAAGCCTTCCTTATATCTACCTTGAGAGCCACTGAAGGATGATGCTTGGAATTAAAACCTATAATAAGCCCCTTTGTCTTCTTGTATGAAAATATGGTTTATATACTAAAGTGGAAGGGCCACTATATAAGCTAGAAGTAGCCTATAGTAGTTGGCCTAACCAAAGCGTCACGGCAACATCACGTACTAAAAAGGAGTTTATTCATCTTTCCTCGATTGTGCTAGGTAGCCTTATTGTTCTTTTTTAGTGCTCGGTGTCTTCTTGCTTCTACAACGAAAAGGTACTGACTCCGAAAAGTACCGCTTCGCTTGCACTTCTTTCTAAACTTCCTTCCTTGCCGTAAGTGTCCCTGGTTCTGCAGTTAGAGCTTACAGTTCCTTGCTTAAAAAAAGGAAGAAGCTTGATTGAGAGTACTTTCCAGAATTTATGGTAACTCAACCGACTCAAAGAACGAATACCATTGATCTTGGCTTGCTTCATTGCATACTTGATTGACATTGACCCCTTTTCGTTATCTTCCGCCCTCCCGCTTTTTTGCTTCTTCTTGCCGGCCCTTCCTAAGTCTCTTGCCTGCAGCACAATGAATCTTTTGGTTTGGTTAGAAGTCATTTCTTGTTCAGTTCCAATATGATAGTGGTTTCACTTACTCTTAGACTTGGCCTTCCTAACTGCCCAGCTCCCGGTAAGCTTTTAGCCCGACCAACCGAGCTGCCCAAATAAAACTCGAGTCCTATTCCGTTGTTACAAACCCCTTTTGATAGCAACCGCTAACCGATGAAAGAATTAAAATCTTGAATCTTTGTAGTTCGTTTGGCCATGAATTCTTGAAATCGACAATGATTCAGGGGCACAATCTAATTGCTCAAGGTGAGCTGAAGAGGCACCCAACCGAGCAACGACTTGACCAAGAATCCAACACCAACATTGGGCCAGAAAGATCTTAGGCTCGAAGTGCAACCTGCCTGGTTGGTCCAGGTCCCAACTCCGAACAAAACATAGGGTGGGCGGACTGAACCTCATGCGTAGTGCCGCCTACCCTCTTTCGCAGTTTACCAACCTGGTCTAAGTCAGGAGTTTATGAACCTTAAGGAAGGTTGAAGTCATAAAAACAAGATACGGAGCGACATATATGTATACTGTAGTTCTTCTTTACTAGACTGTCTGCTTCAACTATCGTTGAAGACATATAATAAAAGCAACAGGATGTCTTATATAAGAGACTTACGTACCTTAAAGTAAGTAAAATAAAACAACAGTATGTATATAACTTCTGTACCTTACTTTAACCAAGTAAGCAATAACATCTCCTTGTTTTGTGTTAAAAGTGCCTCAACCCTTTAGGTTCAAGCTTTATTACTTCCATTGGTTGGACAGGCTCTGCCCTTCCTATATACATAAATAAGTATGGGTCCGTAGTAGAGTAACCGAATTACTTTCTTCTTTGTTACGGTTTGAGCAGGTTGGAAACTGTTTCCTTACTCGCCTAGGCCTTTTTTGGTAGATCAGGTATCAAATGTACGTGATATCCAATTCGAGAACCGCACCTCTAGTAAATAGTTACCCTGAAAAAGATAGGTTGCTTTTCATCTGTTGTGGCTAAGGCATTTCACTGAGATGCTAAGTAGATTTAATGTCAAGTCAGTAGTGACCATCCTCACTCACTTCCCCTTAATCTCCCAATCCATTTGCAAGCCACTCAACTATTGGAGATCCAACGGATCTAGAGTCCCATGAGAACCTCCAAACCAAAGAGCCTACGGAAATGTACACTCGAGAAAAGATGTGCTGGACTGATTCGTGACACCGCATAGGGGGCAGTTGTATTCAATTCCTGGAATAGATCTATGAAACCGGTCCGCTGTAGGGGGCAATAATTCTCCACGCGAAGAGTTGTAGACGGGGAGGAATGGAGTTTTCCCTCATGAAGGAAGCGTTTCCATGGTAAAGTTATGTCCTTCACTTGAAGAGGAGGCCGGCATTGTTGCCAAATGAAGTGGTATGGTAGGCTTATTTAATGGTGAAATTACCTTTCGTATCAGGCGTCCAAGAGTCTCTTCTCCAATAGCAGACGAGCTTTAGGAAAATATTTTTGATGGCATTACATCGTGTATTCGTCTAGGCCAATTTCAATCATTCTGTTCAAATGAAGATGCGCAAGAAAAATTTCTTTTACGTACAGCTGGGGGTCGCCTTTGTTGGTCTTTTTTTTTTTTTTTATGGTATTTCGATCAAGCCCCGGAACCCACGCGTCGTTGAAAATAGGAGACTGCCATGTACAACTGTCCAGCAGCTTTGGCAAGCATATCTCTACACCCCCTTCAGCATCCCCTTCCTAATTTGTGCGTTATATGACTGCTTCTTAACCATCCAGAAGCTATCCTTGATCAAGTATTTCCGGTACAGCATGTTTGCCCATAGCTTAGATTTCTCAGATAGGAATCGCCAGCTTTCAGGATGTATGAAAACAGTACCCATCTCTTTGATACCCAGACCTCCCATTGCTTTAGGTTTGTGTAAATTTTCCGATGAGCCAAGATATAAATGTCTACCTTGGTCCTTGAATCCCCACCAAAAATCTCGATGTACTCCGCTTAGCTCGTCAGTGACCACTTTTGGAAGCCGGACGGTGGCCATGAAAGCGGGATTGATGAGAGAGTGGAGTTAATGAGTGTAGTTCTGTCCGCATGTGATAGGATCTGAGATTGACAGCCTTAGAGCTTATTCTGCATCTTCTCTACAATGAATGAGTAAGACGTCCTAAGCGACCGGCCAATGAAAAGAGGAGTACCAAGGTTTCTTTATATCCCTCTCTTTAATGAACAGAAACGATGGTTATACCCTTCCGCCGGTTGCAATTAACATTTCGGCTGAATTTTATGCTTTATTTATAAAAGTTGAGCTCCTGTCCTAACAGCATACAAAATATCTAAATGCCACTTTTTATGCTTTTCTTTGTCTGTGGTTCTCCCAAAAATAAAAATATCATCAGCGAACATTAAATGTGTTATGTTTAAACCTTGCCCTCACTCCGCTCGCCTTCTCTTCCAAGCCTTGTAGTATGCGCGATAATACTTAGTTACAGAAGAGGAAAAAGGTGGAGAGCGGGCATCCTTGCCTTGCCTCAGTCCTCTGCCCGCTTTGAAGAAGCCATATAGCCATCTTATTGGAGGGCAATCGACTTAGAAAACCCCTTGATCTACCGCTGCTGGTGTTCTAATGGTTGGGGATTCTTCGAATGCTCGGTCAATGAGATCAACATCTGGCTTTCGAATCTTGCTACTCTTACGACCTATCCTGCTTTCTCCGTTGCTGGGCGTAGGCCTGTTATCTATTAACACCCGATGAGGCCTGAGGCAACTCACGCACGCATGCATCGCAGCTGTCAGCATTTGGGAAAAGGTATCTGACTCTGTTCTGTGAAAGTAAGTGTCTGTTGCCATTAGTTTTGAGAAGCGATGTTCTTTCATTCCCTTTCTTTATCTGCCCATTATTCTTTTGCGTTGTATTTGTTCAAAGAAATGGGGTGAAGGCATTAGCTTACTCTAGGTAGTGTGTATAAGCAAAGACAATCTTTCTTTTGTGTGCACAAGCGTATGTCCGGGCTTCGCTTGTGTTATGACTTTTATGTGTTCCGGCATGTGAGTAGAAGCGCTGTGCATTCACTTTCCATTTACTTCAACAGGCAAGGGTTTGAGAGCCATAGCTAGCAGAGGCACTCATAGTGCTTGTTCAATAGCTCAAGTTTACCTGTTGAAGCCCATTTGATGATGTGATTCAGAACCCGTTGACCCACCCGTGCGTGAACCAGCGAAGGAAAGGCAAAGGTTCCAGGACGTGGGATGGGAGGAGCACCAGTTGACATCGTAGCGCTTGATATGGCGTCTTGCTACTTGCCCGCATCAGAGAAAGCAGAGGTGGAGACAGCGGAGTCAAAGGTAACATATAGCGTTCCCGCGCTTAGCTTGGTCCTTATGTCTTGACTAGCCCGGTATCGGTATGTTACTGAAGCTGGTGGAACGAAAGCAGCGTATGATGCTATAGATCATCTTGATATAGCGGATAAATAGGTCTTGCTGCCTATGCCCCTTCTACCCTTGCTTCTCCTGCTTGGGTCTCGCTCACGGATCTCAACCACGAGACTCAGAATCATGCTCACGAGGCTATCTCGATACATAAGAGAGAGAAGGTACACTAGGTGAGGTGGCTAGCTTTGTCCGACTGGGCGGGCTATCGCCAATGTTGACCAAAGAAGAGGCCCTCTAATGAGAATCCGGGGCCTCTTCGTCAACGGGTCTCGATCTTACCTAGCAGTTTAGGGTTCAACTGTGGTCAACTGGCTAGGGAGAATTCCTTTCCCGGCATGGATGGCATGATGCTTCAGTCTTGTAGTAGGTCTTCTTATGGTAGCATTGATCTATTAGTTCGGTCAAAAGAGTCATTGTAGGTCGGGACGTGACTTAAGACAAGTAGTGCGAGTGGCCCTATGTACCTGGCTGGTTTCCCCACATAACACTTACCAATCTTAATATGTTCAAGCGGCCAATAAAGACCACTAGTGAAACACTAACGAACGGCGACCCTTCTTTAAAGGCTTGACGATCTAGAAGCAATACTGTACTCTTGAGTGACTCTGCTTCCGGCTGGTCCGCACAATTGGGTTCGCAGGTCAAGAGCTGTCCTTTGCTTGGTGCCGGCTGGTAAATAAGCTGGGATAGGAAGAGTTGCTTGCATCACCGGTGGAAAGCTGCTAGATGAACAACTTCAACGTACTATATATGCTAAAGGCTAGAATGTGCGATCTAATAAGGAGGGAAGGGATATACATCCGGTCGAGATCGAAGGAGTAAGGATGCTTCCGGTTCAATAGTCACTGCTGCTTAAACTGCTTTTCATGAGATTTTTAAGGATGATCAATAGGATCCGAATTGAGATATGGATCTTTTTTATCAAGAACTGGATCTCCTACTCCCGCTTCCTGTGGACAGATCGAAGTGTGCTGCCCGCCTGGCCAAAAAGCCAGGTTCCCCTATAGTGACCACTTGGTCCACCCCCCGCTCTTCCCATCCACCTACGCCCTGGCTATACAGACTAGCAACGGAACAGACATCTAACATGCCTCCTTCATTTGGTTTTTAATAAAAAAGAAGAGACGAACTTAAACTTGGCTATGAGCAGCACCTTCTTGGCCTTGCGACACATACTTGTCAGTAAACCATCTGTGCTACCAAGGGTAACCAATCCTCGAATAGGGGCAATTCGAATTCGACGCACATAATGCGAATGTCCGAACCTGGCTGACTAGTACGGGGTGCGCATTTCAGGATTCTTCTATACATATATAGAGATTCGTGACGTCCATTTTTGCAATAAAGACATTTTCATACCCTCCCTTCGTCGAGCACCTAGAACAAAAGAACTTGAACAACCGTCTCAATGCCCAATTTGTAGTTTGACGAGTTGATCAGGCAGATAGAAGCAGCCAGAAAGTTTTTTTCCAACGACTAAATAGAGCACAGTATCCCAAGTGATGCGCCAGACATTGCACGGAAGAGAAGGCAAAGGGCCTACGTAGTGGACCTTATACAACAATAGCACTGACAGCTATTGGCACGCCATTAGGATACCATATCTCATAGAAAAGCATACTCTTAGATAAGGGCGTGGAAGATTTGGTAAGACATCCTGTTCTGTTAGCTGGTGCCAAAAGAAGAAGTCGAATAAGTCTTTATTAAAGGAACGGAACCCTTCCGTCGCTGGGGGGTTCGGGTAGATTGGTCCCTGCAGTTAAGGAGCTTGAGTCCACAACTACCGCTCCGCTTCTTGCTCTTGCAGCCCCGTTGGGAATATAACTTCAACAAGAGGGTAAGGCGCTAATCCTGGTTCATCTTTAGTAGGCCGGTAGCCTTACCTATTTATCACTTAACTCATAGGAGAAAGAAGCTGGAAGAGCTCTCATCTTTACTGGCTCGGGTATTAGACATTTATAAACCCACGAAAAGGCAGGAGGACTTTCTTACTTGCTCTGCTTAATGACGATGAATTGGAAGGCTTTTCTCACGGAAGCTAAAACAGGTAAAAGGCTTAAGAAAAACCACCAATCATTAACAATTCTATGACCAGTTGCAGCTGGATTATCCAGAACAAGAATTGCTAATGTCGAAAGGCTCTACGAGACCTGCTTCATTTTATTCATTTCTTATATTTTAGGCGCATACACCTTTCTTTTTATGAAAATTAATCTATACGAACAAGAGAATCCTTTCTTTGTTTATTACAATATAGACCTTGATTTAGCATGCATAATTGCTTTTTCGAGCTATCTAGCTCTCCTCCTTATCTCAATAATAATATATCCATAAGTATTGCGGAGTTAGAAGCTTCTTAGAGGAGCTCTTAAGCGGTGTTGAGTCTCCATAGGCCTTACTAATGTACTGGTATTGTAAACCATATATGCTGCTTTGATGCTACGAGATAGTACTTTTTGCAGCAAAGGTCTAACGACACAGGTGAACAAGTGGAGTAAATATAGTATAGAGTCTTGAACAACACGCCTTGGGACAAAAGCAGGCTATAGAGGATATTCCAATTCCATTCGTCGGCCAATGTTCAGTTTGGACCTCCACCATCGGATTCAAGTAATTGGGAAATAGGCCCGGAAGGTCTACCCTGTTACGCTGTTCGTTGGGCCTCTTCAAACATAGGTAAACGAATACGAACCTTCCCCAGATTGAATATAGCCAAAGGCGAAACCAAAGAAAGGATCTACGGATCTGTTCTCACTTTTTCCTAAAAAATATAAAAGTGGTAGTGACTGGAAAACGTGGAAAAAACCTCAATCCAAGAAACCGCCTGTTAAGTATGATTTGACTCTTATTAGGCGGGCTTATGACATAGATATCTCAAAGGCTACTTATGGATCGATCCTCTTTGCCCTTAAAGAAAGACAGCAGCTGTTCCAATACATGGATCACCTTTCTTGTAGTGGAAAGGGACAACCCGCTTATCCACTAGCAACGAGCGGAGGAAGCGAAGAAGCTGATAGCGCTAGGGAATATGGTTATATAAATCTAGTCCCCTGGCGCTATGGCCCGACGTGTTTGGATCACAATCCCTAAAGCTAAAAGATAGGACCGGGCGGATCTTCAGCCTACTTTTACGCGGGATATTGCTCTTGGGCGCTCTTTCTTTAGGGGGGCCGCGCCCTGAAGAGTCTTTGCTTTTATATGCTGCGTGAGGCCTTTGTCCTGTACCAATCCAGCAGCCGTCGTAATGACTTTACAGGTGCACAACTACTATCATCCGTGGATCTTCGACGAATTTAATGAACCGAGCTCGGACAGCGCATACGCTGGGGCGACTAAGGCAGGTACTACCTTTAGCAATGCCTGGCTTCGGGCTATTGATGGGCAGCAGCTGGAGCGGAAGTACGGTACCATGTTCCACAAGACGGTCAACGTTCCGATCGTTCTCATTGTTGCCGCCTAGCTTACGGAAAGTGGATGCCTTTCTGGAACGAATTATGCGCGTGTATTTCAAAGTCAGGAGCTGTATGCCGGTCGTCTGGCGATCTGAGGACCCTTAAAAGCCGGACTATGCCACTTTGCCGTTGAGCCTTTTTTAGGTGGAATATTACTAACGTAATTTATTTTTTGTTGGAGAGTTTCCTTTTGGAAGCAGGACTTGGGTAAAGAGCCCTCGAGTAAGAAACAAAGTCGTTCGACTGTCAAGGAGAAGAACAAAGTAGCTCCACCTTTTTATTAGGTGGAGGATGGACGAGCCCAAACAGCTGTGCGCTTAGGAGCTCTTCAGCATTCCTTGCAGGATGTGAGACTGACGGTGGTAATGTCAAGCGGGCTCTAATACATCTAGCACACTCCGTCGCTAGACCATAATCTGAAGTCAGATCGAATGGGAACAATGGAATAGCACCGTAAGTGGACAGCGAGCGGAAAGAGAGATCGATCATATAGAATAAATATTCCACTCTTCGTCTTCTCAACTACAAAGGCTGGAGCTTCCGGCTAGCTAAAGAAAGAATGCAAAAGACATGTGTTAAGCATCTAGCTTCCTTATGAGAAAGGCGAAAACCACCTGGTGGAGAAAGAGAGCTCGTAAGTTCACTCCTTACTTAACGCTGTCCTTTCACTTCGTTTCGCTTAGCGAGAACCGAGACTACCCGCCCGATACGAGACTAGCTGCTTAGTACTCAGTGCATTCCCTTCTTCGAATTCTCTTCTTTATTAATGTGAGAGGTTGGATATTCCTTTTAAGCGGGGCGGCTCCCTATTACCCCCCGGCTTTTTCACCTATCACAACACTGACCGTTGACCTCCTATTCTCAATCTGGTTTAACACCGAGGCCGCCTCTAGATGTTATAGTTTATGCCCATTCCCGGCGGGTAGACTGACTCTGCTAGGCGGGCCTCCATACCTTTGGTCGATCTGTCTTGGTTGTGCTCGTTTCCCTGTGGTTTATTTATTAGTGCCTAACACCTAGCTTAAACCTAGCCCAAATAGGGCTTCTTGTTTTATAGCAATAGTAATTAATCATTGTTGTTTCACGGTCAATCTATTAACTCGTCTAGATAGAATCTTTTTCCTTGGTCACTAATAAATAGACTAATTAAACTCATCCTTCTATACTAAATTTGATCCCCCACAACAGGGAATTGAAAGCAAACAAGCGTATCAATAACAGTCATTAATAATGATTGCCGTTGATTATCAAAGGGGGCAAAGGCCTACGAAAGGTTTGATTTATCCAGGGTTTCTTTATAGAGAATGCCATTTTTTCCCCTTTCCTTTTAATAGACAGATGCTATCTTGGGACACAAGGTCGGTCATTCAATGTAGGCGGGGCATCCCGCAGGCATCCAAAGGAAAAAGGGTAATTCAATCAGATCCTGTTCAATTCTTTCCCGATTTGCTGCTCGATATGGAACTCTCTTCTCTCTCTGCCAGTCACAAGTCAGAGTATCATCTTCGGGGAACGTCCTTCAATAGATAGATTCGTCCCATCACGGCTTTTCTGCGCTTTAAAAAGCTTATTCTGACCTTCGCGTGTCACTATCCTCTTACCATCTATAATGCTTCTAAAAACGAGATAAAGGAAGAGTTCTTTTCGCTCGGCTGGTTCAGTCGGTACAGCATGGGTCCTGTGCTTAGTGGTTTGATTCGCCTGAGTCGAGAGCTGCTTCGCTCCTTTAGCTTTAGAAATAAAAAGAATAGGAGCCTTCCTTTAAGAAAGAAATGTTATGACTCAAGTGCTCCTCCCAATACAGCCCTGAATAGGCTCTTTGATCTGCCTGACGGTTTCGTGAGTAGACCAAGATGCCGTCCTGGAGAATAGGGAAGTCCTTGTATGAAGCAGAATTTTTTTGAGAAGAGAAAGGGCCCTTTCTTTCTGGAGTTTTGAGAACTCTAAAGTCTAATTCGCTGCTCTGGAGCTTGGAGGGAGGAATCCCGAAAGTCGCTCACTCCGCTCCCCTTGTCCATTTCAATAGATAGACTGAGATCTGATCAGAGGTCTCTTTCATGCCACGTAGCAGATCGAATAATGCAAGCGCTACTCCGACATTGAGTCATAAAATCTAGGGCTTTTAGGAGGGGGAGATAGCAGTTCGAAAGAGCTAATGAAACTCCAAGCACAGCTGGTGGAGCTGTCATCTATAAGTGGTTCCCCTCTGACTCTGACCTAGGCTCCTAATAAAATGGAAGGGAAGGTCCGTCCTTTCATGCCCTTATATCCAATTCAGTCACATAGGAAAAGAAAGAAGGATCTTGGCCTGTACGCGTAGGATCATGATCATTCTTCAAGGCCCGGGCTCTATGACTAGAAGATCTTATCCGGGAAAGTTGGCTGACGCAAGTACGCTTCAATGGATGGGAATGAGGCAAAGAGCCAGTCTAGTGGTCAAGCTGCGCCCCTCTAGAGAAAGAACCACTTACTTGTTAGCTGTCATTGGCCATTGGGAATCTATATACCAAACGGGTTGATAGGGTCCTCTATGTGAAAGAATCACGAACCCCGCTTAACACCAATCTCTGTTGACTGGTTGAAAGAGACCTGATGGTAAAGAAGCCCTCGGGGGGCGGCCTATACGCCTGTTTTATAATTGAATAGGGAAGACTCGAACAAAAGGGGAACTGCTGCCGTCTAATTCTAATTCACACAAACCAAATCTCCACTTCAAGAAGTGTAAGACACAATAAGGCCCTTAACTAGCATTAAGGTAAAGCGAGTGGAACAAGCAAGCGTGGTACTTAGTAGTCACGCAGGACCCGCCCCCCTCCATGGGTAAAACTTACGGGAGGGAAGCAAGGAATGAAAGCCATCAATCCGTGTTCCACAACTAGCAGGGTCTCTACAAATCCACTCCTCCTTCGGACCCTTGCTCTCGTGCTTATGTAAAGGTCGATCAATAGGACTCATGTCGAACCCGTACCCTCATTTCCTACTATTGAGTCTGACCCCTTAACTCAGGAATTCCAATGTTCTTCAAGATCAAGTTTAGAGTGTCGGAGGATCATACCCAAATGCTTTGTTTAGTCACATACGATAATTGCAGTGACCAACGGACTGATCGAAGGACCACTTTTTACCAATGGATAGCCAGCGATAACCAGCTAGCTCAATGATAAAAAAGAGAAAGAAGCAAGCTTGAGTTTATACTAAGGTCTGCGGTCTAGCGGATCCTGAAGCTCGTGGCTGAAGGGCTCATCGAATGGTTGAGTTAGAAGTCCCAGGACAGAGGGTGCGTCTGGATCAAAGCATTCGCCAAAGGAAAATCGAAGACGAAAGCCATAAGTCTCATTCTTTAGAAACTACGTATATCTGGAGATCCGTTGGCTTCTTAGTAAGTATAAGCACCACCCACCGCCGGGAGGGTAAAAGCCAGAGATGGGAACAGTTGACTTTTTGAGAGATCGGAAACATCTGCCATAAAAGAAGCGGGGCTGACACCAGCAAAGCTGGGTAGGGTTCCTTTACTGATGATAAAATAGAGTTTAGGGGGATGAGGAGTAGTTCAATCGAAAGAAAGAAAGGCTAGAGTTGTGAGAACCTTCCATTCCCTTATTAAATAAATATAAGTAATTGTTCCGCTCAATCTCTGAAACAGAGACTGCCGTGAGAGTAGATTAGAGATCAACAAGGTTGTCGACTGGACTAGGCAAGCTAGGCAGGCGCGGCACGTACAATAATACCAAATGAGAGTGAAAGCCCAAAGGCAAGAACCGAAAGATCGATCAATCCTTACCTATTTGCGCTTAGCGCTACGAGGAAGAAATTCCGATCGTGAAAGGAAGCGGGGAAGCCCACTCGCATACCTTCCAAGGCTGTTATACCCGCGCAAACAACCAAAATGGAACCTTTAACGCCTTACCTAAGATAGCACTGCCCCACGATAAGTGCGGCGGTAGGGCGGGACTGAAGGTCCTAAGTTGATGGTTCGAATCCATTCCTGCGGGAATGTTAGAAGAATTGGGCACAACAATTCTTATTTATTGAATAGAGGAATGCCGGCTCGTGAGGAGCAAGTCATATCAAGCAAAGCAACAACTCTCTCTGAATGGGCTACTAATAGATTTGGTCTATTCAGTACAAGCCGAAGCAAGACGAGTTACCTATTGAATAGGACTTGGCGGGAATCTCATATGTAGACTGATTCCGTCCTCTAACTATGCCAGTTGCCCCCTGCGTATACAGGATATCCAAATGGTAGGTGGTACCCGTGGTGAAGCCACTACTCGTGCTAGTGAATCTATCTAGAATAACTAAGCTAGACTCTACTGATGATGTTCTAGATATAGTACTATCTATACTTATTCTACTAAGATCGGCTTTTACTAGGTCAATTTATAGCGGGTTAGACTTCATAAGCATAATAATCTCTACTGCTTAAGCAAGTGGCTCTCGAACCTTGTACTCCTTCCTGCCTCATAGTGGTAAATCTGAGCTGGCGGCAGCCCTACCTAAGTTGGGAAAGAGGGTCTTCGTTATGGAATTCCCACTTCTTTTCGTATCCAGCTTGCTTCTTCCGGGCAGTCTACTTGTCTCGCATAAAGAAGATGACTGGACAGATAGAAGGGCTTAACAGCGCCTTGTTTGCCCAATCTGTTGTTCTGCCTTAGGGAATTTTCTGCTTATGATCGATCGAGCTTCTCGGGCTAATTCCCTACCTTTGTTCACACGGCACGCTGCATTCGAGAGCTTTGATGTCCATGTCCAAGATTGTTATAGGTTAACCCATACAAGATCAAGCTCGGTGCCTGCTAAGAGAATCACTAAGAAAAACCACTTGACTGCGTGGTGCTGTCATATTGTACTTAAAACCGACTTGTGTCTTATATACATACATACTTTATTATGAAAATAAAAAGAGATTGACAAAATAAGAGAGGAGAAGAGACAATTCAATAAAGATTTAATACGAAACAAGCTAGATTTATTTATGAGTGCTTGCGCTAAGGAGAAGACGTTGTGGAAGTCGAAAAGGAAGGTGTGGTGCTGGTCTTCACTTTCCGTACCTTGCTTTGATAAATGGAATATAAGGTAACGAAGTTGCTCTCTGTCTCAACTAACGGAAGGAAGAGATCTATAACTATCCTGATGCAGGGTTTGCTCTTGAGTGGACATCGAAAGAAGCAACTGATCGAGATGCTGAACCGATGCATAAGAGGTAGTTGACTTACTTAGATCCATGGGTCTAAGGTTGTAAATGGATGAATTCAGTCCTGAAACAAGCCTACCCCAGAGCTCACATATTGATAGCGGAAGCACACTCCGAACCGAAAGTCCTGCCGATGAAGATATGTTTGCAAGAACGTCTAGATCTCATTCATTGGAATAAGAAAAGATGAGGCTGAACTCGTCCTCAGTAATTTCTATAGAGAAAGCCGATGTTTACAGCTTGGGAGATCCCGTTAATCGAAAGGGACGGGTCTTTTCTCGGCAAGGCACCATATCTATAGAATCGGATAGGTTTGTGAGTCTTTCTTTTCTTTCCCTCGCAGAAAAAGGACTTTACTGAGCAAAGCTACTGTCTATGCACTTCCACTTTATCTTTCTCGGGTTGGTTAGAAAGGGCAGCACGCGAACTGCTATTTAGGCTTTCTTGCTAGCTCTTCTTCTTTATTGACTATGTGAACAGTCTCAGCTATAAAAATTAGAGAATAAAATAAGTAATTCCCACTCACTATTCCAGATCAAAAAATAAAGGATTTCCTCTATCCTAATCAGACAATAACTAAATAAAGTAAGAATCAGGATCGGGATGAAATCATCATGGTTGACCAACATCTCTTTTAGTCCCAAATCCCATGACAGCGCCGACCCCTAATCCTGCCGAGGCGCCTTACTCGTTTCGCTAGCTCATCTCCTCTTCCCGTGGTTTATTCGCTTAACCCGATCTATGTACATTTGAAAGAAATCCAGTAAACAGCCTGTTAGATCGTGTAAAAACATAAGCCTGTAATAGAGCTACACCTAAGAGACCATTTGAGCTGCAGATCGTAATGCTACAGGTTAAACCTTCCTGATGGCGAATTCCAAAAACCCTGTGGAGGAGGTGACCACGGGACACAGTCATTAATAGGAAGATTACAACTCCAATATGCATCTAGTTCCATCTTTCTTCTATCTGATGGATGAATACTAAAGACCCAAAGTAATGAGATGAGCAAATTCCCACCTTTCATATGGCTGCTGCTCCTCTCCCGATGGGAGAGCCACTTCGTCCCTGATTCCTGATTCGCTTACGTGGCAAATGCGCGAGTCAACCTCTCCTTTCCTCGACATTCTTCGTAGACCAATTCCTGAGTGCCGGAAGTCTTCGTTTGCTAGGGGTGAACCCAACCGCCTCTGGGGAACTCGGATGTTTCAATGATGGCATGGCCGTTGTTGTTGGAATCCTGTCTGGCAAGAACTTGAGATCGTCGATCTCTGAACATATGTGGTTGACTCTTCTATTATATATGAGATTTGCTCGACCTCTTTTTCTTTTCTTTGCAGATTACAGTCAATCAAATTTACCATGTTGCACTAAGTTACTTACGGATGTATGCATGCAATCCAGGAAAACTTTGGGGTAAAGACCCATCCAAAGAACTCCAAGAAGAAAAGGTAGAAAGATGGAAACTTCTCTGCCATTTGGATCGGAGAATTTATGGAGGAAATCAGGTTTTAAATTTCCAGAAACCGCGCGATTATATAGCCAAAGGGAATACGCCGCGCCTAAAATCATCCCAAGCGCTGCTAATGTGGCTACTAAGCTATTTCTTTGGAAAGATCCTACTGAGATTGGAAATTCCCCGATAAAGCTGCTAGTGCCAGGTAAACTCATATTGGCCAAAGTGGAAGAGAAGGAAATGGTAGGGAGATTCGGCATGGTGCTCACTAAACCTCCATAATATCTAACAAGTCGAGTCTTATGTCGGTCATATAGAACACCAACACATAGAAAAAGGGCTGAAGGAACCAGTCCATGACTTGACATCGGTGGAATGCTACCTCCAATTCCCTGTATGTTCGATAGAGCCAAAGATTCCCCCCACTGATCGGAGTACGCCAATTTCCCCCCGAACCGTACAAGATAGTTACCACCTATCATACGGCTTGCTAACTCCACTTCTTTTGCTGGTCGTTCCGCGCTGTCGGATCGATGGTAGTTTCAGAGATCTGTAACCCCCTTTTGAGGTTCCTGCTTCCATTTTTAGTTGCGCATCTTGATCCCCGGGTCATACTATATATAACATCGTAGACCCCCACCCCAACTCTATCTTCCTTATCAGTGAACCGGAACATAGTGCATAGTCTTCGATGCTGCGAGGACGAGACGACGTGACATACTACGATCACGTACAGAAGCCCTTCGGCTCGGCAATATGGAATGGAACCCATCAACTGTTCCCTTTATGGGGTCCTAGCGGGATAGGTGGGCCCATTCCCCTCCCCCCAACGTCAGACATAAAGGCAGTAGTTCCCCACGGCTGACAAATAGGGGAGTTTAGGCCGTCTGGCCCCACGGGGATTTCTCTTTCCTTATCTCCGCGCGCACTGCGTCAGCACTGGCGAAAAAGAGGTCGGCTTTACAGAATAAGAAGGGTCGTTGTCAGACCGGAACAAGAAACGGGAGCGAGTCGTTGGAGGGAGGACAAGGCTCGTTCCGCGCGACTCCACAGAAGAGTACGCGCGCTACAAAACCCTGCAAGAAAAGGGGCGTGACTAAGCCTTGCTTCTTGCTTAAAAACGCTAGCTAGCTACTATAGTAGGAGTAGCCTTATTTAAACTAGGGTTTTGTAGCGCGCCGGAGAGCAAGCGTAGGCAACACGTTGACTCTCCCCTGCTTGCTGCTTTCTTTCTGTTCGACGGTCCGCTCCTCCCCACCCTTGCTTAGCATTCCACTTGTGATCCTGGAGGATTTTGACCGTCCTTTCTTCTCTTCATTCATGTGAATAGCCCTCTCTTGTAAAGAATGGTTTTGCGTGCTGCTATACACCACGTTGAGAAAGACCCACCAACAACACAAAGAAAGACCGTACCTTTTTTATTTGGCTCGAAGGCCTTAGGATAGTCTTGTGCGTGCCAGGCCCCCTTCGGGTGTCCATAATTTTGGCCGAGTTCCCCGTAGCGTAGGCCCCTATGTTACGCAGCCATAATATTTTTTTACGTTCCACCGCCATAAATCCAAGGTTCCACACGAGCTCCCGTTCTGCGGCGTGGTGGCAGGACCGCTAGGGGATTGGCTCCGGGTTCCGGTAGGGTAAAAATCCGCAGGAGTTATGCAAATATCAAATACATAGGCCCCTTCCCTTCTGCCGAGTTGTTTAGAAGGCGCTTTCCGTTCTACGGTCCCTCGGAGCGAAGGGGTTAGGCAGGTAGTACGGGCCCTCTGACTTCCAGCTATGTGCTGTGTGCGACTCCCGCGAAGCGAATGAAGGGAAGCTCGAAGAGCTTTCTCCGCCAGCGG